CACAGATTCTTCTTTCATTGGGATTACGCTACCGAGGAATTCATGACATAGTTTCTCTAAGAGGAGTCTAGAGTTAGTTGATATAAGTCACAAGTCGTAGCGTAGCCAAATCCTCATTTTCCCTAAACAGTCGTAAGCCCGTATCTAGCTTTTCGCTGATAAAGAGACTAGGAGCCTTTTTATTTAGTAGTAAATGCCTAAGTTTTGTTTTTCCCCTCTCTGGTTGGTTGAATGTGTTCACAAGCTTCTTGGCTTCTAGTAGACCTACCTACTCTCATGGAATAAGGGCGTAGGTCTCGCAATTCCCTCTGACCCGGAGGAATGATAAAGTCTGACGAACCTTATCTTGTATTGCTTCCGAGGTTCCCTAAAACTGGCACCGGTGGTTGCATATATAAGAAAAGGGTAGATCTAATTTTCACTCAATCTTTTCTACACATCATCGGACGGAAGTCAACGCAAAATAAGCGGCTTCATCCACATTGAGGGTCGGCTTGGTGAAAGGCGTGATGCTATCGTATATAAGGAATTCTTATCGCTTGCTAAGGAATTCTTATCGATGCTAAGGAAAGTATAGCAGCTTGGCTCTTTTCCGGGTTCCTCTTTGAGTTTAGGTTCGGGCCGTGGACTTCCCCTTCCCTTTATCCGACTGTTTTGTTTTAGCTGTTCTATCCCGAGATCTTCCCCTACCTTTGCTAGAATCCCCATCCCTGGGTTCTCTTGGCTTCTGTTTCCAGCAAGTAGCTGACGAATGCCCAATGATGTTGCACTGAGGGAGGTAAACTTTCATATGATATCGACACAAACGTACAGTGTCCCGTACGTTCCACCATAACTTGATCCTGAAGCGGCATGGATAGGGCCACTTCCACCAGTACTCTTTCATAGTGGCCGTAGATGCCACTGAGAGATCGGTCATCGATTTTGAGGGGTTCCCTGGCGATACCCAAAATAATGGATGGAATTAGAAGCTCAACTCGTAAATACGAATCTCCACAGAAGTACGAATCCTATAGGGATTCAAATCCGGAGTCCATCGCTGTAGCCGGATGATGCCTGGTTTGATGTTCCATGTACCCTTCGCCCATACCTCCTCCAGCGAGTCGAACTGCAGATGAAAGTATCCTCTACCAAGCGGGATGAGTCGCCAGTCTTGGACCAAACCCCATAGCTGCTGTAAACGGAGTTTTATATCAGCCAATTTCCAGGGCTTGTCTCCCTTAGAAAGGATGAGCCGTCCATCTTCACATTGCCTCAACTGAAATATGCTCGCTTTCAACATGAAATATTCATTCATTTCATTTAGAAAGATATAGATAAACAATTATCTTCATTGACCAATGACTTAGCAAGACCCTTTTGCTTCATGATACTTTTGCCTTCTTGAGTAAACCTTTAGGGAGTATCGAAATAATAAAGCAGACTATGAAAAGAATTTGTTCTCATCTACGTCTCTTTGGCTATTGAAGAGAGTTCTTCCGATCATTGCGGGCTTGCAGCAGAATGAATCTGCTGAGAAGCAGAGAAAGTAATTGCTACTTGAACTAGAAGCATACTCCTTAGCAAGCGATAAGAATTCCTTTCCGAAATCGACAAAAAGTCTGCTTTCAAGGGCAGTCTACTAATCGGTAAGCATTCCTTTAGGGCATTCATCCAATGTGGAATGTCTAGTGTCTACCGTACTTGAAAAGACTTCCTTTGGTCGAGTACCTTCGTTCCTTTAGAACCTCTTCCTGGCTACTCCACCCCAAGTCGGGATGGGTGCCACAAACACAGCTTGTACTGGCTAAACATCTCCTATCTTTCCATTTGAAGGAGTCTATCCCACTGCTTAAGTATGACAAATGTCTGACACTACTATATCGGACGTAAAGTCTTGCCCGGCCTCACTGAGTGGATCTGGTGCCCACACCGTAGCTAGTCCTCTTAGCTTTATTGGAGCAGGTGCCCAAGCTTCTTTGGCTAAAGCACATCTCCTGTCTGAACCCTTGACCTATTTGAAAGACAAATGCACAAACCCAAATTGAAGAAAGAGATGCTCGAGTCTCTTACGCCATCCTAGGCGGTTCTCCCGTAGCGTCTCCGCCGGCTACTTTCTAAGGTTCAGGGTTGTCTGCCTATCCTAGGTGACCATCTTCGTCTACTACAACGAGGGGTGTGTGCCATAGAGTGTGGTACAGGTGTCACCAGTCCCAGACAGATTTGTTTATGATCTCGTCAACTCGGAACTCATAGCTGCTAGCAACTCCTAGCTACAACTAGAACTCCTTAGCTACTAAAACAAGAGCTCTTTCACTCGGGCTACTTTTATTTCTTATTGGGCAAGTTGCCACCCGTTGTTCGATACCCTAACTATAGTAAGTAGCTTAATCTGTCGAGAAGAACCATCCCTACCGGATCGGACATGTAACCAGTCTTCTCCGCTTGAGAGGGAAAGACGGCTGCTCTGTGAACAAAACAACCCTAGATATCTATTAAAAAAGGGCAGGCTAGGAGGTTCTGTTACTGAACTCGAACCCACTAAGCGGGATCCCTTGCCTGGTCTTACAGCTCAAAAAGGAGGATGAAGAATTGGGAGCCCAGTTCCTCATGCCAATAAGGGGTATTAGACCTTCCCCTCTCCATTCTTTGACTTAAATTCCTTTCTTTCTTCGTCTTCTGATTTCTACCTCGAGTACCTTCCCTTGGCTGCCCCTTGACTACCATAAAGATAAAGCATTGGGACGAATATAGGTGGGCTACTTACGTACTATGTTGAACTTGACTCACTTTTATCAGATTCTTCTTCGGACCCTGCTTGAACCACTAGAACAGTTCCTGCAACGGCTAAATCTTAACTCGAAGTTCACCCTGTTGAGGTTCTTTCCATCTCTCAAATAGGAATGGTTGACTTGACTGATTAGGCTCACGGGCCTTAGCTTAGTGAAGAGAGGAGCCTTTCTTACCTAAAGATCATTTCCCTTTCGACGGGTATGAGCTTCTAGGAGCCCTGCCTCCAACATCGCTTATTCAGCCTTGCCTCTATCTAAGAACATTTATTCTTCAATTTATTCCCATTCTTTTGAACCCGAGGGAACTGAACTCACTTCATCCTCATCTCTTGAACTCACTGAAACCAAGCCAATGGATAAGGAAAGAGTTCAGCTTAGTCAAAACAAACCAAATCGAGAATTTCGTAGAGAAACAGAATAGGTTGTTGCAGCTGTGGCGGGTTTAGCTTGATACCCAAAATAAGATAAGAGTCGACTTCTTCTTGTTCCGAAGGGCGGGTTGGGACAATTCCCCCAATTAAGACTTTCTCCCGTCCATCTATCAGTCTTTTTCCTCCAGCTCCCGCTTTTGCTATTCTTGCTGCTGAGGTTGCATTCAAAGCTGATTCTATAGCTGACGTTACCCGCGGACTTCTTTTTCTCGACTGGAGATAGTGTAAGGCGAGCGATAGGAGGGTTTATTAAGCACCCTACCAAGGCTTAACGTGAGTTACAGTCAAAACCATAACTATAAATTACTTAAGAGAGAGTAGAAAGCAGGATCTTGGCGGATCTATGGTAATATCGGTTGTTGATTCTTGTCCTTCATTCCATCCACCTTCTTCTTATCCGTAACGGCAAAACCATTTCCCTTCTTCTTTTATTAGAATACATTACTACCATAAAGGATCTAAAAGGAAGTTCTTATTGGAAAGCAGGTCTTTTGCTTTTATGTACCATGAGTTGATGTCGTAAGAACTATTCAACTAGGACCAGACTCGGGAAAAACTATTCCACATCGGGGGAAGGGAAAGACCTAAAGCAAGCTAGGCCCCTTCTTCCTTTTCGGCCTTTTTCCCCTATGGAACACTCAAGTGAATCTCGTACTTTCGGCACGAGGACTTGCAGATGCAACCTTTATCGTTCTGAAGGTGGCATACTTCTTTCAAGATTTTATAACAACTGTACTAATAGGAAAGAGAATCCGTGAGTTTGCACCAGAGAAAGCGAATTTTAGATAGGAAAGGTGGAATATGTGCTTCGATAAGTTCACGTCTTTGATGTCTCCCAATGGAATGGACTTTTGAAAGCCTTTACATCAGTCCCAGGCTCTTTGACTATTAAGATGACTTCGCCCCCGGAGTTTGATTTGAAACAAATGAGAGCAGGCTCTTCGCATCTTTTTATAGCTAGCAAGTGAAGTCAGTGAGCAGGCTTAGGAAAGTAGAGAGCAAGGAAAAGCATCAAACCAATCCAGTTTAACCAATCCTGTTGGGCTGTTTTGGAAAGCCAGCGAGCTTTAGGGCAAGGAAGTGAAATTGTTGATGCGGAGAATGCCCTCTTTCTCTTTAAAGGATCAAGAGTTTACCACGTGCACAGAATCGAATGCTAGTTCGTACCCAAGGGATTAGATATTCCTAGATGGGCTTGTTCTTGAATGCGCAGGGATTGGGACTAATCAGACTGCTGCCATTCCATTCAGGTAATGCAATTGTGAATGTCCGATCAATAGCAAGAGTGCTGTGGCTTAGCCCCTCTACGTACTGGCTTTGTCTCGTACGATGTCAGCGGTCTTGTAGGCTCTTCTTCGTACTAGCTCTGTTCACTGGAGTTCCCCATGTAAGCGATTACAGCCAGCCGCCTCTACTTCAGCCTTACCAGCTACTGTTGAGGAAGTCACTGTAAACTGTGATGAAGTTGGACTGGCTATCCATCGTAGTCAAGGTTTAGCTTTGGCAGGGAGGAAGCCTAACTCTCTGGATACATTTGGCGTTCTGCATCCGAAAGGCCTTGGGATAGTGAGGCCGGGTTCGCCGAGCTCTAGGAGTTTTTTGCCTGTTAGCGATTTATTCGCCAAAGCCTTGCTCTGAGCCAATGGGTCGAGTTCGTAGTTAGTAGTAATGGGTTCTGCTTCTTCATTTCTACTTTCTAGTTTGGCAGCATATGCTTCTTCTCGGCCTGCTCTGTAGTTCTGGGGAAAGCCATGCTATGGATAACAATGGCATCTGTATTGAAAGGAGTCTGATCTAAGATTTCTCGTAATAGATGATTAAATTTCTATCTATACTACTGTAAAATAAACATTGAAAGGTCCTAATCAGATTCATCCTATAAAAGGAGAAAGTCTGATTAATCTTTAGATATATTAGCTTGGCTAACTCATTATCTTGAGAAGGCTCAGTGTCTATCCGAACACACCCTCAGCTGCCGCAGAGAGAGAGAACATCCGCTCTTTCGAAAAGTGAGGACGATTGATAGGGAGCAGCAAGGTGATGCTCGCAGCCCGGCTATACCCTGCGCACCCGTAGTTAGTCTAGTTTTCTTCTGACTCGTAATCTGAGTAGCCACAGGTCGAAAAAGAGGATTACGACCCTTCTTTGGAAGCGGGAAGGAAAGATGATAATCCAACCTAATGGCTTAGCCAACCATCTATCTTGAAGAGTATAGAATCAATCTATTTGTGTCTAATCTTGCTTTCTATTTAACCGGATGGATTTTCTTCCTATTTATATGAGCTTCTAGGTCATACGAAGGGAAAAATGAAAAGTCAAGAATCCGTAGCCTTCGTCACGGGGGGAGCGTAGCCAAGCGACCCATCTTCTTTTTGAGTTCAGTTTGACCTTGTCTTTCTAGTCAAAGAAGCTACCTTTCGTAGATCTTTGGTAAGTCTTCCACTAGTTGCTGCTAAAAGATGTTGCTGTGCTGAGAAATGCTTTCGTATAGTAGTGATGCTCCAATAAAAGAAAGGCTTCCTTCCGAGGGGTATCCATTAGAAAGAAGAAGAGAATCAAAATAGATCGAATAATCGTATTCATCATCCTATCTCCTTCTTTTCTTTGGAGTTCCATTGTCGTTTAAGAAAGAGATTGCGTTGTATAGGATAATCTACAAGAAAGTGATCTTCGGCAAGACCAAGTGCCTTGAAAGTATGCTTCTTTAGCCGGAAGGACGATTCCACTCTTAGCTTAGGGTGGATATCTAGGTATGGGAAGATTGAGCTTTGACTGCCTCCACTTCTTTTTTATTAGTTGAGTTACCTTTTCTGCTGCTATCGGACCCGAGTAGTAATCTAAGGGGACTTCCAGGCTTCTTAGATGCCTAAGCTACTTCTTCAGCTTCTGATGCGAATTCTCTTCTTTCGACTGGGAATGGGAAGGAGGAGATTTCTTTATAAAAGCACTCCTTGGTGTCTTATACCCGACTGCCCTACCTTTCTTTGTCCTGTCTTCCAAAAACTACTCTATTCGTCGAGAGACTTCCATCCCTGCTTCGAGGTCAGCAAAGACGGGACGACTTTGAATTGTGTATAGAAAGAATGCACCTTTGTCGAATTTTTCCTAATGAAGTTCCATAAGCAGCTACCGATCAGATTCATTCATGAGTTCGCTTACCTTACCGTGAGTTCGGCTACCTTGTCTTAGCTTAGGGCTTCCATTGTGAAGAAATTGCATCGTATAATGATCTTCGTCGACCAACTGCCTAACTTATTCTTTAAGAGAACTTCTTTTTCAAATTCATCTACATCCTAAAGATGAAGTAAATGAATCACACAAAATCTATCTCACGAATTCGAAATTCGAAGAAGAAGAAGAACGCCTTTCTCATAGGAGGAACCCCTGTTGGTACATGGGATTAGTTTAATGAGTTCCTTTGCTGTTTTTGTCATGCACGAAGTCCGTGTCCCTGCAGCTGTCATTCTAGTAAGTATCTTCCTTGTTCTGGTGGGAATATGTTGCATGATGGGATGAGTTAGTGTGCGAAGCTGCCCTGCTGCTGTTCTTACATGGGGTTGGTGTTAGCTCTCTCCTCGCGCATGTAGCTCTTGAGCAGCCGAGCGGGGAAGCCAGCTTTAGCCGGCTGTTTGGCTGCGATGGAGCGGCTAAGGGGTTGCTTCCTCTGAGAATAGAATGAACCCTCTCTGGAAATAGATGCTAGGCAGGAAGGAAAGCTTTGACGAGCAAAGTCAACTACAAATGACATAAGAGACGTGAGAGCTCGCATAGCTTCTCTTCTGTAATCTCCATCCTCTTATCTAGCCCCTCCTCGGTACTTTAATGACCACTGCCCTCCAGTTAGCAGTTGTTGCGAGTTCATTTCTTGTATTTACTGGCAGAAGTATGGACTGATTGTGGCTATGAATCTCCTTAGGAGTTTTTATTAGCCCTTGCCTAGTCAGTCTCTTAGTGAGTTGTATATATGTATTTGGCAGATTGATTTACTTATGGTGGCTCTTTTCTTTTGTCATTAGCCTTTCCAAAGGAAGTCTATTAGTAGGATGCCCCGAACCGTCCTTAAAGACAAGATTTGAGTACTAAAATGAAATCTATTAGTTTAGGCTCTCTAAAGCATTGGATGGCTAAAAAGTGAGGTCTTCATTCCATTCCTGCCAAAGAGGAGCGATCGGGAGGTAGGATGTTTTGTTTGGTTGTTTTGATCGACGACGACTTTTGAAGTAGGGATTTGACCGAACCGACCAAATCTTCCTCGTCTCGAAGTGAAGACGAAGTTTAGTAACATTATCTTTCTGATATGGCAAGGATTGCAGCAATAAAACCTACTTTCAAAGCATTACAATAGGTCCTGGAGAGCACTTTTCCAATCAAAGTTCAAACCCAATTTAGAACCAGTCAACCTAGGACGATCGAGCAGGTGAAGTCGAAGTTCTAAATTAGAATATCACTCCAGGCGGAAGCCAATAGTACTTTTCTAATTCTAAGGAGAGTGGTTCAAAATAATCTATTGCATACTACGCCAATAGCAAAGCAGTTTCTCGTAGGGGTCAAACCAAAGATTAGAACTCGGGTAGGCTCCTAGTACGTGAGCCAGAGTCACCTTCTTTTCGAGGGAGTGTTCTAGCAAATAGTAGCTCCAAGGTCGTTAGCAACTGCAGTGGGTTTAGCGAGTCCAACAGATAGGAGCCAATAAATGGATTTCAGAACGAACGGTTCAGAATCCAAACCCTTTAGAACCTCTAAATTGCACGAGCTAGCAAATGCAACCACTTGAACCAAAGCCTTAATATCCTCTTCATCAAACTGCAGGAACAAAATATACAGAAAGCGGCAAGCCCAAACAAAAGAAGTGGTAATCAAGGACCCATTCCCTCCCGAATAGGGGTTGGGAGTCCTAATTTCACCATAGCAGATCGAATAGAGCTTTTCTTAGCCCTGGACCTTCCTTCTAGTTAAGCCGTCCTCGAGGACACGTAGCTCACCTGTATAACTTTTTTTAGAATGAGAAATCCTGAGCAACGAATGAGAACTTGAAAAAGGGCTACTCCCTTTCTTTTTGTGCCAGAGGAGAAGGGGTAGTCGGATGACTCTATCATTGGATTCTTTATTAGCGGAGAGGGGGTCAATATCAGATTAGGAGGGGGTCTGAAGTCCACCCGGGTGGGTCGAGTGAGTGGCACTTTATTCCTGGGAATTCGGAATCTTAGTTAGGACTAGCAAACTGCTAAGCGGATGCATTACAAAGGTTGGTGCGCCCGGACATCACTACTTTGGGTCTTCATCCTTAGGCTCGCTGAGACGTTCCTCATCTAGCTACTCCGTTCCTTATACCTTTCTTTTTTATTGAACAGGGGAAAGTATTATCGTATGTTATAAACCTATCTTACTTTCTCTTTCTCTTCATCCAACTAGAAATATCTTAAGAGAAGAAGATGTCTTCATTCAAGTGAGATAGTTGATCAAGAAAGCACCGCCCAAAGAGCTGAGCCAAGAGTGGACTTCGGTCCCGCAAAGCAGGTCCCCGGTGGCTAAGATCTTATTCTCACTTGTGAAGTCACAAATCTTTAGATTTTCTACCAAGACTCGACATAAGCTTTCTTCTCAGTTTACCTTTCCTTTCTTGGAAAAACCAAGGTAAAAGACAAGTCTCTCCTCATTCAAGTCACATTAGAGGAAGAGCGGAACCTTTTTCAGAAATCATAGAAATTTGATGACAAATCCGGTCCGATGGCTGTTCTCCACTAACCACAAGGATATAGGGACTCTCTATTTCATCTTCGGTGCCATTGCTGGAGTGATGGGCACATGCTTCTCAGTACTGATTCGTATGGAATTAGCACGACCCGGCGATCAAATTCTTGGTGGAAATCATCAACTTTATAATGTTTTAATAACGGCTCACGCTTTTTTAATGATCTTTTTTATGGTTATGCCGGCGATGATAGGTGGATCTGGTAATTGGTCTGTTCCGATTCTGATAGGTGCGCCTGACATGGCATTTCCACGATTAAATAATATTTCATTCTGGTTGTTGCCTCCAAGTCTCTTGCTCCTATTAAGCCCAGCCTTAGTAGAAGTGGGTAGCGGAACTGGGTGGACGGTCTATCCGCCCTTAAGTGGTATTACCAGCCATTCTGGTGGAGCAGTTGATTCAGCAATTTCTAGTCTTCATCTATCTGGTGTTTCATCCATTTTAGGTTCTATCAATTTTATAACAACTATCTTCAACATGCGTGGACCTGGTATGACTATGCATAGATCACCTCTATTTGTGTGGTCCGTTCTAGTGACAGCATTCCCACTTTTATTATCACTTCCGGTACTGGCAGGGGCAATTACCATGTTATTAACCGATCGAAACTTTAATACAACCTTTTCTGATCCCGCTGGAGGGGGAGACCCCATATTATACCAGCATCTCTTTCGGTTCTTCGGTTTTCAATTTGAAATGGCCCTTTTCAGATTCAAATCTGAATACGCATTGCGCTATATGCTGGGACTGTCTGCTTAATGGTACTCCTACTATGTTCATAAGTGGTTTTCTAGTCAAACCCCGATCTAGTCAAAATGGAGTATATAAGACACAATCAGCAGGTAACCAACGACATAAAAGCAGTCTAGTAGGAACCTCAGAGACTACACGCGCAACAACTTATCCTAAATCCTTCTGTGAGTGGCTAGCTGGAATTATCGATGGAGTTAGTAAACAAGGATCTAATTCTCTTTCAATTACTATGGGACTCGAAGATCTACCACTACTACGATATATCCAACATATGCTTCGATCAGGTGCTAAAGCTTATCGTTATCGACTAGGTATGATGAAACTAATGAATTGTATTCATGGTCATATTCGACATTCAGCACGAACATCGTGTCTGTAAAGTACATTATATCCCTGTAATTCTACCTATTACACTATATGCTAAATCCAATTGGTTTGCAGGATTCTTTGATGCTGATGGTACCATTGGTATCGCTATGAAGCATCAACTAAGTATTCGAGTCACTAATCAACTTATACAAGATGTGGAGTCTTATAAGGTAGTATTTGGAGTCAATATAGACTTTGATAGTAGTCAAAATGGTTACTATCACTGGTCTGTACAAAGTCGAAAAGATGTGCTTTTTATGCTAAATAAAGTACTTGGAGAAGTAATAAATCACGACGATTCTTCCTTATTGAGGAATATGAAAGTCTTTACGATCTCAAAGCATTTCAACCTGACAGTATGAACCGGCTAGCTTTCCTAGACAAATGGAATAAAAAAGTTGATGATATAGTCCACCTTTCTTCTATTCATCCGCTTATAGATATTAGTAGAAGAGAGGAGCATCCTGAAGTTTATATTCTCATTCTGCCGGGATCCGGTATCATAAGTCATATCGTTTCTACTTTTTCGGGAAAACCGGTTTTCGGGTATCTAGGCATGGTTTATGCCATGATCAGTATAGGTGTTCTTGGATTTCTTGTTTGGGCTCATCATATGTTTACTGTGGGCTTAGACGTTGATACCCGTGCCTACTTCACCGCAGCTACCATGATCATAGCTGTCCCCACAGGAATAAAAATATTTAGTTGGATCGCTACCATGTGGGGGGGTTCGATACAATACAAAACACCCATGTTATTTGCTGTAGGGTTCATCTTTTTGTTCACCATAGGAGGACTCACTGGAATAGTTCTGGCAAATTCTGGGCTAGACATTGCTCTACATGATACTTATTATGTGGTTGCACATTTCCATTATGTACTTTCTATGGGAGCCGTTTTTGCTTTATTTGCAGGATTTCACTATTGGGTAGGTAAAATCTTTGGTCGGACATACCCTGAAACTTTAGGTCAAATCCATTTTTGGATCACTTTTTTCGGGGTGAATCTTACCTTCTTTCCTATGCATTTCTTAGGGCTTTCGGGTATGCCACGTCGCATTCCAGATTATCCAGATGCTTACGCTGGATGGAATGCCCTTAGCAGTTTTGGCTCTTATATATCCGTAGTTGGGATTTGTCGTTTCTTCGTGGTCGTAACAATCACTTCAAGCAGTGGAAAGAACATAACAAGGGCGAACATTCCTTGGGCTGTTGAACAGAATCCAACCACACCGGAATGGATGGTACAAAGTCCTCCAGCTTTTCATACTTTTGGAGAACTTCCAGCTATCAAGGAGACGAAAAGCTATGTGAAATAAAAAAAGGCCGCTAATTGCTACTAAGAACCTAACAGAACTTTTCAAAAGAGAGTTTCGGATCGAGGTCCACTTCTGGAACCCCACCCGGGCGCTTATTTACTAAAATACTTAGTTGGCCTTAGCTTCCATGGGCTTTCCCGCGACCAGAGCAACGGCAGGTTTCGTGCAGCATTCGTTATAAGGCTGTTGTTTAAACGTAAACGAACCCATTCATTCAAACGCTTAGTAGAACTCATTTGAAGAAGCTTGAGAGAAGCTAAGACGCCAGGAAAGATGAGGCTCTGCAAGAGAGGATACCAAATTAGGGGTTTCAAAATAGTCCATGAGCTCTAGTTCCGATTCTGCCTGAATTCTAACTTCCTTTGGAGCAGACAGATACAGACCAAAGAGGGACTAACCCGATGGTATGCCTCTTCCTTGTTCCTTGCTTATGGCTTGGCCAATTGACATTGTCTTCGATCGAGTGCTCTTATTTCACAACGATAGGTGGGTTACCCTTTCTTTGAACCTTGTCAATGATCGAACTTAAAGATATGAACTGAGTGCCATTTGATGAGTAACTGAGAACAAAGGAGAAGGATATGGAAAGAATGAAGTAATGAAAGAGGAAGTCATTGCTAGTAGTAACGACTTGTCACGATCCATTGGTTCATATAGAATCCATGTCCTAGGTGTATCAAAAAACATTCTTTTCGCTAAGCGTATATAATAAAATAGAGTGAAAGGGTCCACCCAGGGGGTACTAACTAACAGCTGAGTCCTCTCCGAACCGCAGGAGATAGTTGCCCATCATACGGCTCACCAACTTCACTTGCCTCTATGGGAGGCTCGCTCCGGGCAGGTTCGGATCACTTACAATACACGGGCTCTACGAAGGAAGGGGTTAGGAGCGTTTTCAATATGTAACCAATGAAATACTGTATTTGTTCGATGAGAAATGTTTTGTCCACTTCCCTCTATAAAAATGATCAAAAAGGAAGGCGAGCTTGCTTCTTATTCCCGTGTTTGATCTCTTCCATCTCTGCCAGGCACTGGACAGGGGTTAGCTTTGTAAATGTGTAGAGCCCTTGGTGTAGTAGTAGGCACTTCTAGGCCCCTTCCCGGCTACTGGATCACTCCAGTGCTTCGGGTACTACGGACCCTCTGCCATCCATTGCAGCAGAGCCGTTTCATGAGTGGGGGGGAATGCTTTTTATATCTCAAAATAGAAATCCTATAGCGCTATTCATATATTACTAAAAAAAATGGACCTCCCCAAATCCTTTCTCCAGGAAATACTGCTTTGGACCCAGGAAGCGAAGGGAATGAGCTCGGCTGCTTCTCCTCCACACTTATTTTTCTCCGTGCCCGTTCCCATTGGCGCTTTGCTCTCCTCTTATTCTTCATTGGACGGTTCGGATGGACTTCGCCGTTCTTTCCCAACTAAAATAGAAAGGGCTATATCACATCGAGATGTCGATTCGTTTTCCGCCCCCAATGAGATGGGGAATTTGTAACCCCCTATTCCCTTCATCTTTCTGAATCGAGACCCGGCTCGCGTCGTTCCAACAACCGGCGGGGAGCACCTCAGTATACGATCGCGCGGAGTAACTGGGAGTCATTACACCTAAGGCCAACTTCAATTCACCAAACTCAGGTTCATCTCGTGTAGTGATTGTGGACTCGTACAAGGATATTGAGTAGACGGTTTCTGTATCAGACTCGACCCTCTCTTTCGTAGCATGCATTCCCATCCGTGTCGCAACTGATTCGGTAAGCTACGTGTCCGGTGCACGGAGAACTGCCTTCGGTCCCCACTCGTGGAAACCTTCCGGCCGCCCAACGACCTATAACGCTAGTCACTACTCCCACTGGGGCTAGGAAGTAAGCCCCACAACCCAAAGCGGCGAAGAACAAATAGAATTTGCTACAAAAGCCGGCTAACGGGGGTATTCCTGCGTATGAGAACATAGTAATGGAGAAGGTAATAGCCAAAATAGGATTCGTTTTGGCTAGAGCGCCCAAATCAGCTAGATATTTTACACGGGTTTGGCGTAATGCTAAAACTATGGCGAATGCATCTATCGTCATTGATGCATAAATAAAGATACCAATTAGTAGTGATTGAATTCCTTCTATGGTTCCACATGAGAAACCAGTACGAATATAACCTACATGTCCAATTGAACTATGAGCTAGAAGTCTTTTGACTTTCGTTTGGGCCATGGCGGCCAGTGCTCCTAAGATCATAGAAGCAATGCTGCAGAAAAAGAATATTTGTTGTCCATAAGAACCATAAATAGAAACACGTGAAATATTAGCAGAAATAGATATTTTAGGCGCAATAGAAAGGAATGCTGTAACCGGGGTGGGTGAACCCTCATAGATATCAGGTGCCCACATATATAGAGTCAAAAGGGATATGGAGTCCGAAGGGGAGGGGGTTTTCTTCGGGGCTCGAGAGATGGAATAGATAGGGCCCCACAAGTTTTGAATTCGTCGCTGGGGAATTCACACGAAAGGGAACGAGGAATTATCAACGAAAAAAGTGCTCTCTGAACCGAACGTGAAAGTTGTTTTCCATCAGACGGCTGTTCCCGTAACTCTACTCTCGACTTGGATTATATATCCAAAAAGGTCCGCTCTCGGCCATTCCACACGCTGCCTAGTTTGGTTATCTTAAGTGGATTCTATCTTTTGTAGTAGATGCCGAACCCGCTGTGCCCAGAAGGGGGCGGACGCAGCAGCTACATGGACCCCTTCCTTTCTGTTGTTGCCAGCGCTTTCCCGGGCCGGGAACCCGAAGGCTGCTATCCCGGGCGGAACGAGGAGATTTTTTGATCGGTCAAAACCCTTCAGATAAGACGCACCGTAGGCCATCCTCGGCCTTCTTCGTTTTCGATGAAAAACAAATCCCTTCGTCCCTTGGGAAAGCATTCCCTTATCTGGGTGGGTTTTCACATAGGCTCAAACATGATTTGAAGTTCCATGCGTTCAATACAAAATCTGGAAAGCTGCAGGGAAGAGGGCGCAGTCACTTTCATTGTTGCACTGAGACCTAAGAGAAGAGCGTCTTCTCGACGGTTTCTTCCTCCAAAGCGGGAAAAGACAGAGGGAAGGGGAGCAGCATCTTATTCTCTTCGCGAGAACTTCCGGATCGGAGAAGCATTCGGAACGGGCGTAGCGTTCATTTCGTTAGCAGAAACGATCCAATCCATTCCATTCGGGGAACCAGTCTTTTGACTTTAGAATCAATGATAGATAGACAAGAGATAGATAAACGATATATCTATTTATCTAAAAAAAAAGAAAGTATGAAGTGGTAAGAGCAGATAGATCCTATCCCACACTCATTCCTATCTATTGATAGATAGATCTTCGTAAAATACCTTACTTTGCCTTTTTTTAGGAATTCCTGATATCCAAGGCAGCTTATCACAAGCACCCCAAGTTGGAGGTTTGAAGATCTCGACTTACAGGAAAGGGACAAGGGCGGTCTTGCTTGGCGCGAATGTGGGGTAGAGTACAGTACTAAAGGTCCTCGGACTTCCAGGCGGTTTTTCTTTTGGGAAGCTGTTCACCGTTGGATCTCGCCAATACAGCCCCCTATAGTTTTCGTTACCGAGATATCTTTTTTTTTATTGTTCCCAGGGATTTTTTGGGGAATCTGCTCCCATGCTGCAAACAGTAAAATCTGAACCTTGTCGCTCTTCTTTCTTTCCTCGCGAGCAGGAAGCACACCAGCAGCGTGCGTTGCGTGATTCTACTGTGTTTTTTGCACTTGACTGGGTGGACAGTTGACCGGAAGATAACTTCGATTCGCCCGGCCAGCAGGCGGGCGGCGTGCTTATCTTGTGTGACAACACTACAGAGCGAGTGGCTCTTCTAGGCGGGCAGCTGTGTGACAACACTACAGAGAAAGCGGCGCTTTCGTGTAACATGCTATGGTCTCAACGCCCTTACGAGGTAGTGATGAGTTTCACGCGCTCTAAGCCCGGTTCGGTTAGGAAGATTGGCCGACGGTACCACCCACCCTACCCTACCACCTATAGGCGGCCGTCCATCCTACAGCCGCCCGAAAAGGAACTGCAGTGATCTTGAATAGGAATCCTACAGCGATAAATAGAATCCCCATAAAAATACCACTAGATCGAGCACCAGTGATTTCGTATCCGGTCAAAATCTTGGCTAATTGATCGAAGTGGGTAGCTCCAGTAGACCCATAGATCATGGAACAAATAGGGTGGGTAGGCCCAAGCACCACACTACACGTATAGACGCGAACCCCCCTCGTTACCGTACGTGCGACTCTCACCGCATACGGCTCGCACAAAGACTCCTAAATCCATCCCGAGCCTTTTATTCCACCTCTCCTCTCCTGTAAATCGAGATCTTCAAACCTCTCCAATCCTCGATTCAACTTGCGTTCCCAAATGGGTTTCCTATCGTATGTATCGGCTTGGCTTCGTCCCGAACCAAGGAGGCATTCTGGCGAACGCATGCGTGTAGGAAGGCCGACGATAAAAGACTACGAAAGCCGGAAGCGACTCGCTTCTATTCTCGTTGGGATTGGATATAGATGGGGAATCTATAGATCGTAGTAGTTCGCCAACCTAACATACGAACTTCACGGAAAAAAAGAAAGAGCTTCGCTCGGTTGTACGCTGATGAATGCCTCTTTTCTCTTCTCTGAAGTCTACAACAAACAAGTGGGAGAGGCAGGATTCGAACCTACGTAGAAAAACTTCAACAGATTTACAGTCTGCCGCTTTTGACCACTCGGCCACTCTCCCCTTCCCGGGCCGAGGCCCCCCTCAATGGGTTCTAATTCTAAGAAAGGGGGCGCCCTGAATCAATCAAAAAGCTTATTGATTTAATTGAAGGGAACTAAGACTATTAGCTTAGCTAGCGTTCCGGGAGAATATAGTCATTTAGTCAGTTCATAACTATCTCTGAAAAAAATCATGTAGTCGGCGAAGCTGCGAGTTCATGAGCAAGTGAATGAACGAGCGGAGTGACCATCTTTGTTTTCTTTTCTTCCTCCCCGGTTGGGCGCTAGCGCTTTACTAATATAATAAAAAGTAAGGCTCTTCTGCTGAGCGAAGCTGCGAGCCTACTTCAATATAGCTTACGCTTACCAAGCCTAATCTACTCAAATAGGGCTAACGAATTCCCCCTTCGTTTGTTGGCCTCACCGCAGGCACTGAATGAATGAAATGAGTGGAGATCTTCCTTCCCCCTTGCTAATTACCAAGAACTTCGTTGCCACTAGTGGAATTAGACCATCCGCCTAAAGAGAAGAGAGTTCAGTCTACAAGAAGCTGGTTCCATTGGGCCACATCCATCTATCCTACCTAAACAGTCACCCTTTTCTTGTTCGTTCTTCGAATGACGCTAGTGGAGACTAATTCCTTCCGGCTAATGAAGAGACTCCTCCAGTTCCCTAAGAATTGAACGAACCAAGTTCACCTATACGAGAGTGAGGTTTGAAGATCTCGATTTACAGGAGAGGGATGGAAACCTTGATTCTTCTAAAGGCACTATCTTCGATGGAATAGACGCTACCTTCTAGCCGGGGGCTCTCAAAGTCTCGTGAAAGGGGAAGGGATTTGTCTCACATCCTCACTTATGAGATTTCTTGAGAACTGATCCTTATAGTCTGGGCTTCTCTTCTTTCTTAATGGAAGCCTTGAAGCGCCTAAAGGTCCAGGTGAAAGGTAAAAAGCGGGATTGAAGCTGAGGTAGTAGTTTGCGGATGATGAAGGAACCATTTCTTCTCTTATTCTTATAGCATAGCATGGCTTTCAATTAGACATGTTTAAAGCATATGACTGCATTGAATAGGATTTATTGCATACTTTTTAGGGTGTTGATTCTCATGGGATTTGATCCGTCCTGGGTTATGCAATGCGTAACCACGGTGTCATACTCAATCCTAATTAACCAACAGCCCACAGAAGCATTCTTCCCGTCGTTAGACAGGGTGACCCACTCTCTTTCTATTTCTCATTGTCATGAATGTGCTGTCTAATATGTTGTCCAAAGCCATGGCTGATAAAATGAGAAAGGGGTCTAAGATCAATGCTGAAAAGTCAAGAATTGTCTTTAGTCGCAACACTCCTGTTGAGGTCAAATCCTCCGTGCTCCAGGCGCTCAACATGCAAGATGGTTCTGAAAAAGATCTTTTCATCCGTGGGGTAAATCAAAGAGAGCTGCAGTCAACTATTTCTAGTTGAGAAGAAAACTCAAGCCTTACCTTACTGTTGCAAGTCTTTTCGTGTGCTTTGTTCTCAGATGCTACATAACGGCTCTTTCACACATCCCCTATATGCTATGCTGCGAACCGTTCTTAGTACGAATCCCCTGCTAGTATACCTTCCTTTCGTACCGAAACTCGGTTTCCGGGCCATATATGAGCCGGCTTATTGCTATTGATTCGATGATCCCTTGGTCAGCGAGAATTCATTATTGGGGACAGACAAACCGGTAAAACAGCAGTAGCCACGGATACGATTCTCAATCAACAAGGTCAAAATGTAATATGTGTTTATGTAGCTATTGGGCAAAAAGCATCTTCTGTGGCTCAGGCCTTACAGGAAAGGGGGGCGCTGGAATTGGTAGCCGAAACAGCGGATTCCCCTGCTACATTACAATACCTCGCTCCTTATACAGGAGCAGCTCTGGCTGAATATTTTATGTATCGTGAAAGGCACACTTGAATCATTTATGATGATCTCTCCAAACAAGCCCAAGCTTATCGCCAAATGTCTCTTCTATTACGCAGACCACCCGGTCGCGAAGCTTATCCGGGAGATGTTTTTTATTTGCACTCACGCCTTTTGGAAAGAGCTGCTAAATGAAGTTCTAAGTTAGGTGAGGGGAGTATGACCGAAGTTGAAACGCAATCGGGAGATGTTTCGGCTTATATTCCTACTAATGTAATTTCCACGATAACTATACGATACGACACACCCAAGGGGCGCCTACTGGCGACTCTCGTTTTATTCTATTTCTATTCAGTGCTAGATCCGTTAATAGTAAACGGATCGAATTCTTATTCCTTTTGCCCTTGCCGAGAATAACACCCTATGGATGTTTTTGGGCTATCCTTTTCTCTCGGCCTCCAGGCTTACTTTTCCCCTGAAGCTCCTAGCCAAGCTGATGCATTTGCTGAGTCTGAAACTCCAGCGGATCAACTCCTGGCAAATTGATAAAGAGGAACCCGTCTAGAAATGCCAATTTCGAGCTTCGAACAGGAGAACATTCTGACTTTCAATTGTTTGAAATACTAGTGGCTGGTGCCATCCCCGTCTCACTTCCTCCTATAGAACTGGGTGATTAGATTACTCTTCGCCCCCTCTTCTCTATTCTATAAGCGGATAAGACATTCTTCCACGGCGGTACAAAGAAATGAGGAATGAGCGCACCGATGGACCATTAGGCGGTCAGTCAATCTATAGCAATAGCCCAATAGCATTTCCTATTGATTTGTCCCCCTGGGACCTATTCTGATTCTTCATGCATACACCTGCGGGGCTGGGGTCCAACTCTGGGATTGGACTTGCCTTTATATCCGGTTCAACCTCGGAATAAAGCCCATGTAATGCAGTTCCTTTGACCAATCGGTTCAATTAGTCAGCCCTCGCGAAAGAATGAATCAATCAAGTAAGTAAGTGTCGCAGTCAGGGGTGTAAGGCACGTAAAGAAGGGAGTCATTGGCACCCCCTTGTTCAATTCAATTCTTCAATCATTCCGGTCGGTAAGGCAGCCAGTCAGCAGTCAGGTTGAGATGAGCAGGTTCTGAAAGAAACGAAAGCAAAGAAGAAAGCGGAAGGCTGTTCTAGTTTCAGACTGGGATAAGGAATGAAAGTAAGACCATACTAAAAAAAAGAAGCAGAATCCTATTTTATTTAGTTTATAAGAAGGCTTTGTCTCGTCTGCGGATCTACAAAAAAGATTTCCTGAACTATGACTCCTATCTTCAAAGAAAAAAGTTCTGGACAACCCCTATCGCCTGTTCAAAGAAAGGGCTTCCCGCACCGAGAGTGGCCAAACTATTCTATATTTGCGAGAGATACTCGAGATTGTTCGGGTCCATCCCAGTGAGCATAGAATCTAAAACATCATGCGCTGTCTTTCCCTGTGGTAGTACAATATTGGCCTCGTCCAATAATGGCTGTAACAGGCTTTCCGCTATTTGTTCTTGAATGGTCTCAGATACGGATTCCCGTACTCGTTCTTGGTAATTAGTACTACTAATCCCAAATGGATTCGAATGAGTCGCCGGACGAAGCCGACAAACTCGCCAAACCGAAAGAATCCAAATGACTAAGGGGAATGCTAAAGCCGGATTCCGGCTTAGCTCGATTAAGAAATTGAATACCATATCTGCCAGGTGGTTGTTCATTCAAAAAAGGATTCCTTTATAGCTCCTTGCTCGCGGAGCGGCATACCGAAAAAAGAAGGATTCAATCCAGCCCATAGGGAGAACCTATGGCCACCTTGTTTTGCCACCGAGACCAACCACACTAGCCCTCTTGTACTATAATAACTGAAAATGCCCTTTTCTTGCTTTGGTTACAGAAGTTTTTCTTTCTATATTCTATAAGATAATAAATATGTGAATTCCACCTCTCTTTCCTCTTGTAGCTAAGGAAAGCGATTTCAGTCAAGATCCAATCCAGGTTTCTTGTTTTCATTGATGTAGAATTCGAGAGTAAAGAGCTACGAACTGCTAACTCGAAGAAAGAGAAATAATTCCTAGACCGGGAATGGAACTAGTGAAGGCAGCTATGGAATCTCACTCTTTGCATACAAGAGTTTGCACGAGAATCCTCCGTCTTTTGAATGCCAGTAGCAAGGGCGCTGTCTGCCTGCTCTCATTTTCCACCCCTAACCCTAAAACCCTAAAGGCATTCGAAATCCATGTGTTAAGCAAATAACAAGCACACCGGTTTCCTTGACCTCATATCGATATGACAGAAACCACTTTTTTTATCTCTATTTTTCAACTAGCGATTCATTCGATACAACAAAACCCGTACAAACAGAAACTGCTGTCGAAACATAATCAATTGTACCTTCTCATAGCCTAGAAGAAGTGTTCTTTCAATACTCCTATAGTAGAGGCAGGGGCTAGTCTGGTGGTCTCGTAATCGTATATAAGAAAAGGGCTTTTATTAGGAGCTGTAAACTCTAAATCACTTTCATAATCAAAGAGAGATGGGATTCATTAGAGGAATGAATTCTTCTCATTATTCCCTTCCCTAGGGAAGTCAGAGCAATTGCCTATCTTCTTTATCGCATTGAGCCAAGTGTGGGATCGATCCCTTTCGAGCGAACTTAACTGCCGAGAAAGAAGAACTAGCGACTCTCCCTCTCGACACGTTCAAGCTTTCAAAGAGCTGATTCTCGGCCTGGCCACTCACTCAATTCAATTAAGGTCTTGGCTTAGCCATAAATTCTACCCACGGGGCGGTAAGCTTTCCCATCTCAGAAGTCAAGTCTTTATTCAAACCATGCTACCACTAGGGATGGCAGTCAATAGCTCTAAGATCACATCGGATTCGAACCCTCAGGTGACTTCACTCGCTTAATCGGAATCTCTTTCCCTCTGGATTTTCTCTTGGAGAGGGACTGGTCTTTCTCGCCTGTGCTTTGATTAGGACTTATGCCTTAATAATTATAATTTAAATCGTGCCACTTGTATCCAACCCCGTGACGTTATTTGAGCATAGATCATCTTTCCCTTCTACGACGGCTAGTGAAATCATAAAAAGTTCGCTCCCCTTGGGCATGAAGCCATTGGATCAGGGCATCAAATCACAGGCGAAAGGTATTCATTCGGAGTTCTTTCCCGGCAAGAAGAAAAAAGATTTCCTTCGGGCAAGTTCAGCTATAGTTGGGAAAGGAACGTACCACAAGCTTCGCGCTCTGCCTTTCTTGCATTGCACAAGGACTCTTTCGCGCTATATGCTGCTCTCTCTGCGCGCTTAGCTTTCTTTTCTTACCGATTTTCTATTCGGGCGATGATTCTTGGCTTGGTTGGCCACTCTGCTATGTTGATGTTGGGTTCCCATCGATAAATTCATTCATTGTTGAAGAACTCCCCCCCTCCATGCCACTATATCCATAATGACCGGCGAGTCGGAACATGTACGAATATAACCACGCGGAGGGTCTATCGAAGAAAGAGATCATTGAGCCTACCGTTTGGAACCTGAATAGATTTATATAGATATAAAGAATAAGCTTCCTCCATTGAATTGAATAGGGTGAGAAAGACAGGTTCGGAAATGGCCGGATTAGCAGGAGGAAGGTTTTTGACTTCTCCCCTCATATTGAGGAGGCTTCCCGGACTCGTAACATACGGCTAAAAACAAGACAATAAGAGGGTCACCGTTGCAGGTCCTTCTCCTTCCGCCGAGACGGCCCTATTTTTTTTGTTTTGCTTGTTCACCATAACGAACATTATTTCTTAGTCTTAGATGTCCTTTCATAGATTCTCGAACCTCCGAGAGACATAATCTCCATGCATGCGTTCTTTCTCTCCTCCCCTCCTAATACCATAGCGGGGGTCCAGTGAGCTCTCCAATAGTGCACCAAAACGTTTTTCGGGATCGCCTAAGATCAAATTGAACTGTCTTTGATTTAGGAATAGGATGTTGCTCCATTCCATTATATTAAAGAAAGAGCAAGGCCTTTCACTAATAGACATAAGTCACATTTCCCTATTAGGGTATTTATCCCTGACTACCGTTTGCGTTGAGAGCGAGGAAAAGGACATCTATCAACCATTTCTATTATTGTAGATAAAGACTCTTCTAGCAAGCGTTATGAGAAAGTTGCAGCATCCGAGTGGGCAAGAGTTGGTAGAATCGAACTCCACTTCCCCTAAACGAAATACCTGAGTTGCCGCGCGTAAGGAGAAGTTATGACCTCCCATAAGTCTACGGACAATCGAAAATAGGCTTCAATGAGACTCTGAAAACCAGCGAAACCCGCGCATCGCTACTCTCTCTCGCCGCCACACAGCTTGACTTTGATTCTTTCTCGGATCAACGGTTTACTCTGCTTATGGGAATGCTGCTTCGGGAAAGGAGCGATAGCCACTCGTAAAGCACCTCCTTTTTCTGATAAGGAGAGGAGAGTGAAGCTTCCCAAAGAATAAGTGAGATAGACTGCTTTAGCTCTTCCAATCTACGAACGAGAGTTGTCTGGCTTTTGAAGCATACTCCTAATGCTTGTGCTTTACTAGTTTGGCAGCTCCGCAACAGCGCTCGGTCAGCTTCAATGTAGGAAATGCCTCCATTCACTATAGTTCTTTCTTTTGAAAGGGTAGAGCAAGATTCGCATCCAGTTGTCCGGTCAAAACGAATAAGGTTAACAAGCGAAAATGCTCAATCCAAACAAAAAACGAGTTTGCGGCCCTCCCTTCGGGAATCAGATGATGAGAGGACCAAGGCTAGATGATCGTGTCATTCTCTATACGCCTGAAAAACCGTCTATTCTTTCGTCCAGTGGAACCACGCCCAACCATTCACCTAGGTTTGCAAAACTTATGTTGCAGGTGAGTCACCACTGAAACAGGAGACCGAACAAGGCTTCTTTCGGCTGCTGAGGGGAGATGTACTCTAAAGCTGGTAATTAGACTCATCCAAAGGAGCTCCTATTGCCCAGTTTGGCGTAAGAATACTCTTTATTCATAAAGTGATTCGGAGTAGGGCGTTCACTCGAAGAAATCTAAAGAAGCAACAGGAGAAGTGGAATATAAAGAACAAGGGCAGGAGTGGCTAGGCCCGAAACGAATGATGGCTGAAACCTTCCCACTCATCCATATGAGAAGTGTGCCTAAGACGAATTCTGTAGGTATCCAAGAATGGAACTGAGGTAATGGGAGTAAGTGGAGTAGGCGGATGAACTAAGTTTTTTATTCAAAATAGGCAATTTCCTTACTTCACTTCTGGTAAGTCTCATCGGTCTTTTGGCAATATAGGGCATAGAATCGATTCTTTGACCGGCTTTGGTCGAGCAACCGCTACATTTCTCGAACGGTCACAGCCTACATAACTCGTATCCCTCTTTATCAAGAGACAGAGTCTCAAACCAAATGTAGTTCTCCAAGAGGCGCAAGTGTGAGACATAAATGAGCCTTCTATTCTAATACACAAGGGATTCATTGAATCAATTGACCTAAATAAAGAATTGAATGTAAGTAGAAAAAGCGGGGGAGTGAACCAATTCTTCCATTCCAGCAGCGGGAGATCTCAGGCTCCATATCTTCTCTTCCAATGTCCGCTACTATAGAAAGAAAAAAAGGTTCAGTATCGTATGACCGAGGATCTTTCCTACAGCACAAGGGTCATCCCTTCATCATCTTGTAATTGAGAGATTCGAATCAGGGGGTCAAGTATGAAAGCTTAGCTCTTCTAACCTTAGTCAAAGATGCCTTCTCGTGGATTTAGACTCAAATAGGCAAGACGCGCTAAGGCAAAGGAAACACTGGCTTAGAATCAAATGCTTTGACCACTTGAAAGCCCGAGCTAGTCTTCTTACCAATACCAGGAATTGAGTTCTGACATGCTTAGCTAACAGCTTTAGAATGGAATGATTAGCTAGAAGATCCGATCGGCAGTCAACCAAGCAAGGTTTGTATACCGGGTCATTCCAGTCAAGCAAGTTATCAAGCAGCAGGAAGCACTGCCAAGCTGGAATAGGAAAATAAGAAGATCGGCTCCCCGGGGCAGGCTACAGTGAATAATAAATCCTAAATTGGCTTCTCAAAGCGAATGAAAATTCAAGTGCGGCATCTGAACCTGACCCAACCAAATTCATTCATTTCCCTCGTGAAAAGGAGTAAATCAAGATGAAGACTGCCAATCGTAAATGCGTGCCAGTGGAAACATTGACTTAGACAGAAATGCTCCTTCCCTTTACGAAGTGAGCCGCAAGAAGTCCTGCATGCCGAGACAAATAGAAAGCTTCGAACTTTCTTGGAGACCAATAAATCCCTTCCCGCAGGTGGGTAAACTCTGACTGTGACAGAAATGCCGCTACCTCTGCTACTTGACGCTCCCAGGGCGAATTCCATATAGACTATCAGCTTTTTCCTTGAATTGGTACAGCTATCACTAATTCCGTCTATTGCTCCTTAAGTCTAATAGAGGTATGGTGGCTAGGTCAGAGTAGAGGTCGACTTCATCTTGGTTCATTTCGCCTATAGACATCATTTTTATGGAGGCTAATCTAGCATTCTTAGGTTTCTTATTGAGTTAGATGGAAAAAATAGAATCCCTGGATAAACTATAGCCCTTGATAAAGTATTGGCCAGAGGATAATTCATTCCTGTCTAAAGCATGGGAGTAAGTCCTTGTACTCATTCATTGAATGATAAGGGCCTGGTACTGAGATTGTTCCTTTTGCTGCAGAAGAACTGATATCATCCCGGATGATTGTAACTATTGAAATGTTCCTTGCATAGTTTCAATTTATCCTGGTTTTTTACTAAGGGCTGGAACTACTATCCCATTCAAATGTAAGGTATCCCTAAGTGCGGCATTGCTCTCTAACCCTAACAGCGTAACCAAGTCTGTAATGCTATACAATCCAAAATTACAATCTGCCTCGGCTCTTGCGTATTAGTGTAAAGCAAGTTGTTTTCTGCCCGGGTTTACATGAGATAAGCAAGTTCGCTGCTCGGAAGTAATGCCGGAAAGTCAATTGTAAACTGTAACGATGTGACTTGTCCCTCACTTTCTGAGTAGAAGGTTTGGCATTTTACACACTGTATAGTTGTTTGTGATTCGGTGATGTTCATGAAATCCTTATTTGGAATAAAGGTTCTGAAATAGCTCGACCGATAGGGAAAGGAAAGAACGAATTCTTAAGATAAGCTATTCCCTTTAAGGGAAAGAGATCTATCTATTACTGCGCGAGATGTAAGCCCCATAAGAATGGACTAAACTTTCTCCCAACTGCACTGAGAAAGAAAAAACTTCCCCGCTACTAGGCTAGCTGATTATCTAGTCTGGATCTTTATAAGGTATATTATATAGGCCCATCGAAAGCAGAAGGGCTTCACTAAAAGCAAGTTAGGAGTGCCGGTGAACTGGGTGAAAGAACCAGCTTCACTCCCTAAGGTAGAAGCTAGAGTAATATTCTTTCCGTCTCGTAAAGAAAGAGGCCTCAGCTGATTCTTCCTCCTGTTGACCTTCTTTTCCATGTATTATTTCATTTAGACTTATCTGACTTGGATCATGAGATGAATAGGGTGTTCCCGTCTATAGCATACAGCCGTTATCTACATGAAGTTTTCATATCTGCTTCTCCTCGTTTTCATTGGGTCACAAAGGTAAGCCATAAAAAAAGGGGCTAAGCGGGTATTCACTCCTCCCTTGCCGCTACTACCAGCTCGAGGCCTATTGTCCACGAAGGCTGATCTCTTAACTGGCTTTGGAAAGGCATACAAAGACTATTCGAAGACAATAGATTGGTTCTCTTACAGTTCAATTCCAGGTAAGAAACATTACTCCTTCCAATATTCATTGCCTCTAGTTCCGACTTAAGAGTTAGACTAGGCGAACTATTCTTTCTTGCGTAAAGCCTCTCTCCTGATCTTGATAGCACGGGAAAGAGAATGCGATGAGGCCATGCAAGGAAGGCTCTTTCATTAGCATTACGGCCTCTTTGCACTCGCTACCTTGTGGCGGCGCGAAGCCCAGTTATTTCTTCTTATTCCATTTAGAAGAGAAAAGTGAAATCACTTTCACAAAGCGAAGGGACATTGCTTACAACTCAAAAGGACGGGATTTAGCTTAAGGCACCTCTCATCACAGCACGTCGAAAGCATGCCATCCAATTCATTATTGAAAGCCTTAGAGCAGTAGCACGCACAGGGATAGTCTTCCTTCTGATCCCAAGGAATGCGCGTCTGGTGGTATCATCGTATATAAGATCACGGCAGCATTGAGGATGAACTCCAGTTCTCGGCATCAAGACCGACAAAGAGCCTATTGGACCTAGCAAGAAAAGAAAGTCGCTGAAGGGGTGTAGCGGGCAACTATGGGTTCTCGAGACTATTCCTAGTGTCAGTTTATTAAGAAAGTAAGTGTTCTCTTCATGGAAATAGTAGTCTATGCCGCAAATGGTCTGCTAAAGCTAATGTCCGAAAATCCTCTGCTCATCGAAATAGAAGAGGGACATTCAAATAGTGAAAGTGAATCTATCTCACTAGCTCAAGTCCCACTGCTCTTATTTCGCTAATGCCAGGAGAGCGTCTAAAAGGATATCCCTCTGGAATTGCAATTGGAGAAAAGGGGCTTTGGGACATTCTCCCCGTAGATGCTGAGAATCTTGCAAAGAGCCTAGTTGTACTACCAGCAGCCTAATTCCCATCTCCGTTCTATCAAAGGCATGAAGTGAAGGAGGTTACTGCGGTTATTCCGCCAAAAGCTAGGCCAACAAGCCCAAGGACCCTGCTCACTCTTATTCTGATTCACTTGCAAAACCTATTCTTGCTAACAGCCTAGTTGTTGTCCAATCCGTTAGCAAGTAATCCCTCTCACTAGTTGCCTTTCAAAGGAATTTTTACATTCTCCCATTTCGCAGATAAGAAGTTTTCAGCAAAGCGGGTTCAAGCAGACGAAGAAAGCTCTGTAGATAGATCTTTCTTGTCTAAGGGAAGGATGAAATCGTCCAGTCCGTAATGAGAGATTCAGGTGGTTTTAGTATCTACATCTACGCCTGATGTGAACCCAATAGGAATCCATCCTAGCTTTCTCTAAACCGACAGGAGCTACTATCAAGCAATGAGGGAGGGCAAAATCAAGTGATATATCCTTGGTTAACCGACATGTGAGATTGTATTTGAGTTCGGAAGAAATGAGAGCATTGACATTCAATCTGGCATAGTCTCTTACGAAATTGAGTTCTTAGGTCTCAAAGCCTTATTTCCATCCAAGAACTACCCTTTGGTAAATAAATCCTAAATAAATTCCAGGTAAAGTCCTTTTATGTTCAAATTAGTGGCTGCTTCCTCTACAACTAAAGAAGGCAAAAGGGGAAGGACCTGGCTGACTTGATTGTTTGTTGAGCTTACCTATTTCCTTAGCATCGATAAGAATTCCTTAGCAAGCGATAAGAATTCCTTTCTATATGCAAATTCCCCTTCACTAATAGTGCTCTTCATTCAAGTGAGGATTGGCTTGTTCCAGTCTGTACTTTCTTCTTTATACGGACACAGGGCTTCCATCGGAACTAGACCTGAGGCAAGGAAAGCAACTGAGGATTAGCCTCACTAGCCTATTTCTTTTTTACTTCTATACGTCAACTCGGAAGATCCTAAATCGGAATAGGAAGGTTATTGCCTAAATAGTAGTATCTTCGGATCTACAACAGGATAGCTAAAAAAGAAGAAGGCTGGCTGCAGGGAAATAGGCTCTTCGGTTGATGGAAACGTCAATAGAGAAGTTGATGCTGGCTTGGGGCTGAGGCATTTTCTTTCGGATTAGTTGACCCTAACCGCCTGAAAGTCCTAAGGCGCAGGTAGTACTTGGGCTATCGGCTGTAGTAGGGAGCTTCCCTATCTATTCCAATTCGTGTAAACCGAACAAGCTTTCAAGACAAGCAAGTACGGCTTTGAGCTACATCTGCTGCTTTGGAAAAGGAAGGAGGTAGGCGGAGAAGTAAGTCAGAGTAGCCCCTCGGTAAAGAAAGAGAGTTGGTCGGTTACGGCCTCATCTTCAGTGCGGACGATTGACGACCTGTTGCGTATGAAAGAATTAGAATCAGACTAGGTTGGTTAGTGAGGCAAAAGACTAATCCTCTTGAATCAATACTCATGCGGATTGGTACCAAGTTCGGCTAATTCTTTTACGGTTGAGGGTTCAAGTCTTAGTTCTTAGCTGAAGCTCCCTTCTCGTCTACATAGAACTGGAAAGTTTCGAAAAAGGTAAGCATACATTCTTTAATAAGACTAGGCATAAGGCTTAGCGCGGGTTCGAATCCAGCCCTCGCCAATAACCTTTATGGGTAATAAAATAGAATAGCTCCCCTAAAGGGTTCCTATTTGATAAGCGAGCTGCTTCACGATGTGACGTATAGAAAGTCGAAGCAAAGATAGAGAAGAGAGCCGAAGCCCACGTTGGGCGAAATCCTTTCATTATCGAGGTAATAAAGAAGAATCAACTACGAGACTGATCGTAGATCAGTAGATCGGGTAGAATTTGGCCTTACCCGCTTCCGGGCGCAACTAAAGACCGCTGGAGCTTCGTCAAAGCATCTTTTGCGCTTGAGAGTCAAAAGTTGAAGCCAAAACATACCTCCTTGAATCCTCTGGGTAGTGAGGCCGATTTCAGAGCTTCAAGGATGCGCTAACTAACGTCGGGGACGTCTCCAAAACAATTGCTATTGCATCTCCTGTTGTTGAATCAGTCTTTCTCCCTTTCGAATCTTAGTTCTTTAGAATAATGCTATTACTCGCTAATTCCCCTTTCGAGGGAAAAAACATTCTGAATAGGCCGAAACCTACTTATAAACGATTATCTATGTCCTGATTCAAATCTAATACGAGGGAAGAACCCCATCCATCAATAAGGGTGAAGACCAGTCCTAGCTGGCACCGAAGCCAAGGTCAAGCATTTGAACAAGAGGAATGAAGTAGCTCATATAGCTAGATGAGGAATGAAGTAGCTCATATAGCTAGATGAGGAATGAAGTAGCTCATATAGCTAGATGAGGAATGAAGTAGCTCTACCATCGGTAGAGGAATAAAGGACGAAGCCTTCATTTATTATAACCTACCCGGATAAAAGCCGGCAGCTAACTCATACTTAGCAGGGAATGCCTGTTTTAGAATTCCTACCCTACCTATATTACGAAAAGCAATGAATTCCGGAAGCTACATTCAATAAAAGATGCTAACAAAGCTTTCCCATTTTGATACCTTTCCTAAGGATAAGGCGGAATAAAGGGAATTAGGTAAATCCCCAACCGAGAATAAAGAGATGTTGTTGAAGCTCACTCTTCTTATCAAAATCAACAACCATAAATCCATTCTTATGAATTATCAATCATAGGCTGATAGTGGGATTATTGGAATATTCATACCCTGCTCTATATGAGAAGGGAATTATTCATACCTCGTCATTCACAGCCGGAAGAATCCCACAAAGCATTATGAAAATGGAAAATCCCCTAAATAACGATACCCGTGAACTCATCCACTTAGCTTCTTTCAGGATTACTACCGGATTTAGCTTACCCTTTCCTAAATAAGCATACAAGGGAATAGGCATCTCAATGGAATATAAAGAATAGCCGAGCTCAATAATAAAAGCAAGAAAGAAATCCGTCATTATCATCTTTGCATTAGCTGCCTATGCTAAGGAGTGAAGTTGCCTGTCTAGCCACTCCTTTCTTGAGTATCCGAGGTGGGCTCTTGAAAGAGAAACGTGACATTCATTCTTATTTTGATTTCTTTGTATTAGTTATCTGGAGCAGCGAGCTAGTCTGCCGAAAGCCAGTGCTTGTCCGGCTGGATTCCATCTGCTTCCTTCCCCAGATGATTTTGCCTACTCATTGACCAGTGACTTCGGCATCGAGACACTGACTCCCAGATCAGCTAACCACTCTTTGTAAGGCGGAGCAACTTTCTGATCCCCAATGACAATATCGTCACCAGTGGGATTGGGGGCTATGAGTTGAACTGAACTAGACCTGTAATCAAAACTGTGGACATGGGTTAACTCCTATCCTGTAGGGACTATCCCACATTGAATCGACAACAAGTATCTTTCCTTTCAAAGATTGCTGCTTGAAACGAAGTCTGACTCTTCCGGATTCTATTCTATTCAAAAGGGGATTCCCAGCTCAAAGGCTATGACTAGTGGATTCGTGGGTACCTAGAAAGCGAACAAATGTTCCTATGGTCATGATTGTTGACTAAACCTTTCTCTGATTCCCCTTGCCGACTCTGAACTAACTCATGCTTGAATGTGAACAACCGATAGCACGGAAAGCAGCATTCTACTGATTTGATTACCCTCTTCCCCTCCAACTATTATAGTAGGAATTCTCTCTCGAAGCCAGCCTTTTATCCAAGAGAGAGCGGCTTTCGGTTCCTGTTATTGGTATCGACCTACTTCGTTTAGTGCCGGATGGATTTCAGCAAATTGGTATGAGCATTTGGGTATTATAAAAACCGTTAAGGTCTCCAAGGTGCCTGTTTGAAGCAAATGGCTACTTCTCAACTAACTGGAAAAGTACCCTCACAGGTCAAGGGGAAGAGAGAGAGGGGCAGGAAAGACGGGAGAATATCCTCACAGACAGGCACTCTACTCTATATACAAGAAAATAGTGAACGAAAGAAGAGGGAATTACCAACATCGAACGGAGCATTTCGTTTAGTGAATGAAGCGGCTATTGATGCAATTCCCCTTGACACGAAGGTAAAAGGAATACCGGGCGTAAATGACTTAGGAGTTGACATTCGGACTTCTATCAAATATATATTGTTAAGTGCCTTATCGTGTTAAGCAACAATAAAATTCTGGAAATCAAGCTCATCAAGGATCTTCATCACACGGGGACCGGCTTCGCGAGACCATTTCGGTCTACTCTGTGGCTCAGCTCTACTGGGCGCAGATTCCTCGATCGACTATCAGAGCTTGAATTCCAGATCCTATTATCTAAGATAACACAAGTGCAACGATCAGACGCTACTTGATTCTCTTATTCAATTGATAGTGAGATAGATAGATCCTTCCTAAAAGCGGCCTTTCTCTTATATACCCGAAGAGAAGAACCTATTTTCTTGCTCCATCTAGTGTTCTGGCTCTAAACAGTTAGATCCTCTTTGCAGTCCTTTCAGTAAGTTCCGATTCGGTTAGCTACTTAGGGTGAACCACACAGAGGCGATCTCGAACATCACTCTAAGAAACTCCAAAACAAGATTCGAAATTAGAAACGGATTCTTGACTTTTCTTTTTTGGCTGTGTCCAAGTGAAGTGAAACTCGGGAATGAAGCAGATAGGTCTCAGTCGAAGGAGAAACTGAATTCAAATCTCACTTTAAGACGGTTGTTAGCCGTCTCAGTAAGGGTAGTGAGCAAGTTTAGGTTTAGGAATAGGAAGAATTCTTAGGAAGCGAAGCAACCTCTTCTCTTTGCGTGACTCCTTCTTAGGGCGTTAAAGCATTCCATCGGGCTTCCTCTCTCTGGCGAGTCACTCTGACTTTCTTTTGGTTGAACTCACCGCCAAAGTGAGAACTAGAGCATTCCCTATTATCCCCTTGGAGTTCTGTCCTATCAACTCCGTTCCTACGGCCCGCTGTCAGGAAGGCTAGACCAAGCAGCAGACGAAGAGGCCCAAAAGACAAGGCGCTGCAGGTGGCTCTTCGCATGAAATGACGTGTGAGGCGGCCCATTTCGCGATAATGAGGGAGGCCCCTGCTGGTGTCGTTTGAAATTCATTCTTTTTAGCTTTCTCATTAGCCAATTCACTAGCCGCTTGTAGATTCCTCAAGACAGATCCCACCATCCAATGAAGATTGTACTGGAAAACGAACATCAATTCTTCATGGAGTTTGATCAGCTTTTCCATCTCTGGAATAGGGGGGGATCAGATACAGGAGTCTATGTAAGCGCCTTTGCTAGTCTACTCTACCGAGATTCTCCCATACGCAGACTCGAGGAGACGCACTCTGTACTCTAGGACCGATCCTCCCATATTTTAGATGTTTTGCTTATATCTTCTGGATGATGGACATATCCATCTTGATTCCTTAAAAGGTCCCCGAAGGACTCCTAGACGATTAGAAAACTTCTCTAACTGATGGACAAGGTGCAGATATCGGCTCCCGGGTGAAAGTCGCAGAAGTGAACAGGGGAGAGGGGGCTACGAGACAAAGATTGAGAAGTTCCAGAACCTCTTTCCCCACCCGAACCTTTCCTCGAAGAACCCCTTCCTTTGAAGCAAGCGAACCGAAGCACCTAACCCTCAGTCTGAGCTCTCTGGATCAGTCAGTCATCAATAGTGGTCCTGGTAGTGGAATAAGAGTCCCAAGTAAGATTGCAAGAATAGTCCCATGGAAGATGATTGCCTAGAAGAAGCTGCCCTTAATGCGAGTGTGATTAACGCGTATGCTCAGTTCCTACACACAACTATACTCTGAAGGGATGCTGTGCTCGCATCAAGACCATCAAGTTAGTCTCGTCTAATTCTCGCATCTCTCCTTGATCTCAAGTATAGAAAGAACACCATATAGGGAAGATCTTCTCCTTTTGAATATGTGCGTGCTTGATCTCATAAAGATCTTACATTATTTTCTAATCGTCTGAAAAAAGGGCTTTTTTTCATTCTTGAGAAAAGAGAAGCCCGCAGATCTGGCGCTAATGGCTTCTTCAATCAAGTTGATGTTGTTGTAGCCAAACAACAAAAGAAAGCATATGAACAGCATCCATAGTTGTAGACAGTAAAAAAAGTTATTCTTCGAAGCTGTGCTAATGGTGGTCAAGGATAAGGTACTAGTTTCAGTGGGAGACATTGAGTCTGCATGAGAAATCCGGGAGACTCCACAGAGAATGTATGAGTCAGTGACAATGGTAAACATGAAGTTTCTTCGGCAACGGTTTTTTCCAAGCAAGATGCAAGAGGGGACGAGCGTGTCTCAGCACTTAGACAAGATGGAGAAGATTAAAAAATAATTTGTAGCAGTGAGAGTAAAAATGACTGATCGTGATCAGTGACCGGGAAGTCTGCTGAAGTCGTTTGAGTCTTTGACAACCACTCTCTCCCGTGAAACTCCTCCTTTAACTATGATTGATCTGACCATTTTCTTTAGGCAGAAGCTGAAAAGAAATTTGAACAGCAGTCTGAAAAGACTAATGCTGCGCAAAAGAATATGTTTCAAAAGAAGAAAAAGCACAAAGTGAGCGCGGAAGGACCTGAAAAACATAGAGTGGTCCTGCAAGAAGAAAGGTCACTTGAGTTTTGAGTTCCCATAAAAGAAGGGCAAAGGGAAAAAGCCATGATGATCAGGAAAAGGTAGTGTTGGTCACTACTATGGCCCTGTTTGCCAACATTTCAGATAGTTGGTGGATCGGGTCCTCACATCATATTTTCTTCCGAAAGGTAGTTTACTTGCTTACTTGTTAGAGTAAGGGGCTGCTTCTTAGCGCTCCAGGAAATTCGATTCCGACCAAGAACAAAAGCCCGAGGTAGAGCGTCGGTCGTCAGGGCAGCCTGCCTTTATTTATTTCTTTTTTCGGATAACGCGGCACCTGGAGATATAGGCGTAGCGCAGGGCAGGATGGACGAGATAAGAATTAAAAAGTATACCTTGTTTGGGTTAGGGGGAGTCCAGAGGTGGAGCGAGATACCTCCATGCCGAGAAAGTAATGCGGCGGATGAAAGAGACAAATTGGTTGCCAAGCTACCTTGATGAAATCAAATAAAAGAGAAGAATCATTCCCGGTGAGAATGTTGTCGTCAACGTGTATAAAAGAAGGATGAGGCAACGACCGTGACGTCGGCGAACAAACATGGAAGAATCCGCACGGCTACAGTGGTAAAAAATGAAGCAGTGAGAAACGAGCTAAATTTATGAAACCAGGCCCCTTCTTAGCTCTTGGTGCCTGCTTTAGCTTGTCGGGGGGTAAATCGCTTTCTTGAGCTTGCATACCATACCAAGCCTAGGAGAAGAGAAGCCTGGAGTTGGAGGAGGCTGAATATAAACTTATTCTTCGACTCAATATTCTTGAAGGTAGTTTACTTGCTTAGTGTGAAGCGCTAAGGATACATCGAGTCTCTTGGATTTCACGGCATAGCATCTATACCTGGACTGAGCATATCCAAGAAAGACACAAGGGGTTGACTTACTCTAACAAGTAAGCAAGTAAACTACCTTGGGGACAATTTTTCTCTTAACTGCGCAGGCAAAACACGTGCATCCAAACACTCGTGCCTATAGGATGGTGCTGCCCCAGTAAGAAGTTCGTGAGGTGCCGCTGCATCTTATTCCCCCCTCCCCCCCAAAAAAAAAGGGGGGGGAGATGCCCCGTCCCTTCTTTATGCACATTCATATACATAGCCAGACACAAAGGTGTACAATCCGGTCAAAATCTGTGGTCCTTTAAGTGCATTCACTGCAGGTTCTCTTACTTGCTCTAGTGGCTGGCAAGCGCCAACCGAGAGGGGAGAACGAATGGCTCAGGAATCGACTGGTTCCGAGCGGACTCGCGGAGCTGCTGCTTGGATTATCGTAGAATAAGAGGAGCGAAGCTGACTCGATCGTTACATTCGGACTTATTAGGAAGTCCTCATCTAGCTAGATGAGTTACGTAGTTCCTCTCCAGCTTCCCCCTTAGGTCAAAAGGGCGAGCTATTTCATATCCTCATTCCACTCGACTTACAGGATCTTAGGAAATGACTTCACTGAAAAGACAGATGCCGCCGCTGCGAGGACTTCGGTGCACTCATTCCCGTTACGAGAATGAAACCCTCGAGACCAAGACTCCTTACAACTCGCACCAATAGCGGCACTGAGCGGCCGGAGATTGATTTAAAGGGAGCCGCCCCTAACCGCCTATCTACTCGTGTTCGTAGCTCGATCGGAGGTTGGTCCGGCGGAAAAACAGAAGTCGTCCGTATCAAGTGATACGTGAATTGCTCAGTAGTGCTTCGCTGCTTGATGTTGCCCCGCTGGCGGAAATAGCTTAATGGTAGAGCATAGCCTTGCCAAGGCTGAGGTTGAGGGTTCAAGTCCCTCCTTCCGCTCCTCTCCTTATCAGTCGAGTGGAATGAGGAAGATAAGTCCGAATGATTCATAGAATGAGGAAGGAGAGGAGTGGTTTAACAGCCACACATTTGTTCTGGGTAGCCTGTCGTCGGTTAGCAAAGCAATCCGGTTATTTACATTTGGCACTGTATCTCAAGCAGTGTCGAGTTGTACTTCAACGCGCGGTTGCTGGGGATAAACCCCCAACATCGCTAACCCCGGCCGTCTCTCTGACACGGGCCTCGGATTATCCCGCCCTTTCACAGGGCTAAGATCCGAGCCGGAGATCACAATGTGATTCGACTGTATATGTCGTTGTTTTCGTTGCCAAAATGAATACCTTTGGCACCGAAACGTACTTTTGAATCTATTGTGACCTCTACTTTCATCGAGCCTAATTTGTCGACTATTTCAAAGTTGACAAAGCAAGTAGATAGGCTCGTTCGGAGGTATGTCCCTGGGATCGAACAGATGGCCTTGTTCCAACGTTCGTTCCTACGTTTCAATCCGTAGCGTCATCAGCTGTTGACAAGGCTATGCGCAAGGCGAGAGCCTCTGCTGTTAGGCGGCGCCAATGGGCCGCCTCGCAGCGGTCGATATTCACTGCTTTTCCACTAGAGGTCTCAGCCCTGCTTTCACGCGGGGTCGACGCTAGATGGAAAGGCTGTGTGTGCCTCTGCACTGTGTATATGTTTTGGAGACCGCTGATACTCTATCCTTACGACCGGGAAAACAACTATCTTCTTGAGAAGTCGTTGACCGGATCGGCGTATCCTCGATTCCTTAGGGGACCCGAGGGTTGATGTACCCGTCGGAGTGTTCCCCGCCTAGTGTGATTATCTCTTCGATAGAAGTCTCATTTTCAAATCGGTGAAGCGGCCGCATCCTGCTCAAGAAGAGGCTTACCGCCCCGTGGGTAATGCAAAAAGGGATCCCATGTATGATTGTATGGGTGTTTGGTCTTTTATTGGCTATTGAACTAGTGAAATGCCGCTGCCAGTTGCCAAAGACCTTGAAGCTTTCATCCAAGCCTTCGTTGAGAAGGCACCCCATCTTTCACTTTGAAGCTTCAGAGTGCGTTAGCTCTCTTTGTCTTTCGATTTGCCCATCTACTCATCTAGCTGGGAAAATAGGATCTTTGCAAACGGGAATTCTAATGTGTGACCCACCAGTAGCTTCGGTTGTTGAATCTTGGTTGTATTGGCTGCAAGCGGAACGTAGGCGCTTGAGGGACCATGCACTCTCGCTTCGTGTAATGTCGTATGTATGATAGAGGTGGTGATTGACCTCAATGCTAATGGTTATCCCACGAATGAATGAGATCGTACCCGGATAGAGATGATGGTCTTCCTCTGATGTCTCCAAGCCGGCCATAATAGAATAGATAGGCGAAGCAGTCAATAGCAGTTTCCTATCGATAGATAGCAGGTTGCTTCCAAGCTCAAACCATTTGAAACGCTTTTTTCTTGTTATTCCCCTGTCAAATAAAGTAGAGGGGGATTTAAAAGTCTAATGGGAGAAGAATGGCTGACACGTTGACTGCCTTCGATACTAGAAAAAACGGTCTAACCTAACCCAGACGGACTAAGGGAAGAAAGCAGCTGGCCCTATGTGTAAAACCTTGCCGAATCTCAAATGAGAATAAATAAAGTTTTTGGGAGAAACCCTTTGACACCAAGGGATCAAAGCGGATTGCTGGCGATGACTTGGTGAAGGGAATCTATGAGAGAAGGTTCTCGAACCTCAGTCGAACAAGGTAACGAGTCTAAGGGGACGGGCGTAGGCTGAATAGTGAACGCAGACCCAGATCAATGACTTCAAAGACAGATGTCGAGATAAACTGTTAGACTCGTTGCGAAGAGAGATCGAAGACGAAGATTTTCTGACGCAGGATGGAAAAGACAGAGAAAGGAACAACCCAACCCGGCAAAGATCTATCTGCACGAAGCCGACCTATGGAAAATGCAGGAAAGGCAAATGAAATATGAAAAAGGAGTGTGAGATAGGCAGAACAGCCGAACAACCGAGCAGTGATAGCTGAACTAACCAGATGGGCCGAATAAGCTTTTTAGAATCTCTTTTTTTTCTGTGTGAAGTGAATAGGAGCTGACATTTCAATCGGAAATAAACGTCGTCCGAGACTGACAAAAAATGCAACACAACAAGGGGCGAAGCAGACTCGACTTACAGGAGAGGGGCGAACCAAGCTAATCAATCAGAATTTAGACAGGGAGGATTTTCGAGCCTGCGCTGAAAAGCCGTTGCGGGTGCCCCGGCACCTTTAGTAAGGTATAGGTTGGGAAAAACTCAAAAACTAGGGCTTACCTTTTTCAGCTGCATTGCACTGCCGCATAAACAATGGATCCGCTGGGCTGGATGAGCAACCTTCTATCTGGCCTCTGTACCAGTAGTAGAGTGGCTTGCTACTTTCAATCAGAAAGGGCAAGGCTGCCGGAGAAAGAAGTTGTCCCCTCTTCTCTGGTAACCCGCCTAGCATATGTAGAAAAGAGGGAGGCTCGAACAAAGTGAAAGGAAGAACAACCGTTTTACTTTGGCTAGGTAACATAATGGAAATGTATCGGACTGCAAATCCTGGAATGACGGTTCGACCCCGTCCTTGGCCTCGAGGAGTGGTGAGCAGCACGGAACTTGAATCAATCAAATGGCTTTGACTTAGAACAAACCCAACAAGCAACGGACTGAGCTAGCGCGCTTGACTTGGAGGTTCGCGCATCCTCTTGCTGGGGGAGGGGCGTTATTCGGACTTCTTCCTCTCCAGCTTCCCCCTTAGGTCAAAAGGGCGAGTTACTACGTTCCTCATTCCAAGAGAGGAGCGAGCTCTTACTTTTGGTTGGTTGAATAGCCTGCGACCCTGAACCCTATGAGAAAAGTATACCTTCTATATATGGATTTCCCATTCGGTTGGTTATTGTTGAAAATAACTCAGACCCTCCTGCTTTCCTTCGTCAGGCTGGAAAAGCCTTTTATCGTATTCCCTTCCTAACCTTGCTCGATCCAATAGCCCGATCCTAGCCCACTCCAAGATTGAAGTTATAACTAGGAGTCCTAAAATCTTAATGAAAAGGAGCTTGGCATCTATGTGTTCGAGAGGTAGTTTTCTACCTCTGTGGCGGGATTGACCAGGTAGGTAGAATTCAACGGGACCCTTGGTCCTGTCCATCCTGAAAAGAGAACTCATACAAAAAAAAATACCTTCACTAACTACTCGCTTAATGCGCATTGAAAGCTATTATAATGAAGGCCCTTATTTAGCATCTTTGAGTCCCTCTTCCTATCCGGAACGATTGATGGTTGATCTGGCAATTCAGTTCAGTAATGAGTTAGTCTATCAAGCAGAAACTAGGACTTAGGAAGTCTCAGGCCCCTTTGAAGGTAATTTTATGTTCGTGTCTATAAGGCTTCAAAACTATTATACAAAACTTTCACAATCCAAGGGTCTGCAAGAGAAGAAGCGCTTTCCCCAGTAGGAATTCAAAAAAAAGGTAAATTGCCTCTCTATGGTGAAAGTTCCGAGAATAACTCCTAGTTCCACAGTCTCAGGCCTCTTTGACAGTTCGGCTCAGTCCAGTATTCCTCCTCTTTGGAGACGAGTGGCTTCCACACTCCTTCCTTTCTGGGTCTATCGCTTTGCCTGAACCAAATTCAAGTTTCGTCCAGACCTCCTCCTATACTTATTTTCTTTTGAAAGAGAGTGGATACGTGCGTGCGCCCATACCTGTAGGGAGGTGCTACCCCGCCTACGTTACTTATTCCATTGCTGGAACCATCGCCCGGAAGCAGCTAATATTCTTCGTCTTTTAAGGGACCAGATGTCGAGGATCAAGAGGTGAGGGAATCCCTGACTGTTGAACGAAAGCTTGAAGGAGTCGGTTCCTGCTGAATGAAACATAAAGACATAAGGAAGCACTCGACTACTAGGGAGAGTGATTACATACCTTGGCTTCATAGTCATTTCATCGGAGGTAAGCATAAATGCCAGGAGAAGGACTACATGCCTAATCTCTCACTAGCTCTATCCAAAGCGTCTATCTCTAGCTGCTCTATCAAGCCCTTGCTTCAACTGTTTTATAACTTGCTTTCCTAAGGACTGAAACGGCTGTACAGGATGAAAGTATGAAATACACTCGAAAAGACATAATGTACAGGTAATATGCGATTACAGGTATGAGACTAGAAACTTGCTTCAAATACTCAGGCTTGAAAGCATATTGATACTAGCTGGTTTTAACTGGAAAACAACTTTACTTTTTCTGGCCCATTTATTAAGGGAAAGAAGGTATTCTGGTAATATTAGACATCCTACTCATTTCATTCTAGATCGAATACAACCTAGGAAGAGTTGTACGCCTACATAACCTATCTTACATACCAAGGAAGAAGGTATCAGACCCATGTAGTTCATGACTCATTTTCTTCATTTACTTTACTTTGAATGAATTCAAGCTAGTAATCTGGTCGAAAGGAGCCCTCTTTCCCACTATCGAACTCATCAGTCTAACATGAGCTACTACTCTATGTATGAATTGAAAGCTCTCACGATAAACAAAAATGATAGCAAGGTGAGGAAGATAATGAAATAACCTGGCCGAAGTCAGTCTTGTGTCGGTTGGAAGTGCGTTCAAGGAACTCAAGTTCAACATCGCTAATCGGGTATCCTTGGTTCTTTAGGAACAACGAGCCACCACCGGAGCTGACCTTTCAAGTAAGGGTCAAGCGGCTTTCCACCACTCGAACACTGATGGTGTACTGTCCAGAGGAGCTGAGAGAAAGACCCGGAGCAAGATGAAGAGAAATTCTAAAATTCTTTTTCACTTCAGCTGGCATCACTTTTCCTATCTTTATCCTGCAGTTTCACCAAACGATCTTGCCTTCCGATCTTGATGAATCTACTTTTTACCGGTTGCTGAGGGTAGCTATATAAAAAAAATTCCCAAGGGGAAGGGAAGGCATCGAAGCAAATAGCGTAAAAGGATACCTATCGAATAGGCTCTGGGACTTAAGGATCCCTAACCTATTGAACAAAACCTAGTGTTCAAGCCTAAACCTGACTCCTTTCCTTCTAGCAACAGATCTTTCAGCGGATGTAGCAGAGGATCAATTTGTTCAACTCCAAACCAACACTCGGGAATGGAAGCCAAACGACTTATTCCTTTTCATTGATTGACTAATGCCCAAGAGAATCTTTTACCGGCAGAAGAATTCTTCCTATTTCCATCTCACGAATTGGATTTGAACCAATATCTCCCTATCTTGGGAAACTTTCCTTTTAGTAGATCGTGATGGGATGGGTCTGTCGTCCTCCTCATTATAGTCCGCCTAGAATCCATAGCATTTCGTCGGAATACATCCTGTCTTTTCACCGAAGTCCTATGCATAGTAAGTACTATAGCCCCAATCATGGCTACTAATAAAATCAGACTAGAAACCAAAAACCAGACGAAATAGTAGGTATAAAGTAAATTGCCCAATGTTTCCAAATTAGTCCAACTTCGTACCTTTCCGGCATAAACCGTATATCTAAGAGAGGTCGTATTTCTTTGGGTTGGTAGTAATGGAATGCTTTCATTATCTAAAATGAAGAACATCTCCCACCAAAAGAGAAGTCCAATAATACCACTCACTGGTAAATAGCGCAATACTTCCTCGTGAATCTCCGCTATTTGAATATGGAACATCATAACAACGAATAGGAATAAAACGGCTATAGCTCCTATATAAACTACTGGGAAGATCATAGCGAAGAAGTCGAGACCTAACAAAAGAAGTAAACCTGAAGTGTTGCGAAAGACTGGGATGGGAAACAAAACGGAATGTACCGGATTTTTAGCACGTACAACCATCAAACCAGAGACCAAAGCAGGGCTCGACAAAACAGAAAGTATCATAGTACGCCGTCCTTCCCTTCAATGGAACTTTCATGCTGGAGCAAGAACTAGCATGAAAGTCGATCTATTACGACCAGCGCGGTTGTTCGTATTTCCTTTTCGTTTGACAAGGCAAACTGCACTGAGTTACTTACGAAAGTTGTACCGACCCGAAAGAAACCCGATCATCAACTCCCCCCCAACCAACTTGAATCTGAACTACGATTCAGATCACGTCTAGGTAACCCCCGATAGAAGACATTTCCTTAGATATTCTAGTGAGAACGGAAACTCCTTTTCCTCTCATCCTCCCCGTTCAGGAAAGGGTCAACGCAAGGATCTTACTTCGAAGCAATCTCTGGAGGGTTCCCTTCTCCGAACGGGTCTTGCAAGAAAATAGGATTTCATATTGAGCTCCAAATATACGCTATTGGGATGGGATGGCTCCTACTAGCTTTCCCCCCCTAAGAACCGCACGTGCGAGTTCCCCCGCATACGGCTCAAGTGGCGAAGGCCCTTTCCTTCGCGCTTCGCTGTAGTCAAGCTTACTGCTAGCCTACCGCCTAGAGCCAAGCTTCGACCGCGACTGCTCGTCGCTTCTGGCCGCCTTATTCCGTCACCCGAGATCCAAGTCAGCACCGGCAAAGATCTCTTGATTCCTCGCGGCTTGGAAGCAAGCTACCTCTTGCCTATCTCACCTCCTTTCTTCTTATTAGTAAGATAGGTTTGGAACCCTTTCCCCTTTTCATACCCACGGGGCGGTAAGCTTCCAAAGCTCCTTCCTTCAGCTGGGTGAGCCTTCGCTTTTTGGATCGTCTTCTGCCCAATGCGGTACCCCCCGGTTTTTGGTTCCCATTGGGTTTACCTTGTTCACAGGTCGACCCCATGGCAGCAAGAAAAGGCGATCTTGTGCTATACTCCGGTGATCTCTTTCCTACCGAGACACGCAAACTCCCATCGTGTCCCAGATCACATTCCGTGAATCGAAAGGGTTTTACGAAGCGTCTAAGCACAGTTCACTCGCGTTGATCAATCTTCAGTGTTGCCGCCACTCCTTAAGGTTATCTGTTGTATCATACACTTCTTTCATTCTTTCCCACGCTTCATACCTCCTCTTTATTCTTTTATATTAGCACAAACAAATCTCTTTTTTTTGAATTTGTTGTGAAGTGAAAAAGGTAAAGGGCCGGGCATGGTGGGGTAGGAGCATCCTGTCGGAAATATTTTTGGCTTGACCAAGAAGTCTTATGTCCTCCGAGTCGCACGGCGTTTTAACCGAAAGAACTTCTTGCGCAATTCATGCCTTTCTGTTTTTATGACCAGAAATTGTTTATTTATTTTCATTTCAAATTGTTCTCTGGACTTTTTATCAATATGAGGTGATCGTAACACAGTATATAAGACTCGTGATTCAGGCAATCCAATCTTCCGTGTGTAAGGAAAAAGGTTTTCGAGAAATGGGTGATCAAAAGATCGAATTACTATGCGTATCTTGGTGGTCGTTACTTTTGGTGGTCTTTCTTTTTGGCTGACTCCTCTTCTTGTTCTATTGATCAGAAGCATCCAGCAGCACACGCCGATTTAGAATTAGATGATAAGGGCTAAGGCTCCCCCTATCCCCCTCTCCAGCTTCCCCCTTAGGTCAAAAGGGCGAGTTACTACGTTCCTCATATATCGAATTTTGTATATATTATCTTTCCTTTATCATACTTTCTTAGACTGACAGTCCCATAAAGGTATAGAAAAGGTTATTGGAATGAGGACTTAGATCCAATATATATATGAACCCTGGTTACCTGTAAGGACAATAATACCTACAGCTTCCCCCAATTCAACCAGGTCACCATGAGTAGGACTCCGACCATAACATAATCCAAGATGTACTCCTACAAGTAAAGGGATTCAAACCGTCAAAAGGCTTTTGACAAGCTTCAGACTCGTTCTAACCCCGATCCATCACCAGAGTCAATTCGTACACAAAATTTAGAGTATAGTCTAAAAGGTGTCGCCCCCTTCCCTTAATGAAAAGCCCCCATTCGAGTAGTCTCATAGGTCTGACCAGGGGCTCGGTTCCAACCATTCTTTCTAAGGACAACCTCGCTCCTAGCGAAAGATCAAAGGCCAGGGTCTGAAAGAGTTCACGATCCAATTCATTCCCTCAAATCGGATGACACAAGGCGAACTAGAATAGGCTGATTGATCCAGGCAGCGACAGGCTCCAATTGAAAGGAACCGCGCGTACGCTAGAAAGACGTATAGGCAAGCCGATCATATGGATCGCTTTTCGTGACTTTTCTTTCCATAGGCATACATTGCAGTCTAACCTGCTTTCTAACTTTAGGGGACCGAGAATCAGTCTTTTGATCCTCCTCGAGCCTACTCTCGTCTTTCGAATTAAGCTTCCGATTTAGTTGGTGCAGACGCTGAAGGATCAGCTGACACCAGATAGGAAAGGGTGAAGCTTAAGCTCGACCATGATGCCAAGCAAGAGGAAGTTGACTCACGAGACCATGCGACTGGACTAGGTACTACAGGAGGCTTGTTTGCAGAATAGGGGTTTCCGTCATGTCGGTCAGTTCCTAAAGAGGCCTACAGGGACGGGACGCATTCAAGCAATCCGGGGATTCATCTCTCAGCTAGCCTGCTCGAGTCTTTCAATCGGCTGCTTGCGATGACCTTCTAGCTCTTCCTTTTCTTGCGCAATGGATAGAGACCATCGCCATCGTATATGGATATGGGACTGATTGTTTGACTCGCTTTAGCTTTCCATTCTTTCGCTAATGGTCTAGCCCAGGAACTTTATCTTCCTTTTAGTCTCGCCAAGTCCCTTTCCTCTCTCCTGACATCGAGTGAAGCTTGCTTTACTATAAGAAAATAAGTAGAGAAGGTTTTCCAGAACAGTCGAGCAGTACGTCTTTCTCCTTCAATTCCTCCGGGCAGTCTTCGTCCGGCCAACTATGCTTCTGTAGATCTTCTATTCCACGATTTTTTCCCCTCCTCAATCTTGAATCTCCTAAGGGAGTCTTAAGAATAAAGTAAGGGATACCTTCAATGAGTTTCGGCTTTTCCACTATATATAAAGGATTTCGATTCTCTTGATAATTATCATATAAGAAGTGAATCCTGTTATTGCCTGAATTCCATCTGTAACCCAACCTTTCGGCAGTCGCCGCAGGTCCCTTTTCTCGGGCGTAGACCTGTTTACTAGAAAAACTAAGGTCAAGAAACTTGGAACAGAAACAGAAACAAGAAGCTCTTACTGTACATCCATCAGCCTTTTATAAGAACACTATTGGCGCACGTCTACCCTACTCCCATCTAAACCCATCAGTCGTCACGGATTCAGCAAGAGCCAGGCTTAGCACAATAGCAGCAATATATATATAGACTGCTCTTGTTCTGTATTTCTTGTTAGCGTACTCAATCAAACGGGTGATTTTCTCCCCGACTACGGATCCCACACTACCCGCTATAAAATAAAGTCAGCATCCATAACCCCAAATGCTACAGGAATACCTTTATTTGGCCATTTTTCGATCGAACAACCTAGGAACAGTTGTAGCCTACATAACCTACCTCCCAGACCAAGGGAAGAAGGTATCAGATCTATGTAGTTCTCGACCCCTTTTGTGAAACCAGTTCCTGTACTGAACTCGACTTTTCTAGTAAAGTAGTCTGGTTGAAAGGAGCCCGCTTACCCACTCTCCTTTCCTCCTACCATTGCTAGGAGCCTCGCCCTCTTGACTTGATATGTCAATGTTTTTTTTTCACATTTCCCCCCCTCCGTGTAACAAAATGAACCAAAAGTAGGACCAAACAGACAGTTAGTAGCATAAACAAAGATGGATTTGTGAATGAGAAATACAAGTCCGCGATCCCGTCGGAAAGAACCAATTTGTCCAGTGGGCTCGATGGGTTCAAAAATTGTAAAAAATAGACATCTATAGCATTTGAAAACCACTCACTCTTTTCTTTCTTCTCATGGAGATCATTTAAAATCGCATTTAAAGTGGAAGGATTTGATGATTCTCCGTGCACCCACTGTCCTAATACATACGGTTCTTCTTCAGACAAGTGGAACCCATTCTCGTTGGCAATCTCGAAAACTTTATCCTCGATTTCGCTTTGTTTTGAGACTACCTCCCTTTCTATGTTTGGAGAAAGAATGGTTTCAATATCAGAATCCAAGGATGTATTGTCGGAAAAGGATTCCGAGGAGGAAGGAAGAATTTCATTCTGATGCGAAGGCCCCTCCTCCTTCACCCTAGGGGGAGATAAAGTGGGGCAATTCAATTCTTCCAAATATTGGGAAAAGGTTTCATTCTCCTCCGCCTCGTTATTCTCTTCAATCGGCAGGGTGCGTCTGTAGATCTCTTTTATAGATCCATATTTAGGCTTACTACCAAATTCTTTAATTAGAAAAAAACAAGGGCGCAGCAACACCTGCCTTTTTTTATCGTAAGATAGTACGCCGGAGATTCTATGGGAAATTGGAAACGTCGAAGTGAGCTGTGGCTTATAAATAGGAAGATGAGGAGATAACGGTCGAAGGATATTCATATTTATGGTGATCTTTCTTTTTGGCTGACTCCTCTTCTTGTTCTATTGATCAAAAAAACCGATCCTATAGCGCTATCGTGCATTCTTTTCGATCTTGTACCGGGTACACTGAACACTAACCAAATCTCGTCAGTAGAAGCAACTACATCAAGTGAAGTGACTAGGGTATGGAACTTCTCGACGCACTGTTCTAACCCGCAAACCACCTTGAATCTACCAAGAAATCCTTTCTATCTTATATTAAGAAATTGATAGTGAGATTAGAGGCGTGATCTATTCTATTCTATATACGATGATCAAAAGAAAAGATCGGATAAGATCTCGTTTTCTTTTTGGCATCAAGCCCGCCCTTATTTATTCCTTGCATCAACAGGCAATCCCGCATAAAAGAAAGGCTTAGGCTGAATAACTACTTTTCCGACACTCCCCCGATTATAGATCGAATCGAAGGGCTGATTCTTCCTCCCCTTTCAAGAAGGGCATCTCACGTGGGGCACATAAAGAATTGCATGACCCGGAGAGGAGACCCACGCTAGCTCCTTGACTACAAACCTAGTACCGCCCCGATCCGACCGTAGCCGACCTGTACGTGTACGCTTTTCTTCCCTTAGCTCTCATAAATGCCCGCTAGCTTGACGAGAAAACCAAAGCTTCTTGATAGCTGGCGGAAAGAAAGAGAGCTGCAATGCAAATGGGCGTAATGACATGATAGTTCATAGGAAGCACTACGTGAAGAGTGAGGTCGACTTGACCGAGAGAGGTAAGGGTGGTTCATTAGGAAGAAGGGCATAGAGTAATGATGAAATGAGATGCCCTGTCTTTAAAAGGTGAGTGATCTTTTTAGATAATCAAGGCTATAGGTCATCGGTTGTGACGTTCACGAAGGGTCAACCCCTCGGATTTATTAGTTTTTGGCCTCTATTCACATCATATGCTTGTGTGGATAGCTGCTGAGAGGGTGTATGGCACGACGAAGCTTTGCGACTATGCCATTCTTGGCGACGGTGATCGCCGACGAGAAGGTGGCGGCCGCTTACCATAATACATAGTTTCAGTGTACTATAACTATATCTAAAGAAAGAGTCTCTCATTTAAAACATTTTTTATTAGAAGTTATAAGTCATGTTTTGGAGCGACGAAGTGACAAAGTAAAGCTACTCTGAAACAACTCTCGCGTAAGCAAAGACTGCTAGCGACCTTAAAGGTTATCTTCCCGATCGTGTGGAAATGCTAGATATCTCGGCAAATAACATAAAAAAATATCCTAAATAGGTGGAGGAAAAACAATTCTTGCTGGAAAGGGTGGAAGTTCTCGCTGGCTAGCGTCATAGAATACTGCCCGTGAAGGGGGCTGGAAGGAGAGTGATAGTTCCTAGTGACAACAGCTGATAACCGAACAGCGGATAAACAAGAAAATAGCAGCTGTGAAAACCCATTTCGCCCAGGAAGGATTGATTGCGAAACCTACCAAGAATGAATTTGAATTTCAGGATGGATCATAGGATCAGATGTGATCTCTGGTGTCTCCACCATAATGCCCAGGTTGGAACATGAAATGATATTTATTGGCAAAAAAAGAAGGGAACGAAGTAACTCGACCCCGAAGGGGGGAGGGATTCCAGCTAGACTGTAGAAGCCGGTGGTTATGCTGGAAAAGGCTATTCTCGTCACGTTCAACGCGGGTGAACCAGCCAAATTGGAATAAAGAATATGAATAGGAAGGTGTACTATCGATCAATGCCCGCTTTAGGTCCTCAAAAAAGTCAAAACTGGTTATACTTTAGAACTTAGGATCCTATTTTTTAAAATGTAAAAACGCTTAGCTTAGTTTGTCGACTCTATCTCAACAAAGGAAGAATCGTTCGTTCAAGGCAAAGTCCACTTCGCTTCTTTTTCGTCATGTCAGTAATAAAATGGTATCAAAACCGGGAAATTTTTATATTTTTATTCATGTCACCCTTGTGTATTGGCATGAACAGTGCGTTTTATCGAGATTGTTGGCATCCAAATCTTGTAATCACATCTCCATGGTGAAAGAGAAGGGAACAAGCAACGGATGAGCGAAAGCCGTTGCTTGTTGGCAGCAATTGCAGAAAGCCTGTTTGTCCATACGTGCTAGTACTCAATTTATTTGATTTTCATTTGATGAAGTGAAGACACTTATCGAGCCTCCATTTATAGAGTGGTAGAGGAATCTCGCCATGCAGTACGAATTGCATGGCTGGCACAATTCTGACTACTATAACCACGCTGCCTGTATGAACAAACAAACTTTGCAGAACCGTTTCACCTTGGTGAAGTCAGCAATGGATTCGGCGGATCATCCACGTCACGAATTGGATGGATTCTGACTAGTTCTCCGCACTACTTTTCTGCAGTTAAAATACTCTTATGCCTATTTAGTGAAAAACTGGCTGGCTCTGGCTACCAAACAAAAGATCCCCAAATCACACTGCCTATATGAACAAACAAGCTTTGTACAACCAGCTTACGTGGAAAAGATTCCATATTCTATGCCAATGGACTCGTGACTTTCAAAAAGAAAGAAGAGAAGGAACTTGGAGTTGGCGCCTACATAACGGATTGCTTGCTTACCAAGCCATCCTGGCTTTTCGCTCCTCTCTTGGAATGAGGAAGAAGTCCGAAAAGTACTCACCACCATTGGTGCAGTATGGTAGCAACATGAAGTCAGGGATGAAGCCTTTCAGGTCAGGGCATGAAGCTACAGGTCGGTCGTGAGACAGAGGTCAGAGGAGAAGGCAATCCAACAAAGTCCTATAGACGGGAATACGGAATTCGGCGTGCTATTCTTAGTCTTGAGGGCTGGCTTATGAGGATTAGGACATTCGAGTTCCGCTTTCCTCAGGGCATAGCAAAAAAGGTAGGACTAGTTCTTGCTGATTCGAGAACAATTTCATTGCCTTGGCACAGCTACCTACCAGTCAAATAAATCGATCAGGCCCATCGGTTGATCCGAGACAACTGCGTCATACTATGCCAAATCTTGATGTTCCTCTACTTGCTAACCCCTTTATGAGATACTATGTGCGGACTGTTGCGGATGCTGTGAACCCTTCGGCAATACCATAGGTTTCCGGTGGAACTGCCATTTATGGCACAGCACCGGTCAAGTAGCGCCCAGTAAGAAATACAATGTTACTTCATGGTTAGTGGCGATTAATAGAAGAGTCCTATACAACGAGTGGCTATTGCACCTCTCACATACTAAGAGTGGCTTCGCTGTTTACCTTATCAGGGTAGCGGCTTAATTAGGGAAGAGGTGCGACGTAAGGTGGATAAGAAGGCATCCTATTACATCTGAAAACATCTTCGTTCACCTGTCTGGCGATGGAGTGGCAGGCGTTAGGTTCCTTTTCGCCTCAAGAGCCACCCGTCTCGCCGACGGCCCTCTGGATGGACGTTATCCGTTCTGTTCGCGAAATGATGAGCTTGGGCTCAGATTACAGCGAGGAGAAGGTGATGCCGTACCTCAGAAAGAAACAAGACAGCTTACTAATATTATCGGAAAGATTAGGCTCACTGAGTTGTGTTCTATCAGGTGATGGGAAGCGGCGCTATAGGAAACTATTTCAAGCAGCGCTTGTTGTATCCTTTTCATGCATTTCTGATGTCCGTTTTAAGGACTTTTGATCAACGGGCACCGATTCGTAGGTTACGGGGCAGCCCTGGTGTTATCTCCTCAGTGGACTTAAAGTCAGCCACAGATAGGTGGCCTATTTATGCTCTGTGGGATTTAACATCATTGCTGTTTGGGTCCAGATTCCGATATTGATCCGCCTACTCGTAGACCACAACTGCTACAAAACCTCTTGGTACGCTACTGAGAGATAAGAAGCTTCAGTAGCTGCCTAAGTTCGCCTTACCTTCCCGTACAATCACTGGCATAGGGATTCGGTACCTGTCTCTTTCCCGTATACAGCATCAATATGACTCTTCGGTCCTGGTATTGCAGTATGCCTAGCAGCCTTAGCGGTCGAAGGAAGAAGCGATGAAGGCGACGCTGCTATTGAAGCTACTGTTCCAACTCCCGGGTACTTAACGGCTTCAACTGAGGTAGTCGCTTTCCTTTCCAACCTTATAAGCCCACTTGCCTTGATTGAATTTGGCTTCGCTGCGCCCTGAATCAATCAATAAGCTTATTGATTGATGAATCCCATTTCATTTGGGCGAGAGGGAGGCTATCGAAAATGAGAAGTAAATCTTCGAATGAGTGAATCGATCTTCGATCAACAGTGGTAGGCCGCCACTTACCCCTTGGGCAGTTCTTGTCAGCCCTTTTCCTATGCCTGACCTTTCGGGGCTCTAGCAATCAAGCTCACCCACATCTTCAAATGCTTGTGAAGTGCCATGTCTCTTTCTCCCAAGTCGACGGGCATTTCTCCGATCAGCTCATCTGGTTATCGAGCTAAGAGAAGCAAATAAGGGCCGGGCCTTCGCATAAGGGGAACTACCATTACTTTCAAATGTTATAAACAGCTTGAGAAGCTGCACACATAAACACAGGATTCGGTTTAAGCATTCACTTTATTTCAATTGAATATTCTTATTGGGTTTTGCACAACATTCTCAATATAAATTGATCATCAGATTGTTATATTATATAAGAAGAGGTTATTCTGGCAAACCAATCTGTTCGGAGTTCCACCAGGAGGATTCTGTGACACCTATCATACCTTTATTGTTGGCCCATCCCAGTCTTATATCCCATGGGTTGGTGACCCCTTTTCTCAACTTGAAGTGGGAACGTCCGGGAAACTAGGTGTATTGTATAGTAAGTAAGTGATTCATTAGTAGGTCCGGCCATAGATAGAAAGAGGAGTCGAACAGCAATTCTGGGGACATGCTGGATTTCACCCCTACACAGGAATCATGAACGCGAGGTGCAGGATACCAGGCCGAGAACGCAAGCTAATATGCTTAACACATGCAAATATAAGTTCTATTCGTCTAAGTTTCAAGCGACCACCTTCTCAATCGTCTTCTCTCTCGCTATTGGTCGAGCAAAGCTAGCGCTTACCTTACATCGCCATGAAATTACATAATAAAGGAAGTCAATCTTCAGAAACTGCTGGTCTGCTTCTGCTAAAGGGAAAGTAGAGCCGTTCCGAGCAAGCAAGACAAGCAAGTATGAATGATAAAGTTCAAAGAAAGCTATCGTTGATTCAACATTTCTTTGTTGAGATTGCGTTGGTGTTCCGTGTACCTGAGTACTTCATCGAAAAGAATCGACCCATGCCCCTTCACTCCCGTGCCTTCTGTTGGTCAACAACCAACCACAACTCACTATAGTGAAACACTACTCGTACAGGCTTGACGGAGTTAAGCTGTGACGAGGGAATCATTTAGTCTCAATCAATCATATGCCGGAACACTTTGTCTTTGTGTCCCTAGATGATAGGGAAGCCATAATAAATGACTTATCTGATACCATCTCTACCAGGATGGGTCAGAATAATCTTCCCTTGCCACCAGCGTGGCCCTCGGTACGAGAACTTACCGAGTATGTCTTTCATGTGAATGATCCCACCCAAACATCACTAAGTCATATTATTGGCCTCAGAAATGAACTGATGCGTGCGGACTATATAAATGGATGTCTTTGGAAAGAATTTTGTGATGAGTACCATTTGATTGCCCAAAGCCCCCTGGAGCAATTAGATATTCTCCCATTGATCGTTCTCATAATATGTATCTCAGTCATAGCATGTATATTCTGGCGCATAAAGAAGAGAAAGAATGAAAAGTTTCGTATTCAAAAGGGGGGGGCACCTCTAGCATCTCCACTGATTAGGCGGGGACAGGATTCGAACCTGTAGTCTTCAGGTCATGAGCCTGATGAGTTTACCATTACTCTACCCCGCTAACTAAAAAAGACCTTCTATACTATACGCAATTTCTTCTTTAGGTACGCAAGTCACTCATACATGTTTGTATGAGGTTTAGAGTCCTTAGCTTGACCAGGGCAGCCTTGGCTTCTTTGAAGATGCATCAGCCTGACTTATAGGTTATAGGTAGGGCTATGGCTGTTCACCTCCGGTACCAGTGTACCAGATTTTTCAACAATCTGCCGGTTAGCTGGTGTGGGCTATCGTGCCCTGTCCATACTCGTAATCTAAAGATTGAGCGATTCGATGTTGGGCTATGTACTCATAAGCAAATTCTCCTCTCGACCTGCAAGTCTATCCAGGGTCCCATTTCTCCAAGTATGGAGTCTTGGGCGATGACGTTGTCATTGCTGATGAAGCAGTGGCTAAGGTCTATGAAGAAGCTCTGGGCAGTCTAGGTCTTTCTATTTCTTATCATCAATCCTTGATTTCCCATAGTGGATCAGCTTAGTTTGCGATGCTTCGAGGCCTGACTAAGGATTTATCTCCTATGAGTAACTCAAAGTAAAATAACTTTGAGTGACTTGGGCCCTTCGATCAGATGCTTGCTCTTTGTTGTCTCTGTCTGGACCCTATTGTTAAGTACTCTGTCGTTAAGAGTCTTAGAAGAAGTGCCGGACATCTAGAACCTGGGGTTCACTTCGGGTGAACCGATGCTGTCTTTTCTGCTGTAAGTGTGCTAAGATGAGGAAGAATCATAATTGAGTTAAGAGCAGTCTTTCCTCTGTTGAAGGTAATGTGCAAAGGTTCTTGCTGTGTCTTCTCTTTTGGCTCCATAGAACTTAAGAATATGGCTTTCTGCCGCGGTATAGTTTGGTTTCGTCCTGCTTTAAGATCTAGCTGTTGCTGGCCATTATTGTTGTTATTTTTATTGTGTTAGTTAGGGTGTGCTATCTTTCCTTTTGTAAGTGTCGTGAGCGATCCTCCTATTCCTGACCTAAGATAAGAAAGGACTAGAGTAAGGTACGCCCGAGAATCCCATCGATTTTCCCTGAACATCCCGTTATGCTATCGGTTCTGCGTCTTTCCTTGGTTAAGGGGAATTGGTATCCGTTGTGGTCGGTTTCGGACCTTCCATATTCAATCAAATGTTCTACGACCAGCCAGCCGCCTGTGTAGCTACGGGCAAGCCGGTGAATGAATGAATGTCAATCCGTGGCGCTACAACAAAAGGTTGATCATGAAACCCCCGTATTTTTTGCTTCAATAGGAAAGGAAGTAGGAACTCGTAACATATCCTATTAAAGGAGAGTCCTATGCCTGCCCAAGAATTAGCAGCTTCAACTCCATAAGCAGCACTAAGAGCTATAAGGAAGCTGAACCTAGAAGCGGGAAGAGGAGGATAGTCTATAAAAGCAGCTGGCGAGAAAGCCGATACTGTCGATTAGCTACGTTCGCGAAGAGAAGATATTTTATTTAGTTGAAAGGAGTTACGCCCTCAAAAGCATTAGTTTAGTATCAAGAGTTCGAACCGAAGGGGCGAAGGGGAAGTTATTGCTAACGATGGTATTCATATCGCTGAGTTGGAACACGAAGCAAGCTTTTGGATTAAGTGAAGGCGTGAGGTATCGAACACAAGCTAAGGGTTAGTAAAGTGGCTCAGGTATAGAAAGTTACCTACTACAAAGAGTACCATAGCAATGAAGAGATAGAGATCGTCTATGGATAAGGTTGAGCTAAGCGAGGTAGACTTTACAGACTCTGGATGATCCTATGCTTAATACATTCTCCAATTCAAGTGAGATGCCGAAGGCAAAGTACTTGAAGAAGGGAAGAGCTTGGCCTAGAATGAGCAAGGGATAGAGATGATGGTATGAATGCTTTCATCAACAGAAGTTTCATCCTCGGATTCCTGTCTTTTGCTCATATTGTTTACTATAAATTAGTATGGGGTTTCAACTTTTTACTTATTTACTTCTACTTGAACCGTTCAACAGGTTAAAAAAACCTGGCTCAGCACTACTCAACTTATGGGGTCTCACATACCCTTAAGACAAGAACTGGAGCAGTCAGCCGTTTAAAGTCAACTCCCCCTCCCCCCACACTCTAAGTAGCTCTAAGGCCTAATATCGGCATGTAACTGAGAAAGATGGGATTCGGTCAACAAACAAAGGAAATGAAAACACAACCTTCTTTCTGTCGACAATGATGAAAACCAGAAAGTAAAGCCTTTCACTTCATTGTTCAAGCTTTTGAACATGGGTTGAGTTCATACATTATGAATGCTTTCCTATTCAAGACAGACTACCAATTCCTTTGAAGCTACTACCGAAGCTGGCTTGCTTCTTTTGCTTACCCTTACCAGTTGGGGGGTTTCCAGAGAAAGAAGATCCGGTTGGGCTTTGGATTTCTAGTCTTGCCGTTGCCTGAGTAAGTTGCTGCTGTACTTAACCCATGTCACTAAAAATCCTTCTTATCTTATTAGATGTCTCTATTATTTTGTTTTATAGATATAAAGAGAAATTTACCAGTGGAATATAGGAGATAAGGCTATGGAAAACAAGATAGAGATTCTATAGACACTAAATATATACGACCAATTGAAAAGTACTCAATCATAGGGGAAAAATTCGATCTTAGGCGATGGAGCAAGAAGTTGTTCTCACGCTTTCTGGCTCAGTCAAGTGACAATACAATGGGTGGATAGGTACTTGGACAGAAGATTAGGGCGGTATTCAGAGAACTTCGGTAAGATCCCTTCCTAGAAATGCTATAACTGATGTTCAATTACCGCACCTAATGAGCTTGAATGAAAGACCTTTGGGCATCGATCGGAATTACATTAATATAAACCATCTCCATGTGATCAAAGTACAAAAATTGGCATAGGTAGGACTGGACAAGACGACTTTCATTTGTATCGGAGGTTGGGAATGACTATTTGATTCTGACTACGCCGGGTCTTTCATCACAAATGTAAAATCTCATGGACGAGGAAACAAGCAAGTTTATCTCAGGTGAAAGAGAATAATAGCTTGCATCTCGGACAAAGACTCACTTCAATAGCTAAACCCCATACCATATGTGTATCTATCCGTCACGAGCAATCGAATGACTTTTTAGGGACTCAAGTCAGCTACGAAAGGTTAAGCGGGATATCTATTCTTTCTAAATAGACTACTTGTGAATCAGGGACTAGGGAAAAAAACAAGAAAAGGGATAGACGTTAGCCGGCCTACTCAATCTCCGAAAGGTAGCTATAATCGATTCTATTCTAAGGTGCAATGCAAGGTTTTGATTTTATTCCTGGGGCTCAAGGAGAACGAGGTTGTTTTGAATCCCAGCGACTCTCTGCTGCTTTGACTTAGCTGCAAACAGCTCACCTGCCTTTGCGGAAGGCCCTGTATAGCCGGGGAGTGAGGAAGTGGGACTGTGGAACAAACCAGTAGCAATAAAATAAATAAGAAGGTGCCATCCTCACCTCAAGTTAGAATTCTGCTTGAACTGGATGCTCTACAGCTAATGGGATAGAAGAAAGCCTAAGCAAGGCAGATCCATAGGCCATAGGCTAAGGAGAGAAACCCGGTATTCGACCTAACCTATGAGCTTCTGGGCAAAACTGTGCTTGAAACATACCCTTTGGGTTATAGTTTCGAAAGCCTTAGCTTCGTCTCGGAAGTTCCACAGGAACGTAAGCCAACTTCACTCCCAACTCTCATTAGCGAAGCTAGAGTAGCAATCTTTCTATCAATGACTTTCCTTGCCATCTTGATTGCCGCTCCGTGTGGAATTGGACCTAGAAGAAGGAGTCTGGACTGAAAGCCCTTCCCACCTCCTTGGAATAGAAAGTTTTTTCCTCTGTTGTTGAATCGGTTCTATCTGAATCCTTCCCTGAGACTGGAAAAAGGGACTACGGGCGGCTACCAACAAGACTGACGAGTCCAGATGGATGACTAATCTACAGAATCGAAGGAAACTGGAAGAACGAGAGAGTCTGCCTCTTAAGTAAGAGACTGACTTGGGATTCCCACTAGATCCACTGAAGCTATATTGGCATATCTCTTCTAATTTGAACCTTCCCCACCGGTGAAAGCCCACATTTTTAGTTAATGCACGGCTTCGAAAAGAAAATTGTTTGATCGGGCTAAAGTAAAGCTCATCGGCCCATTTCCACTAATAGACAAGCCAAAATTAGAAAGTTTTTCATTCTCCTATACCAATCAAAAATAGGCTTTTTCAAAGCTCGTCCTAACCCAAAAGCAGGTCGATGCCTAAAAACACGGGGTTGAGTCAAATGTATTATTTTCCTAAAGTTTTCCCTTCTATAAATAAGGCCAAAACAGGCTATTTCATCGTAACTCTATTAAGGGCAGATGGCTATGAGAGGGTGTGAATCGGAAGCCCTAGACCATACCAACTCGCTTCAGACTCACTTTCCAGCTCACAATTGAGAAAGTGTTCAACTTCAAAGGAAGTCTATTTGTTCATTAGAAAGAAGCGAGAGTACCTCGAGCTATTGCCCAGCTAGGATGCCCTATTTTGTCACGAATCCGCCCCAGTAATTGAACACCTCGTCCTGATCAATTTACTAGCAAAAGCTAGCGACTCCGATAAATGGATGAGATGGAAAAGCCTTATTATTGTCCTAATTTCCGGTTGACTGATTAGCCCTGCCATCTTACCTTCCAAGGTAGCCCACGGTTAGAGCTGCTTTTTTTATCTTCTAAAGTCTTTCCTTGCAGGAACATGCTATGGATTAAGAGATCCGCGAAGGAACGTCCAAACAAGAAATATGACCCATAAAGCATTATACCGAGCCATCCATTAAGGAATGCTTAAGGAAGCAAGAAAACGGATGCGCTAACGCGCAACGGCTTTCGCGCTAGGCGCTCAGTCCGTTGCTTGTTGGAAGGAGAAAGGCTCGAAACCATGCCCGAGGATCAATTCACTTCACCAACAGCCATAGCATTGGTCCCTCACCTCCAATCAAAGGCATTTCCAGCAATAAAATAAATAAGATCTCTCTACAGATGACCTTCGGCTCAACTATGTTTTCCTCCACTTTCAGCTTCGGTGCACTTACTTCTCAGGCAGGAGCAGGGATCCTGTTTCCTTGATAAGAGGGCAGAGAGAGCGTGTTTATTGCTCTGGTGTGTGCGGAGATCGATGCATGTTGAAGAGTGGATCGTAATCCTTTCATTTTGTTCGTGCTTGGTAAATGAAAATAAATGGAATCTTTTTCGCAGTGGAATCAGTACCCTACCTAGGTAGAGCACAGTCGATTCCATCCATTTCAAAAGCGGAATGCAGTGTAACCGAGCTTAGGCTGAAAGAAGAATGGAAATAACTTATAACTTAGCCCTATCCTAGAAATCGAAATTGGACTTACTGGATGAGAAGTTTCGACTTGTGCAATTCTCTCCTGTCTCTTTCTTACCAGGATGATACGGTACGTAGCCCGAAGCGAGGAGAAGATAAACGCAGTCACTTCTTCTTCTTCCCAGTGAGCTCATAGATATCAGAGTAAGCAAGTCCCTTTCTAAGACAAATTGCATATAGAAAGCCCTTTTTCGCTCTATTCTATAAATGCGTATTGAATTGCTTAAGAACGAACGCGTATAAGTCGTTCTAACGCGATCTGAGAGGCTTCGTACTGTCCTGGCCAGCCGTCTATTACATAATCAAAGTAAGTCCTCCCGGGAAACCACTATTCTTTTAGGAATCCGGCTACCCATAGTTTGAAGGGAAGAAGCCCATGTCTGGAGCTATGCCACTGTAGAATCATTAATATTCGCGGATACTATGAATATTATCGGACACAACAACCAGAAGCCATATCTTTCGAAGGAAATGAAACTGAGAATGATATAATGAAGTAAAGAAATCTATAATTAGAAAAAGCTAGAGCTGGGTATAAAGGCTTACGACCTGGAGATTCTTAGCTTGTTAGACACAATCTATGTTACTAGCTATTCAGTGGATTCCTAGCCCTTGACTCATGGTAGAGAACACCAAAGGGTACTGCTCGCTTTGTTTCTCTTTATGTGGGGACGAGAACAAACTTACTATAAATCTGCAGAATCCACTACCCGCTCCTGCTTCTTGGTCACCAGAATCAACTGTCTCTACCTGTGCTATAGCTTCGGGTTCACCTAGGTGGGAAACTCTCTTTATGTGTAGATATGGCTGGTGAAACTGTTGGACGAACAGGACTCGTCTTTCATGCGGGCTTTATCCATACCACAGGGATTCTAGAAGTGTACTCTTATTTCACGAAAGTCTTGAGAGCGATGGACGCAATACAAGAGTCCTTCCTTTTTAAACCTTGAGGGCGAGTGAGAAAGTCAATCAAAAAAGCGATAGGGAAAGGGTCCCCCACCTATAAATAAGCCTATCCCCTCGCTTGATAAGACTTCCAACGATAGAACGAATTGAAAGCTAGGACGGATTGGAACGATTAGAATCCTTAAGGCCGAAGCGAAATGTTAACTACTTGAATAAGAAGACCGGTGGGATTGAGCTTTCCCCCATAGAACCGGGGGAATTTGGGATTGAAAGTCTCTAGGTACTAAAGGCCGATGAAACTATCTCAAATGGGCCTTCGCCCACCGCAACTCTTGTTTTGTTTTGCTGCTTAAAGAGAGGTTTCTTTACCTGCCGACGCTGGGCTCGTCGAGACCTCCATGCCATCTTTGGCTCTTCTCTTTTCAGCTTTGACATGACATTGGCACATGGATTCTAAACCTTGGGCATTGCACGAATCCCCTCTTTCGGAATAGAATAGAGCGGGCAAAGCCCTATTTATTCTTTCATTCTCGGGTAGGAAGGCGCTCGGGGAAGGGATGAGGTTAGGGCTTTGTTTAACAGAAGAAGTTTATCTTTGGTACTCTGATCTTTCTTAATGAAGTGTTCTAGCGCCAAGCCGCTTGAAAGCAAATGGGACCACTTAATGAAATAGAAGGCAGGCGGGCTAGAGAATCTAAGGAGAGAAACGGTGTTCATACGAGAGTAGCCAACGGAAGGGGCGAAGTAACCAACCGAAAGAGGAAACGAGTGAAACCGGGGGCAAGAGAACATCGTCTGAGCGGCTTCTACCTTATATATGTTATTTGACGATAGAGATTTGGAACGAACCGAAACAAGCAACCTACAACCCATGTAGAAAAGAGGAAATTCTCTGGTTCATTACCAGCAATGCGCGTTCGAATCGCGCGAGTGACTAGTGGTTGAAGGTAGCCGCAGTAGCCGCATTCCCACTCTTAACCACTTTTCCTACTTCACTTACCACTCCTAACCCAGACCCATAACGGAGTGAGAAACTACTTGCTACTTATTTCTATTACTAACCGAGAAGACTACTATGAAAAAGACAATAGTTGGACAGTTACTCAACATAGAAAGACAACAAGGCACAACGAGGGTGGGGGAACCTACTCCAACAAACTGCCAAAGGCCTATACGGGGAGGAAGGACGGAGAGAGAGATCAGTAAAACCTTACCCTTCTCTAGTTCCGGGGACCCCCGCGGAAATGAGAGAACTATCAACATTAAAATAAAACCAGCAGAGGATGTAAGGATCGTCTCTTCTGTGCTCCTCTCTTCCTCTCGTCGCCACATGGGAACGTTCTGAAAACTAGTGGCATACTGGACGTTAAACGTTCATCCTCTTCCGAGTACGAACTCGCCATACTAGACTTCGACGCTGGCTCCATACGTAGGGATGGAAATAGTTCACAGGACCGAGAGCACTCAACTAATTGTGAGTTAGACCTTTGGGTGGTACTAGATCAATCCTTTGCCATCTTCTGATTATGATCCAAGCGAGAAGACTGCGTGTTATTCTATCTATACAAACAAAGACTCTTATCGATAACACACTTTTCTATTATTATAGAATAAAGTACGCGAAACGAATGATAGCCAGAGCTAGCCTCTTAACTTAAGAGGAAATCCCCATGTTTACCAATCTAGGGATAAAAACCTCCTTGTCCCGATCGGGCATTCCCGGCTAGCCCTTCACTGATTAAATATTTTTTAATAGATGCTGGGAACTAAACCCGGCCATGCATAGGATTCAGAGTTCGATGTCAAATCCTACTATCCTCCGAGCCAACGATTCCCCTCTCTTTAACTAGGGGAGAGTCAAATCCATAGATTCTATCTAGTATTCAAGTTCGGCAAGTGGCGCATTGCTCTGTTCTTGCTGTTTTGAAGCCCATAACCCTGAACCCCAATTCAACCATGTTTTAGTATGACAGCTGCCGTAATGGAATATATAGATAGAGTATATAGAGTAGATCGCCCTTCCCCTCTGAGCCAACAAGCTGAGCTCCCAAGTCGTGCATTTCTTCAACAAGTGAGGCCAGTGCCCCTTCTCCCGATGGTTCTTTGCGGGGTTCCCTCCTCCCATAGCATCTGTCCCTCCTGTACCAGTATTCAAAGATGCACTGAATCTCTTTTATACCTCAACTCAAGTAGGCCAACAATTATACCAGGTAAAGGCAACTTAGGCATCGAGTCTAATATAGCCCAAAATCCCTAGTTCACTATATCTGTCTTATTTATGCCTAAAATACCGGGGCGAATAAACGATGAACAAAAGTGCGTAACTTCAAGCCAGGTGTAGAATCATTATTATACATCCTATTTATTCTTCAACTATGACTTCGACTATGACAGTCTTGGCTCGCTAAGTGTTGGCTCAAAAGAGATTCCATTTCGCATGGGAATACCAATCAAGCCCCCATAGTACCTTATTAGTAGGAGCAGCGGGTACAATACCATTCCTTACCATAGTACCATAGTGAAACAAATGGGCTTGAGCCCTTGGGATAAAGCGCTTCACCGAGCGAGGGAACCTTTCTTATGTGTGTGGCTTTCCTTCGTCGGAACCATCCACTGTGTATTCAAAACAGAGTGGAGAACAAAAAGCTCGACCCAATGGAGAGTAAGAAGATGTTGGAGAGGTTTCACAGATGTTTTGTTCCACCATAGGAATAATAAGTTGACGCTGCCGAAGAAGTAGAAAAAACTCTAGTAGTCTCCTCTCTGCCTGGTGCAACTCGTAGTTCTTATTTTAGAGGCTATCGAGGTGAGGGACATAGGTGGTCGTTCGACTCGTTCGTTCGTCTATCAAGCAGGTGGTGAAGAACTCGCGCTCTACTGTTAAGGTGGTCAGATTGGGTTCCAGAGTGTCCACTGTTTCCCGGTATGGCTCAGAAGAGATGCCTTTAGTCTCGGATTCAATACCCCAATCAATGAGATACTAAAGGGGTATTGGGGTCCGGGGCCAGCCAATAATCTATATTATTTGTCTGCCGTATTGTATTATCTAAGGGTCGGTGTGGTGTCCTCTGTATAAGCTTCGAAAGCAGCAAGCGTCTTATACGAGTTGAAAGAGGGATATTATTATGAGTAGCAAAAGGGATCACTCGTTCGACATAACCTATGTCTTTTCTCCCTCTGGTCAATGGTATTCTACTTTCAAAATAAATATCTGTACTTGAGTTCCTCTACATAATAAGAGGGACTACTTTCACACGTATGTAGGAAAGAGACTACTTAGCATTGTCCTAGCAAGTGAGCTCTTAGAACTTGTTGGGATTTCTTTCATTCTGTTCCGGGGTGTGTCAAAGTAAAGGAGCTCAGGTTCGCGGTAAGCTCGCACTGACATGGTTTAGAGCGTAGATTGGAGATCACTCCACTCCTTACTACAACATAAGCTGTCCCCACAAGGTATCTGTCTCTTCCCGAGTAACTGTGCCCTTCTGTACCGAGAAACGGCCCTTTAATGGTGCGTTCCTGTTATTTATATTGATTGCCCGAACGCTTTCGAAAAGGCTGGAATTTCTCTATCGATTGCACTAGTACTACTTATATATGCCAATACAGCCCAAAACTCAGTGTTTAAAGGCTCGCTCGTTGCGCTTGCTTCTGCTCCTGACCTACTGAACTACTTTTAAGTCCTACTTACTGCCTTGTAGCTCCTACCGATATGCTATGCAAGTGGTAGAAGTGGTGCTATTAATTCAGTGCTAAGCACGCAGCTCGCGCAGGGCTTGGAAGACCCTTCGCTAGCGAGGCAGCTATTACAGAGGAAGAAGAAGAGGGAGGGGGTACCGAGGAGACAAAGACAACTATGTAAGGCTTAGACCTTGCGTATACTGCTCCTCCTTTTGGTAGCTCTCTCTTCAAGCACTCTTGCCTTAAGAAGGGCTAGCTATGTTTCAAGCACTCCTTCTTGAAAGAACAACTAAAAAAACTCTTCCCATTCAAGCACTACTTGCAGCTACCTATCCCTACAACTACTAAACGCTATGAAAGCCATACAACAGCTATATAGCTATAAAGTGTTCTCCTCCTATATATAAAGCAGTCAATCTACCAGCAGAGAGGCTGCAGATACATGTCCACCTGTTTATTTACTACCATAAGCAGGAGCAGTTGCAGGTATCGAGTGTTGTGAGGGCTTTTGTTGACTGCAGCAAGAAAGTCTGTTTAGCTTGTGTAGGGGCTCATTTTTCCACTGAGAGACTCGAGGCTCATGTAGATACCATTCGCTATAGTTCTTTGAAAGGAAGTCTGAAAACTGTAAACCGAACTGATAAAGTTCCAAGAAAGAGGCGAAGTAGTGGTCTTCCATGAAATGGAAAGGGGCCCTCGCTTCAACGAATATGCGGAGGGATAAGTTAGCCTACTACTAGGGGGTTACCTGCGGGACTCTTAGAGGATTTCTGCCCAGCGGGGCCGGTTACACTGAGACACTACTTCGAATCCTTACGGGATGAAGAGCTAACGGAATGATTACCGAATCGACTGATATACGTAATGCAAAGCGGGCAGAGAAGCTTAGACCGCTGAAGGAACTTTCTTATAGAGTAGGAGTAAACTTAATCAACTCCCTATACGAAAGAAATGAAAGAATGCGGGAAAGAAAGGTCAAGCTGCGACGCAAGGCAAGTTGCCGACTCTCTTATTTATCAGTGAAAGGGGGATGCAAAAAGAATTATTATTATAGTACAATCGAGGGATTCAGGGTTGTCGATTTCCTCTTTTATGCAAGGATGGGCCAAGGAGCTACGGTTTTCACGCGTTTTACGGAACAAGCTTAGCCAGCCCCACTAAATCAGCTAAGGTCATAGCGGGAGAATTCGATGGTCTTGTGCCACTAGGCTAGTCCAATAAGTAGCGTTACAGATTTTACGGTAATTTCGTTGAAAGCATTTTTGAACTCATTTAGGGTCTCGAGTCCAATCAATTTTCGATAGATTCAAATCAACGATGATGGTATGAATGCTTTCATCAACAGAAGTTTCATCCTCGGATTCCTACCTACCCACCTCATACTTATTCATCATCGTTCTGGTACTGGCCGGCCTAATGCTTTTCCCTCTCCTATCAAGGAATAGGCATAAGTGACTTGCTCAAAGTAGAATGTCATATGATAAGATGTTTTCAGAATCCTCCCGTTGATGCATTGCTTAGCTAATTGAGTCTCTGTTCTCATCGCAGCTCTGGTTGAATGGAAGGGAGGTAGGCCTAATTTAGGAGTGTACCGATGTTCACGATGGTGACCAACAAAGGCATGCTTTCTTCCTCCAATCGAGAGCCTAATCTTTCTTGGCTTAAATCAGATTCCAAAATCAAATGAGAGAAGAGCCATAGTAAGTGGTCAGCATAGAATGAGCCTTCTTTCTTCCAACAAGCAACGGACTGAGCGCCTAGCGCGAAAGCCGTTGCGCGTTAGCGCATCCGTTTTCTTGCTTCCTTTAGCATTACCATTCTCTCATCGATTACTGCAAACTCTGAACTTCTGATTGGTTTTCTTCGGCGGGAACACTAACCGAATATCGAAATATCAAGACTAAGCTCCGCAACAATATCAATAGTTATCTCGGGATCCGAATATGATTGCTAAATCGCGTAATAGATTCGCCAGGTTTAGTAAGAGAAGATAAGGCGGGAATCACACACTAGCAAATCTCAGGAAGGACGGAAGTCTAACTCTTTAGTTAGAGTTCTTGCTTTGTAGCTGGTAATGCTACTCCCTTACTTGACTACGTCTCTGTTAGCCGATACAGGACTTGATTCACAGGGGAGTAGGCCAATGCATTAGACTTTCAGTTAGGCTGCCAGGCAGTCAGAAATTACATATGATAGAGCGCGGTGGAATTACCATTTTCAGAATGGCAGCTAGGAAAGCTACAAGTGTCTTCTTAGTCCCGCTTGGATCATTCCTCTATCAGACGTATAGAAGAATTGACTGCTTTTGGTGAATGTTAGTTGTTTAGTTTGAGAACCGGGTCCAGAAGAACGAAATCAGTGTCTTCTTAGTGCGTTACAGTCTTCCCCCGGGTAAATCCTACGTAATGGATTTAGCTCGAAATGACTACGCATAGCAAGAATATGAGGACTTATCCTCTCTAGTGTTGATGAGTTTGCCTTCTCTGCTTAGCTTGAAGCTAGGGGCTCCGTCGTCTGTCTCTATTATTGAGTTACAGGGTTCATAACCCGACTTCGCTAAGCTGGATGTCATTCGTTTCAGTCTTTTCTATTGAAATGTGCCCGTAAGCTATAGAATGATAAGAGCGGGAAGTCATAACTACATAAATGAGTTGGGGCGCTCCGCGCCTCTTCCCAATTGTTTCAATTATGTATACAAAGAACAACGGGGACTCCGAAGAACGTTGAACAACCCATAAGCTTCGCTAAAGCGACTACGTTCCTTGGCGCGGATCTCTTAATCCCTTCTAATCTCTTCCAACAGGAACTACGAAAGCAACTGTAACTACTAAGGTAGCGGGCGTAGAGAATCTTCTCTAATCCTTTAGCTGCTAATAGATCTTTCTCTTTCGCTCTGCCTGTAGATGAACGGGGGCGTAGTGAAAGCTAGTTTCAGAGACGAAGTAGGCTTAAAGCCGGAAATTCAGAGTTCCATTGAGTTACGCGTACTTCCTGTTATTGTTGTTGCCATCCTGTCATTCAAAGTAGAAAGAACGAAATGAAGAAATGCGAGATTATGAGTTCGCATTCGCATGTGTTAGGACAACCGTAACAACCAAAGAAACCTAGGCCAAAAGCCATATATAATCGAATCGAAATCCGCTAAGATTGACTGAAGACTATACATTACGGTGGTTCGATAAGTGGGAATCTAGCTCATTGGATGTCTTTACCCTATGTTCCTTCTAGTCTTTCTTGCTTGAGAGTGAAACCGGAGTTAAGTCATTATATTTAGCCCGGAAGAACGTCAGAATCTTTCTCTTTGTAGGCTCGGAATGCCGCCTCTCATCTGCCCCGGGCTATTGGAATTGAATCAGTGGGCTAAGAGCGGAGTCCCTGGGACTTGGTAGTTTGTAGTTGCATTGCCTCCCTTGATAGTGGCAGTAAGGGATTACACCAAAATACAAATAGTAGGCATCTCAGCGCATAAATAGGACTTCTTCACCAGGCATTGGAGATTGGAGATCCGCGGTAACTCTATATCAAGACTTCTGATTGGTTTTCTTCGGACTTCTATCAAATATATATTGTTAAGTGCCTTATCAGTCGAGCTATTTCATATCCTTTATTCTAATAGAACCAGGAAGTCCCATAAAGTCAAAGATAGGATAACAATATTTGGTTGTTGAAACTTGACTTCCTTACTTGCCAACTTCTACTACACCAGACGGTGACCGGCTCAATAGAGCACCTTTGGGCGCTGGCTGTTCGAAAGAAAGGCAAGGTAAGGACTTGAATTCCAGATCCTATTATCTAAGATAACACAAGTGCAACGCTCCTGAGCTATTACCTATGGTCGACTTTGTACCTTAGACAAGCACTCTAACCAAATAGGCTATGCTGCTCCCTCCATTAGATGGCACGCAAGTCAGCTAGGAAGAGTGCGAAACCTTGCTTCTTCGGTCTCAGTCAAGCATTGGTCCTCTATTTCTAATCGAATCTTCTTATAAAGTAAGTAAATCAGGGAATATATTCGGATTCAGTTCCATATTAGATGGAAACAGTTATCATGTGTTCCGGGATATTGAATTGTAGAAAATACCCGATTTTGAGACGTAACCCAGGAGAGGAGATACTTCAGCGGAAGCATAATGTCCTTCTTTCGCTGAAGCTAGCTAGCGGACTCATTCAATACCCGGTATCTTGATCCTGTTCAATTGGATACTCTGTTGAAGCCTGCCATGGAAGGGAAATCTCTTTAGGAAAGCAAGTCCCATCGAGTTAGCTCTAGGAGTCAAGGCATGCCTTAAGGTAGCGACTTTCAGGTGAGATGGTTCAATAGTAGATTAGATAAAGGCTCTTGCTACTTCCCACGAGGGGAGGAAAGTCAATAGCGTAGATAAGGAAGTGGCTATTCTTGTTCATGACTCCGCTGCGCTCCTATTTCATGGAATAGGAATAAGCGCCGCTAGTCTTTCTTTTCTGTTACAGAATCCGAAATGGACTTATTTCCAAAGGCTTGGCTAGCTAGAAGGGAAGGCAAGAGCGCTATAAGAGGTCTTGAGGGAATCAACGAAGGATGAAGGTCCGAAGTTGGCTACTGGCGGCCAAGCTTCTAAGTACTTAGCCAACGGATACGAATTCGAAAGATAGGTCAATCTCCGAAACGCCTTCGCTTCGCTTCGCTTTAGGGGGGAATACTGTTTGTGGTCTTGCACATGGAAAAGTAAAGTATTCTACGCAGGCTTTGGCTTAGGTTAGGCTTGGGCTTGATTTACCGGAATTTTTGCTTCAAAGAATGCTTTCAAGCTAGGAATTTAAGCACGGATAGCTTTATTTGACAATTAGCTGGAAGTCGGGCTATTATGCCTATTCAACATAAACTAAGGCGCTGGGTAGATCGTAGATTGCCGGGTATGAATTCTATTCTAAGTAGGAGAATGCCCATGAAGAGGGTCTTATTACAGAATCCGCAGTTTTGAAAGTAGCCCTAGACAGATCATTGCTAAGAGCAGGGAAAGCTTTTCTTGCTAATCTGGTGCTATCATCGTATTATAATGATCATCCCGTCTACCTTTATGCTTTCAAGCTTGAACCAGGTCTTGGAATCGGCATTACCGCAGCTAGGATAGATGCTCTTTCTCTTGTTTAGCTGGGACCAAGAATTGCCATAGTGGATTTTCCTTTGGTGGTATCGTACTTTAAGTAGAAGATCCCCGGGCTCCTTAAAGGGGTTCTCTTTCTAAGTCTTTTTATTCCGAAAGAAGTAGGCTGTGATGTCAGATAGTGAAGCCCTATGGAGTAAGGGGCGCCCTCTCCTATCTGTCTATCAGCGGTCTATGAGGCAAGGTAACCACTTCCTATTCTTTTCAATAGATGAGTGAGGTTCCTGCAATGGTTCGAGTTGGTGATCAAGTACAAGAAAAGAAGGGTCATGAATCCATTCCTTACAGCGATAGAAATCCCTATCTATGATCGTGAAAGCCCATAAATGAGAGCATAGGGTCGTCTTCTATTGGTACTCTAGTCGACAGAGTTCATGCGTAAGGAGTCATGTCATCTCTGGTCAATAGAGCAGGAGATTGGCGACCAAGTAAGCTCTATAAGAGAAGCGGGTAGGTTGAATACATATCAATAGGTCTATCTCCTTAGCCTATGGTATAAGACTCGCAAGGACTAGACCAAGGCTTGGAGTATCTAAAGCCACTAGGCGAACTATTGGAGTATATAAGGGCTTGAGTCCCATTGGTTGAATGCATAGCGTTTGGGGTCTTTCCTCATCCCTACTACTCTGGCTCTATCCCCATGCCCAATCTCTGACACCTAACCTACTAGCCGACAACGAAAATGGGCTAGCGAAAACCCGGACTTCCATCGGGCAATCATAATCCGCAACCGGCTTTATAGCCTTGGCGCTCGGCCTCTTGGAATTCTTGAAAGATGAACCTAAGGCGAACAACCCGCACAAGCTCTTGAAATAGGTCGAGCTGATCTCATCTCTTGAATGAAAAAATAAGTGGATCGGATTGCATCTCCTATCCTGTGACCAAGTAGAAGAAGTAGAGCTGATTGAACAACTTACTTGATGAGATCGGCACCTCTGCTTTCAAAGGTTCTATCCGGAAAGGGACTTCCTTCAGAGGAACTGCAATTGGCATAGCTTAACGCTTTCCGTTTGTACCCACGGAGCGGTATTACGAGTTCGCTACACTTCCTTATAGGGAGACCGTCTTCTCGGGACTAATGAGCTCCTCTTTCGTTCTAAGGTCTAACGAAGGGTCTATTCTCATTCAAAAGAGCAGGACTGGGATCACCGAAAAAAGGGAAAGATGAAGCACAGCACAGAAAGGGCTGAAAAAGAAAGGGATTTATTCCACTATTTATACCGAGATCGCTAGGCTTATCAAGCGTAGGTCTATTCATAGCCACCACTTCCGTAACCTCAAATCCTAGGAGCGAGACAAAGTAGACGGGGATACTCACTCGACTCTTAATCCGAGGAGACGGAAGACCAAATAAAAGTTCCATAGGCGATTGCTTAACCCGTGCTTGTAGTCCTTCTTTCTGATAGAGATGAGACTCACATGCACCCACTGCTTGTTCTAAGGCGAAAGAGTTTTCTAGTCCCACCCGCTTAAGCCCGAATGGTAGAAGGAATCAATGGGCGGAATAGCAGAAAATCTATCTTCAATAGGAATTGCTACCCTTGGTTCATGGGTTCCCTTCTGCTGGATTTCCTTCCTCGAGAAAGGTTAGCTAGCTCGACTTCCTGTCCAGTCTGCCTTTGAAGCCTAGTTCCCATTTCCTTCGTGTAAGTTAAATCGGTCTTAGTTGGATGAATAATCGAGTTCTTACTACGGTTAAGCAATGCTCTTCGCGGCGGGAAGAACTTGAGAATCACTTTCCTTTGCTGGTGCTTTAGGTTCACTTCAGTAGTTCGTAAGCCTTCCGTTCTTGCTCTTCCACTGGTTACCAGCTTATGACCTGCGGGTCACTAAGGCTCTACCCTTTCTGGGGGAATTGCTCCCCTTTTTTGATCGGAATTAGGCTTAGGTCTGATCATCGAAAGACAAAGGCATAGGCTACGACTTCTTCTGGGTAAATCGATCTTCCATAAGAACAAGAGAAAGTTATTATGGTTGCTAATTCTACCTGCTCGAGAAAGGTTTCTAAATCTTCAATCTCCGAGGAATGGTACCAATGGCGCGGATTCCTATTGCTTTTTTTCCAACTGGGATTAGTGAGACCCGAAAGACCTACACCTGATTACTCATAATGCTTACCAATGGAAAGGGAAATCCGTCCAAAACGAAAAAGACTTTAAGCGGATCCAATACCAAGACGCCTTTAGAGGCACTGGTCAGTGAGTTTAGTAAAGAATTCGAATGATAAGAAGGTTGTAAGGCTCGGTAGTCGTTTTGGAGCGGATAGCCAGCTCCACCAAGGCAGAAGGGGAAGGCTTTCTAGTAGTGAAAGAGAGACCGTCAAGTCTTTATTGAAATCTCACTACGTGATAAGCTGCATGCGATGGATTCTTGGTCTGGGGGAGTTTATCAATAATTTATATTTTTATGTCAACAAGCAACGGGCGAACAACAATATCGCCTGCTTGAACATGAGCTACTGGCTTTCTTCTTAACCGGCTAACTAGAGTTTGGTTCGCCTTCACTGCCTTAACCAGCTAACTACTTTACCCTCAGGGAGCCTAACCCGATCTCCCATTTCTCCTTTACCGAGAACCCTTCAAATCTCTATTTGGGGCGATGTGAAGGCTCCGTTGCGCCTATGTAGCTTCGCTTCCTCAAGTGACTATGGAAGTGGATCCCTGCTGCTATCATACCTATCTATGTGAACTACGGGCTCAGTCTGAAATCGATTTATACAGGCACACTTCTCCTACTTCGTTGCCCCGAACGCAACTATTGGATTTGAACTACTTTACTGGAACTTGGACAAAACAAAACTCTTTATATGGGCACTATACTAGCTTACAAGGGGATTTCCTTGAATACCCTCTCGGAGCATGTATCAGAAAGAATTCTAGAAAGATCTCGGGAAAGAAAAGATAAGGCAATTTAGTTCTCATCCGCCCTTGCCAGCGAGCCTAGGAGCAGCTTCACCTTGCGTCTGCTAACCGCTGCTAAAAGCTAGTGAAGAGGAGGCCCCTGTATAAATTGGTGACCTTTCTCCCTTTATTTGCTCTAGCCACTCAGAATGGTGGGAAGCTAAGCCCAACAAGCAAGAGGAAGCCCGCGCTAGTCGAGACAGGCAGCACAGATTTTATTCCTAAACTTCACCGTCGAGAAAGGAAAGGGGATGGATTCTGTATGGACGGGATAAGGGGCTGATTGCGCGACCTTCGATTTCCTGGTATGAAAGTAGTTAGGCTTGGTTTTCTTTGAGTTCAAGATATTCGGTTCTTTGCTTTTGCTCTTGCTTTGTGGGACTGAGCTTGGCACCAGGGCGGCTTGCTTACCTACCTTATGACTTTCTTCTTTTCTGTTAGCACGCATCCAGTGACCGATGAATCTGTTGTCGGAATAAGCGTAAGCGCAGCAAGAGAATTCGCTTCCCTACTTTCAAAAGCGTGATAACTGGGTTGGCTTTCAAAGAGAGAGACTATCACTGGATTGCTTGCTCAGTATAAAGACGCGAAGCTGATTCCTTGGTGATTTAGAAATAGTTTCGGGTAGTACTCTTGGAAAGATAGAATATCACCGTAACATTACATTAAGTTACGAATGTAACTCCCGACCAAATAGAGTAAGGCGGAGAACTGTTGTTCATTGGAGCGCCGGAGTGCGGAGGTTGTTCCCATCATTGAAGTCAGGGTGTGGGACTGAGCCTTCCGAATGATCAATAAAAAAGTGCAACGTTTCGTTGGAAAAACCAACGCAAACATCATACATATTGACTTTCTCTCGCCCTACTTCTAAAGATAGATAGAAAAGGTTGGAGAGAATTACTTTCTTAAATTATCTCCTTTTAGAATTCTTTATCCCACACACACATTTTTTGCCCCGAGGAGGAAAAAAATCTGGAAAGCGGACAGAGACCTCAATTTCCATTCCTAAGCTTGCTTTGTTGCAGCAAGATGATCAGTCCGAGAGGGCTGGAGAGAAGAGAAAGCGGTAAAACCCTCTCTGATTCGGTCACCGAGAAGTCGGACGAAACCCAGGGTTACCCGACCCCTTCGACGCTTTTTTCGCTGTAGACCCCCTCCATCCTTCGGAGGTGGAATATAGGTTACTCTAAATTAATACATAGTAGGCCCCTATCCGAATCTCCCAGTTTTTGACTATCTGCTCATAATTGGTCTTGCAGGGAGATGAAAGCGCCTTCTTTAGGCGGGTAATCGCATTGATAAAGGAGGACGACTAGGGGGTGGGGGAACAAGAGTTGTCACGATAGAAAATGAAAATTCATAAGTGACTATAAGGAGCCAACGACTCTCTCTTCTTAAACAACCTATATCCTCCACACTTCATCAGCATTTGATAGATTATCCAACCCCGAGCAATCTTAGTTATTGGTGGGGGTTCGGTTCGTTAGCTGGTATTTGTTTAGTCATTCAGATAGTGACTGGCGTTTTTTTAGCTATGCATTACACACCTCATGTGGATCTAGCTTTCAACAGCGTAGAACACATTATGAGAGATGTTGAAGGGGGCTGGTTGCTCCGTTATATGCATGCTAATGGGGCAAGTATGTTTTTCATTGTGGTTCACCTTCATATTTTTCGTGGTCTATATCATGCGAGTTATAGCAGTCCTAGGGAATTTGTTTGGTGTCTCGGAGTTATAATCTTCCTATTCATGATAGTTACAGCTTTTATAGGATATGTACTACCTTGGGGTCAGATGAGCTTTTGGGGAGCTACAGTAATTACAAGCTTAGCTAGCGCCATACCTGTAGTAGGAGATACCATAGTGACTTGGCTTTGGGGTGGGTTCTCCGTCGACAATGCCACCTTAAATCGTTTTTTTAGTCTTCATCATTTACTCCCCTTTATTTTAGCAGGCGCCAGTCTTCTTCATCTGGCCGCATTGCATCAATATGGATCCAATAATCCATTGGGTGTACATTCAGAGATGGATAAAATTGCTTCTTACCCTTATTTTTATGTAAAGGATTTAGTAGGTTGGGTAGCTTTTGCTATATTTTTTTCCATTTTGATTTTTTATGCTCCTAATGTTTTGGGGCATCCCGACAATTATATACCTGCTAATCCGATGCCCACCCCGCCTCATATTGTGCCGGAATGGTATTTCCTACCGATCTATGCCATTCTTCGTAGTATACCTGACAAATCGGGAGGTGTAGCCGCAATAGCACCAGTTTTTATATGTCTGTTGGCTTTACCTTTTTTTAAAAGTATGTATGTACGTAGTTCAAGTTTTCGCCCGATTCACCAAGGAATATTTTGGTTGCTTTTGGCGGATTGCTTACTACTAGGTTGGATCGGATGTCAACCTGTGGAGGCACCATTTGTTACTATTGGACAAATTTCTCCTTTTGTATTCTTCTTGTTCTTTGCCATAACGCCCATTCTGGGACGAGTTGGAAGAGGAATTCCGAATTCTTACACGGATGAGACTGCCTGAAAAGAAAGAAGGCCCATTTTCCCGCGTTGTTCGTTGGTCAACAACCAACAATTTATAGTTAGACTTCTTGCAATGAAAGAACCATCCCTTCCTATTTGTTTGTCCTGTCAGATAGAAAGAGAGACCCCAAAGAGCCTTCTTTACCACTTTAGGGGGCGGGGGTGAAGGGGGGGTTTACATACAACCGAGGCAAAGTGGTTTATGATGAATTTCATAATGAAAGTTTTAAGTTATAAGCCCTTTGTGGTTAATGAGGAAATTACCACTCCGGGCATTTGTTTCTATGTTTTTATTATAGTTCTTGTTTTTATTTCCTTTTTAGCATTTCTCGCTTGTATCTGGAAAACCGGAAGCTTTGTCTTCCGGTTTTACCCGGAACGATTAAAGAAAGTTTCACAACAAAACATTGAGAGGGCCTCCAAAAAGGGCCTTATTGTTCTCGAAGATTTCGGATATAGCTGGATTCAGGGAGTGCAGAGTCGTTTTAAAGCGATCGACGACCCCAAAATTGTTACCGACTTAAAGAATAAAGTCTCCCGGTTAGAGGAGCGAGTTTCCCAATTAGAAGGGGAGCTCGCCCAAAAAAAGATGAACGGAGGATGCCTATATTAAATCCGCAGTGTGCCTTCTTTACTCAATTGTTTTATTGAAGAGAATGTTTTAAAAGTGAGAAATTCTGACACCCATCATTTTCGAGTGAGTATTACACCAAGAATTTACAAGCCTTTAGTTGTACGAGTTGTACGTTTTCTATTTCTTACGTGACTTTGATGAAAGAAAGCATTCCGGGAACAGGAATAAGAGTAAAGGCCTTCCTTGTCATTGTAGTAGGCTTGTTTGCAAGAGAAAATAAGCAGCTTCAACGATGCAATCAGACCTGTGAGAGTAAGCATGAGAAGCCAGTCTGTCTGCAATTGAGTTGCCTTGTCTATAGATGTGAGAAACCATCATGCCAGAAGACAATAAGCTGATGCATTCTCTGATCAAGTAAAGCACATGTCAAGGGGTGGATATAAGACCAAGGATGGAGTCCACCATAACTTTGGAATCAGATTCGATGTCATTCACTTGGATGCCCTTATCAGAACATAGTTTGAACCCATCTCTGAGAGCTCTAGTCTCAGCCATCATGTTAGTACCATTGTGATAGAATGAAGAGAAGGAAAAAAAAATTGGACCTTAACTCTTTCTCAGGATACCACCACCTGCACTCTCTCCCATAGCAGCTGATCCATCTATGTTGAGTTTGGTACATTTTGGGGGAGGAGGATTTGATCCATATCCCGCTTTGATTTCCCTTCGGGCTCCTTATTCCGAGACTGTTCTTTATCACGGCTCTTCTGAGGCTTTCCAACCAACCCTGTTGACTCGGAGTATTCAACCCCCCATTCGCCTAGCCATCAGATTCCTCCGCTGCCATCTTCGCTTTTGGCTCCTTGTCATTTGATCTGGGGGAATCAACCTCGAAGAAGGGAGCCTAGGAGCGTAGTTTGGCCTGTGTTCCAAATTCAATGCTCAAATTCCAGCTTCAAGCGTTCTGCAGCTCATAATCATATTATGGAAAATGAGGCGTGGGAAAACGGCACCAATTCTGTCCAATAACACCAAAAACCTCATTTTTAAGTCCTTCGGCCTTCGCAAACAAACAGTCCGGCCAACCCAAGTAATCCCCCATAACATCAATCAGTACCGCAAAAGGCTCAAAATATGACTAAGTCTCCAGCAGCTGCGGAGCGGGGGATAAAGGAACAGCAGGATTACAACATTGCACAGGATCAATCAGAATGCGGGAGCATAATACTTAATACTAATGATTCCCCGCGGTTTTTCATGCAGATTTGACCACGGTGTGCACCCCCCTTAACTGAACCCCTATTACGTAAGGGGGACCTTCGGCGGGATAAAAGAGAGTGCGGGAAAAGCAGCTACAGATACAGGACAAAAGAAGGAGTGGCGCACTTAAAGAGTAAAAAAGTCCATCGTAGCGCAAAAGAGCATCCCGCAGAAAGAGGATCCCGCGGAAAGTTTCCACTTTTCTGTCCAGCTTCAAAATGGAATGGAATAGTCTAAGATGCTTAATAGCTCCAACAAGCGCGAAAGCCATTGCTTCTTGCTTTCGAGCCCAAGCCTACGTTTGCTTAGTAAGGTTGCTTCTTTTTATATCTCCTCAAAAAAAGAAAGGCTAGTTTCCAGATCAGGATATCCACTTCGATGCAAGTCAAGAAGAACGAGACTTTCGAACCTCAGATGTCCAATCGTTGGATCTAATCTAACTTATATATCTCGTACACGGAACATTTCTTTGTCTATTTTGGTGAGAAACAACTATGAAGCACCCATAAACGGGCTGAACAGCTTTGTAAGGTTATGAATACGCTACAAAAGCAGCCTTTTATTATTAATGAGGGATATCTCAATTTTCTCTTGACTCATAATGATTATTTGGTTAGAACAGGCTTTCTCATGCCTGCTTTTCTGAACCATATCGATTTGAAGGTTGCAATATACATAATCCGCGATTTGCGTAGTAAGGAGAGTGATAATTTTCAAAAGACGTATACTCTCAACAGTATCGTGCACATACTTGAGTATAACATCCAAAGGGCTCGTTATGAGCAAAATGTATTGGAGATGGCTTATGCATATAGGGGTTTTCGGATATATCTTCCCGCTGCTATTGACTTCCGAGGTCGTATCTATCGCACTGGAATCTTGCATTTCCACGAGCGTGATCTCTCTCTTCGATGTTGGTATGAGTTATGGAGCCAACTGTTATAGAGCTGAAACCATAGATAGGTGTGGTGAGGATACTTTTTATCATCTAAGAGATGAGACGCGGGAAGATTTCCCAGATATTATAAAAGGAAAGGTGCTTTATAACAACCCAGATTTGATGAATCAGATTCATAGATCTTATTACGCGGCTGGTGGCTTCCACTACAAGTCTGATGAGTGCGATATGGCTGCTGGTGCGTAATAAAAGGCGTTATAACGCAATATAGAGCCCGTATAAATCAAGTCTTCTTACTATCCTCGCTTCGGCAACAACAACTTATTCGCTTCTCTGTTTCAATTCAGGAAATCAAAAGGATTGATACCTTGTACGATCTCTCCTAGGTGTTCAGCACCTCGCTTCGGCAACAACAACTCATTGGTTCAAGTGACTAGTCCAGTAAATCAAGTACATCGATTGTTCAACAACTCATTACACGGTTTGGGCTCAGTAGCTCCCACAGCAACAACTGCAACCCACCGCTTCTCTTGAAGCTCTCTTCTTATGTATGTGATTGATAGAGACAAAGAGAGGTAGGGATTGGATCGATGACAAAGTAGGATCCCGATTGCTCTGTCACTGCATCCAACAACTTCTCCCTAGCTAGAGTGAGAAACCATACCTTGCCACATGGAACTGGGTCTTACCATACCATTCTCCCTCCAGCCCTTGTGAGTGAGCAAAGCAAGCTATACCTGATACCGAGCAAGGAAACTTACCCTGCCACATTGATCATGGAAGTAGCGGATTGAAATGATAGTGGCAAGGAAGAGACCAAGCAAGAGGCATTCCGTTCTATACTTGCTTGTGAGTGAGAATCCTTGTTCCACATTCCTCTACAGGAACAAGAGCAGATCGAGCTGACAAAGAGAAGGGTTTGGCTGTTGCTATCGAGACATGAAACTTTGATCGAGATGGAGATGCTCCTGTGTCAGTTACTAGTCCATATGTACCAAACGAAGGAAAGTTTCCAGATCAGATTGACAGTGGAGAGGTAGCAGATCAAGGTTGGACTCGGACATTACGGAGACTTGAAACAGGTCTGAACCCAGAGCCTTCACCTTCCGAAGTTTCAGAATCTGTAAGAAGCGAAATTAGGTGGGTCTATATAGATCTATCTTACTGATAAGCTCCGTCATTGGCTTTCACTGGTACTTTGTTATATGTCAACTGATATCGCATTGCCAACAACCCTTGGCCCTTTTTCGTAAGGCTTATGACCTTTGTGACTTTCATCGGTACATATAGTATATGTTTCTATGCATTCTGTAGGGTATTGGCGTTGTGCGACACTAGTCCTGTCGTCCGCCTAATTAGTGGGGAGACATTGATGTACGCAGTCAGCCGGGCAAAAGATCACCAGAGAGACCTTCCAAAGTGACCAAGCGGGAAGTCGCTGCCGTTTCCAGCTTTGCGGCAAACTCATTCCCGGTTATCTTCTAGCTTTTAGTTCTGTCTAGTGATTCCTGTAAGAAAATATGTTATAGATATTCTCTTAGTCTTAGTCCTGCCCCGTATCCCTTCCTGTTCTAGGGCGATATCCAATGCTAGCAACTTATTTTCCAATCACATATAGAGTGTGACCGAAGCCGGAGATCCCATTACTGATTGAGTAGCGGGATCCCCTGCATCAGTAGCAAATACAGAGTCAGCAGCAATTGCAGTTGAATCTGTTGATCTAGAACCTGCACTCTCAATAGCAATATAAGCAGAGGTGGGAACAGGAGCTGCGTGAAAGGTGGCTAGTTGCCAGATGCATTTGAACCGGAACCTGTTTGACTTTGACTCACCAGCATTCGTTTAAGCAGCACGAATTGCACCGCCATCACCAATAGCGGGATAGGCAACTGAAGAGAAAGCTGCATCATATGCTAAACTCCTAAAGGAAACTGAATTGAATTGAAAGCTGGGGACAAAGACCTGTACTGAATACCATAGGACGTACCAGAACGTAGCTACTGTACGAGGCACGCAAGCCCAACGCGGCATATATCTATAGTTACATCACTCCTGAACTAAGGTCAACCCAGGAAACAGCAGATTCAATACCTGGCCGACACCGAGTTGAGCTTCTATTCCGAGTTACGACTTCTTCCTTATGGGCTTTCTAGCCAAGTCCACTAGAAACGGATTCGTGAACAACAGCAGCGTAAATGGAATAGCTTTTCTATCTAAAAAATTTCCCGATCTTAAAGAGCGGGGTATTTACTCGATGGCTATTGCACTAATTCCTCTCACTTGGGATACCTTTTGTCTTTGCCTTACCCATTGTAAAGGATACTGGCTAGCTTGAAAAGAGTGCTTGCTCACCTGCTTTTGACCTAGAAGCTGCTATATTTGAATACCCCGCTGACTTAAAATTCAGATTGGCTGGAGGTGAAGACCAACGCATTGGCTTATACGGACTCCTCTCTCAAAAGAAAGAGTACTGGCACTAGACAAATTACCTACTGGTAAAGTAAAGGGAGGACCAGAGCAGCCACATAGGGCTTTTTTACATCGATAGCGGGTAAAGAAAGATAGTAATACCTACTAATCTAGTTAATAAAGACACCCCAGAGAAAGACAGCTTCACAAGTAAGTTCCCCTGCCGACCTAGATAGACAGAGCTTCCTTACTCGGGCGAATTCGGTGCTATCGTCTGTCTATAAAGAGTAGATCATGGCAAAATGAACAGCAAAAAAGCATTCAAACGAAGAGTCCCCGTCCAACGGAGCACTAATAAGCAAGTCCTCCTGAGATGGGATGCGGCGTAGTAGGTTTCATAGAGTTTGTGCGCCGAAACTTTCTATTTAGGTTGGTGTGAAGTGATTGAAAGAGAGGATCGGATCCAATCTAATTAGCTAGATTCAACTTCTCCCCCCTCGGGGCCTCATTCCGGAGAACCCAGTCTCTGCCGGCAGCATATTGTTTTAAACAACCATAGGCTCCCCCACAAGAGCTATTTCTAACATCACCCTACGATAATTGAAAGATCAAAAACCTTTTTCGAGGGTAAGAAAGCCGTTTTATAAAGCTCTAGGACAAGTGAGTTTGAAAGAAGGTATGGCAAAGGGCGAACTCTGTGCTTATTTGAATCCCAGGCTCCGACCTGGCAGATAATATTCAAGTATAAAGGGGGTACTCCTTTGAAAGGTCCTTCCCATTATACAGAAAGGTCTCTCCGAGGAGGGTTGTATTGCTTCATATCTATTGGCAAAACTGCTAATCCGTATGGGCAGAAATCAGGCCTGTTTCCACACTTCAAGGTGTCGGATAGGTCCGATCCCAATGGATTCGCTGTCCCGGTGCCCAAAACCGGATTCAGCTAAGGCTGTGGTCAAGTGACTTGAAAGTGTCAATTCACGACCTTCTCAGGGTGTTTATTATTAAAAGGTTTAAAGAATTCTACCTTCAACAAGGTGAAATTCAGTTAGAGATACAGGACAGAGACTCACTTTCAACATTGGTGATCTTGCGACTAATGTGTTTGAGGTGCCTTTTGTTCGCAGAACACACTCCCAAATATGTTTTGTTGCGGGCCTTCTCCTTGGATATTATGGGTCTAGGCCTCTCTTTGCCTTTTCGCACCACTTAGTGGTGTGGCTGACAGCGAGTAAGGTATATCCAGGTTGGAGATTTTCCGATTATGGAGTGCTTGGCGATGATGTGGTTATTTCGGACCCACCAATCGATCCTTTTTTCGATCTTTTGGAACCAATCGATGAAGACGTTGAGGGTACAAGGACCAAACAACAGGGATTTCGGACACTGTCTACGAAAATTCCCTTGAGCTCTACGGATGACTCACAAGGCAGGATAAAAGCAGGTGACTACCGAGCAAGAGCACTGCTCGCTTCCGTATGATTTCGTCACAGATTGTATTGGCTCGACTGTTTCATCCCGGCTCGTAATGGGATTTCATAGACCAGGTTGCCGTCTTCGGTCATTAGTCTGGTTAAGCGTGCTCTTCCTTTTAGGCTGAAAAGGAGGTCAGGAAAGCGACCTTAAGGAGTCAATTTCCTTAGTCTTTTTTAACGGAAGACCCATTTCATCAGTAAATGATCAATCAATATTGAGTTGATGAGTCGACAGATTCTACTGATGCAACAGTTTCGACTGGGACTGATCCTGGTCAAATCCCTAATCGTTTAGCTGAGTGAAGGATTCGTCCAGTTAAGCTTCAATGGCATCAGTAGCATCGGTACACGATAGCTACCGCTTGCCTAACCGTAGCTCGGTAGCTACTGTGCTTATAGAGTCTACTTATTCCATTAGCGGCACAGTGCAGTACCTCTTTCAAGTAACTAAGTTGTCGGTAAACAAGAATCGGTAATCGGTAGGAAAAAATAGGTGTAAGGAATAGGTATACTAAGGCTAGACTAAGCACACAAGCGGTATCCCATAGGTTTCATTCTTGTGGAGTGAAGTTCTGGTCTTCCTCCTTTCGAGCCGTAAGAACATAGGAAGGTGGTCCATTTAAGCGAGAGGGCAAGAGCTAAAGAAGAGGTCCCCATCCTCTTCACTCTAGGGAGCATATGTTCCCTCCTAGGAAGACTTCTTATACCCCGGAAAATGAGGAGAGAAAAAGCATGTCAGTCAGGAAATAATGAAGTTAAGAAAGGTGTGGTTAGATTAAGTGACAAAGGTATTACCTGAGGGAAATCACTGGATTTGAAAGCGGATGTAGGAGTCACAGTCCGAGAAGCCTGAGTCCCCTCACCAAAAGATTGTGAGGAGAGATCGAAGCCAATGGAATGGGAGTCAGAGGGTTGTAGGAGCGACTTCCAGCTTTCCTTAACATATTCAAAACTGGCTCCTTCTGGGGATGATTCACTTCCAGAACTCCCGTCTCCATCTTGGTCACCATCTCCTTATAGTGTAATATAGACTCCCTGTTCACCACCTGATTCTTTTGGGATGGAATCATCCGGTGACTCTTGCTCCACTCCTGGCTCCTCTGTCATTGGTTCCTCATCTAGCTATATGAGCCACTTCGTTCCTTATTCTTTTGAAGGTATGGGAAGTCTGAAAGATCGATACAATAAAGAAAGTCCCTACTCGAACAGAAAACTCAAGCTCACTTGAAAGTGCAAAATGGACTTGTCGTACCTGAAACTGAATTGGCTCACCCGGTAATGGTTTACTTTCTCTTTGGGCTATCGCTCGATATCTCTATATTCAATAAGAAGTTGCGACCTCTGCGTGATAGCTCGGTTCGGTGGTTAGACTAAGGGAAAAGAATTTTCTCCGTCGTCCCTGTCCATTAGAATCTTTCATTAGAGGTATACCTTTAGAGTATTTACTATCAGGTAATGAACGAAAGCTTCAGTCTGTAGACTTAGGGATCATTATCTCTTTTGCTCTATCTACCGGTCTTGGTCATAATAACCATTTCTACATTATACATTATACTATTTAGGATAGAAGGCTAGTAGAGTACCTTTTAAGTAGCCTTCTCAGGCGAGGCCCTGTCCAAGGGGAGGACAGATGTGGGTTAGAGGGACACCCATAAAGAATATAAACTTGATCAGCAACATTTGTAGTCGTCCGTAGGAGAGGTTAGCTAGTGATTCTTCCTTCGTTCACCGGATCACCCCTTTTAGCTTCTTTTGGCCAGTAAGAGAGACTAAAGGGAAGGGTACTCAAAGCCATCGTGCGGCTTTTCAAGCCCGATCTTCCGAACCGAAAGTCCGATAGGGCATTATCCTTTAGATTTGATTGATTCTAGAGTCGCGGAACATGGCCTTTTAGGCAAGATTGGATCGATTGGGCTTAGTGAGCGAACTACCTCTTCTCCGTACGGGTACAGGCGAACTACTCCAATGGGGGTAGCGTAAGCTAGAAACTACTTCCATTGAAACAATTTATTCTGTGCCTTGACTTCTGATTCGGTATCCGTTTTCTTGCTCAGTATAAAGACGCGAAGCTGATTCCTTGGTGATTTAGAAATAGTTTATTTCCTCCGATATGGCTAGGCTATTAAGTCAGAGATGGGCCTTGAGACGGGATCAACTACAATTGGCCTATCGAAAGTGAAGCTACAAAAAGAAAATCCGATTTCGGTATCCTAAAAGTACTTTCAAGGAAGGAAGCCCTTGAATGAAAACCGGACCTGAAGAGACGTAGGCCGAGACTAGAGTCCGATCCGAACCTTCACTTTCACCTGAAACCTCGATGTTTAGTGAAGAACAACCAACATGCGAATGCGAGTTGGAAGGTTCGATCAATCTAGTGAGCTCTTTCAAGCCCTCTGAAATGAATATCAGATCAGATAGACATAAAAAGGGCATTTTTCGAGTAAGATTCATGTGCACTTCTCTTCCTTCAAGTCCCACATCTGATGAAATAGGAGCTTCTACGAGAACATTTAAGTCTGGGCATGAATATGAGATGAGTGTCTTACCTTAGCCCTTACCCATTGTTTGGGTTTAAATAGCTTGCCTTAGCCTTAGTATGGAATCCCATCCCTCAAATTTGCTTGGCATTTGTAAGAGTCTTCCAATCCACCCAGAAATCGATTATGAAGTTCCAGTCTCCAAAGAAAGGTCACCGCTTTTCTATTGGATCCGCTGGGCATGACGAGGCTAAGGAATAATTGCGAATAAGGGTGCGGCATTTAAGGATCAAACACCTTATTCTTGAAAGCAAGCGTTCAAGCGGGTTATAAGTACAGGGATTTCATGTCCGGGTTACGTCAAGTTAGGTCTTTTTCCACTCCTTTTCCCGGGAAGGAAACCTACTCGTTATTAAGTAAAGCCTATTAAGAGTCCTATTCATAGTATAGAGTGGTTTTCTCACTCTGGATAAAAGGTATCAGGTCGGCTAAGCACTTGTTTTCGTAACGAACAGGCGTCAGGTCGGTATGACGAAGAAGCTAAGGAGGGCAAGTAGGGGCGGTTTCCAAGGCAAATATAGTATAAAATAGCAAAATGACTTAACTGAATGAAAAGCGTAAAGGCGTCCGGGCGTAAAGGTACGATGCTTTCAGGTGGGCATTTTTCAGCGTACGGTAGGGAAGTGCTAAGGCAGGGAGGTAATAGTTTTGTAGTGAGGTGAATTCGCATATATGATTATATGATAAGGAGGGGCAGGCTACGCGTAAAGAAATTATCTGCTCTGCAACCTGTGCTTAGAGCTATGAATAACGAAATGATGAGATTCCACAGGGTAGATTAGGAATCAAGGGCGTCAGTCGAGCTAACGGCTGGTTTGGTAGAATATAATAGATAGGAAGATAAAGTGCATGAGTTAGAGACTTCCTCTTTCTTGAGAGGATGGGAATCAATAGTTCCTGTTACAGTAGTAGTTGGGCCAGGTGATTGAGATTACTCTTTACAGGTGGGCAGTGGGTGTGGGAGTCATCGCTGAGGGTCGATGGTCAGAGTGAGCATGACTAAGCTTGGGCTGGTGAGTTAGCTCCTTATATGTATGAGCCTTTGTGCGATCAGAGTTGCCTCTTAAAGTGGTAAGCTAAAGGCGTTGCTTTGCTCGCTGCTCGGTTATCCGCTCTCCGGCTTCGGTTAAGCAACTAATTCCTCTCGAGCTGCACTAGTGTTCCGAACTCAAAGAAAGAACCTTTTGCGTGGGTCAGCCTTTATCTAATTCCGTTCCGTCAGGCTTCGCCTTCTTCGATTTAGAGATCCCTTCTAGCTGTCCTATTCCTAGCTGGCTTCGTCTTTCTAGCTTTTCACATCTCTTTTTATCGGCTTAGGTAAGGAACTGCCGTAGCTTGCTGCCCTCCCTGTTAGTGTCTAGCCGGGTAGCTTCGCTTGGTATTTCCTATCCGGTTGTGTAGTCAAGAGTTGCCCGAAAGCCTGCTCTGATGGTTGAAGGCCCCTTTAGAGATAGGGGGCAAACGTAACGGCCTAAAGGAGGAATGTTAGTAGCTCTGCTTCGCCCTCTTCTTATAGCTTAGTCTCTCTTTCTAGCGGTCTGATGCTGCGTAGGAGGGCTGTGAAAGCTCTCTCCTTGCTAGGCTATAGCGATTGACTTCTTGCTGCTTGCGGCTTCTTACTTACTTAAGCCCTTTTACATAGTGCATGTTAATGCAAACGTAGACTTAAGGGAAAGCCCCCTTTTATCAGCAAACGGGGCAACAGTGAAGCTTTACGTGATAGGGCTAGCGCGCCTCTATAGTACGGGGCGTTTTTCATCTTGTTTGTAGTAGCGTGGCATATTCGATGGAAAGCTGAAGTGAACAAACAGGGCAAAGGCTCGGCTAGCGCATCAGTAAGGGGGCTGTTAAGCTTCAGTTCATTCTACCCCGGTCTTTTTTTGATCCTTTCGCCATAAGACAAGATGGCAACTTGACTTAAAGCGGAAGAAGGGCACATTATGCGACACAAACTCGTTAAGTAAGAAGATGGGCCTCCGGTCGTACTCTTGAGAGTGACCTCGGGGATAGAGCAATTCTTGGACTGCTACAAATGTAACTTCTTTGTAGTGAAAGAAAGAATTTCTTGTTTCAGTTAGAATAGAAAGTCTCAAGACAAAGCAAATTCCTTCAAGCAAGTAGGTGGTCAGTCCAAGTAGTCAGTCAAGTAGGCTTAGTGCCTAGTCTGCCGACATTACTCTCCGTTGAAAACATCCCCTAAGGGGGGAGTGAAGGGATTCTCGGAACGACTAGCAAAGAGGATCTTTTGAGATCTTTCTTCGTCTTAGTACCTGCCTTACCCAATTCCTTACTCGGCTGGGGCAAGTAAAAACCTAAGTAGGACCCCCGTATCCAATCCCGCTTTCTCAAGCGAGTAAACAACATCCCTCTACGACTTTCCTCATTCCTGTGGTTGTTCTATTCTGTTCTGAGAGAGAAAGGATCTTACGTCGATCAGGTTGCCGGCCCGCAGACCCCATTTCGGAGCCATAGTAGCGGGCTCATTGGTCCCACGCCTTCTCGATGCCAATCTCGCACTTGACACGCAATACACACCTTCTTCAGTCAGAAAGAAGATCTTAGCCTACCGGTGACCGCCTCTATGAGATGAGGACCTTTGGGCGGAGCTTTCTTGATCCACTATCTTACTTGAATGAAGAAAGAAAGATCTTTATATACACAATTTGATGTACGAAGGCTTTGAATCCCAACCACTCCTAGATGCAAAGATAAAGAATTGCATTTTATTACACGAGATGATTCAAATCGGAAGTAGTGCTTTCTACGGTACGATCCGAAAGTAGGCAAAGAGCTTTCTTCTCTTAAGATATTCTATCTCGAGTTACCGCGTAGTGGGCATCAACAGTTCAAGTCATGAAGGAAGGTGCATAAGGCGTTGGTGTGGAAGTACGAAGGCCCATTCAAGATCACTAAGAGGGTTGGCAAGACCCACTAACAAGCCACTAGCAACAACCAACTGTGTGTCATCACGTGCGTGCCGCGTGGAGGCGGGGACAGGAGCACCGGTAGAGACATTACCTTGAACCGAGCGAGGATAGCTATTCAAAGCATGACGGAAGAAAGGACTGAGCTGATTCAATAGCAAGAGATTCATCAATAGCTACTGGCATCCTTTCCTTCGTACTACCATCCGTCTTCTTTCTACTTTCTAGTAGATAAATGAGAGTAAAGGCGAGTAATGGAGGTTCCACTTAGACCAAGATCGAATTAGGAAACCTGCTCTTATGGTTAAGGCACCATAGGCCTCGGCGCTTGATCGGACTTGCTATGAGACTCCTACTTTTTCTTTTTGATTGGAAGAGAGAAAGAAGAGGCTTGACATAGTTAAGCTAACTGAGCTCTTTTTCTACCGTAACGAGAAGAATGAATTCGGACCCGTAGAGAATTCTACTTATCCTCCATCTTACTCTTCTGAAGAAGGATTCCCACGAGACCTCCTACCGAAGAGAGGGGGTTCGCTCTCTTGAGAATGCATGACTTGGGATGCTCACCGGTCTTGGGAATTGGATTGACCTACGACTGATTGACTCAGGCCCGTTCTCGCTCACCTCTCCTTACCAGTCGAGCTATACTAGCCTCGTACCTTCTCTCGAGTTGAGAAAACAGAACTCTTAACTCGAAGTCTAACAACTGGCTTCGTGTACAAAGCCAGTTCTGTGCCAGTCTGCACGCGCTAAAGGCAGTTTGAACAGCCATTCAGCTCGTCTCTCTCCTAAAGCATAGCATTCTGAGTTAAGTTGCTGAGCCAAGTGACTTATCCCAGAGCTTCCGTCAAGTGGGCTTGCCCCGCCCGAAAGTGGGTTACATGGTTATGAGGGAAACCGAACTCAGAAAGCAGGGTGGACTCCCGGAATGAAAGAGAGACGCCAACTGGCAATAGTGCAGAAAAGAGCTTGACCAAATGATACGAATGTAGAAAGATCAAGATGTGAGAATCTTGTAGATAGATTGGCTTATTCCGTGTAGCAGTACTTTCTTTAAGGGGTTGAGCCTCAGTATAGATGAGACCCTACTTAGCCCGTAAACTCCCGATTTATACATGAAAATAGGCCGGACCGAGTGAGTGCTTGATCTGTCTACTGCCCTCCGCTTCAAAACTAGAGGTCGCCCTAGCTGGAAAACGGTATGCACGAACAATCCCTAAAGTCGCATTGGTTGACAACCAGGACGGCCTTTACCTTTTTCTAAATCCCCTAGCGCAATCGAGCAATCCTCCTGTGGCACCAACTGGTAAACGAAGGAGAGAATCATCCTCTGAAGCAATTGCTGAATCGAATGTCTCAGGTGCGGGTCAATTACCCCTATTTCAGTAGTTGTAGGAGCATCTTGCGAGAAGAGAATGTTATGATAGAATCAAGAAAGAAGACTCGAGCTCAATTACATCGACCCTCTGGTTGCACCTTCTATGGCATCTATGCCGGTTTCGTAGGACCCCCTCTTTTGGGTATGCCCCAGATACGAGACTGGTGCTATCAGTTCCCTTTCCTTAGGCCAATCCCTTCTTGAAGAAGCCCTACAAGCGGCCAAAGATGGAGGATTCTAAACCTTGCGTGGATATATTAGCCAGCCACTAAATCTAGCTCACTTGGGCATTTGTCCTTCAAGGAAAAAATGCCTGCCTCTCCGGTCTTTGATGCAAGGAAGTCTGACTGTTGTTTACCAGAGCGGGTTCTTATGACGCGAACCAATCGGTAACGCTTGTTGGGACAGAGGGGATGAAAGATGATCTACTCCCCTATATCATGCTTCGGGGCTTAGTAACTATCGTAGACTTGAACTCTTGGGAAATTACCATGAATGAATGCGCTCTCCTCTCTCTTCGTAACAACGACTAACTTCTTTATTTTGGGCTAGATCGTCCCATGTCTGTCCTCTCTCGATTGCGTGCCTTTCATCGCCGAAGGTTCTTTGCCCCCGCGGCAAGCTAAGCTTAGTTCATCAGTTCAGGGGAGTGGAAAGCTCGGCTTAGTGATGCACCGATTTCCTTTTTTCGGTGTTAAGTCATGCTCCCTACGCCCAATCGCTTCGAAACTACCAAAACTCCCTTACTTCCACTTCCCTACGGTATTTTATTTTAAATGTAACTTCTATTCTACTAAGGCGAACGTTCACCGCTTTTTTCTAAGCTGCAGATCCAATAACATATGGTTGGATCTACCTACACCTAGCCACCTCTACGCGGGTTATGTCTTTCCTCAAGTCTAAGAGGTTCACAGGCAAGCCAGCCAAAAGCCAGTTCTTCTCCCCCTTCTTGAGCCATTTTGAGTGCTAATAAGGTAAGCCGCCCATACAGTTTCAGTTGGAGTGGAAGTTGCCAGCTATTCAGTGCCAGTAGGATAAGGAGTAGAAGCCTATGCTTAAAGATTAAAGAGTAGTTGCCCAGCCAGGCAGTTTTCTTGCCCAAAGTAAGAACTCTTTCGCAATAGAGTAGCTTCGATGGCGGACTAGGAAAGGAATAAAGCCAGTAATGTCAAGGGTAAAGTGCCTTGAAGTTCTACCAATCCGCTTACTAAGGAGCGTAACGAGCCAAACCAAAGGGTGCCTTTGATTCTTTCTTTTTTCATTCCTTATGGCTTCCTTTTTAAGGGACGCCAATGAGTTTCTTTTTAAGGGATACGCTGAGAGTTCATGGTTAGTAACAAAGTACCTTTCTTGGTGTAAGGATGGGGGAGAAGATATCTTTGGCAGCAGTACATGTAGTAGCATCCGGGCTTGTATAGCGTTGGTCTAATTCCTACTTCAATGAGGGGTCTTATTCACAGTATGCGCATTCCCCGTATTCTATGTCCTCCAACGGAACCATATTAGCCAGGGGAGTAGGGGAGTCTTAGTCAAATTCCCCGGGAGAGTCTTATTAGCTCCTATTGATTAGAGGTTCTAGGCCGACGGTTCTATTGACAGCGTAGGATTTGACGATCGTAGTATGATTGATTCCCTCTCAGTTACACGGGGGAGTAGGATTTCCTATCCTAATCTTTCACCAGTTTACCATTAGGTTAGGTCCTAGTTCCGTCTAGCGCTAGTAGGATTCCTTCTGTTCTGTGTTTAAGGAAAAAGCTATATGTTCCAGCAGGATAGGAGCTTATAGGGCCTTAGGAAAAGTCAAAAGATCATAGTGCCCTACCTATATCACAGCAACGATGAGTACAAGACGATGGGCATTGATCCAGCAAGTCGGTTGGCGTATCAAACTCCGGGAATATCAGAAAATCTCTCTTTGCTTTGTGATTCAATCGATTCCTGACAGGATTGGCAATGGAGAATTCGGACCGGCTAGGAGACGCTGAAGCCTCTGCTTTATTTTCTCTTACCGTTGCCATAGAGGGATTGAAGAACCCATCTACCCTTAGATAGAGACAGAGACCCCAAAAACCCTGGACAATCCGGAACAGAGGCATCCCGGTCCACCAACCAATGAGGATGAGGATAGACAGCACATCTAGGGAGTTTTCTAACCAACCATGCTCTCTTCTTCGGAATCGGTAGTCTTGCAAGTCTTGATGCCGTGGTTATGTTATAGAAGTTATATCATCGAGTTTACTGTTGTCCATTGGTTTACGGATTCCCTTGGTCTTTGAATGGCCCTAATCCCATATTAGTAGTTGGGTTGTCTGTTCTCTATTAGACCAACAACCTATTCCCCACCTCATACAGCACATTCCCCACTTCCCTCATAAATCACGGTGATTCCGCCTACCTTTTCACTACTCAGATTGGCCCTCCACTCCTCTTTCTCTTGTTTTCGGTTATCATCAGTCATCTATTGTATCACTGGGGTTCGGTAGTATAGTGGGTGTAGCTCGCTTCACTCCTCGTCTGATAGGGAGGAAAGGTAACATGGTCTAATTGGATCTCGTCTACTTGAGTATGATCGATGAAATGATGTATAGTAAAGTGTTGCTGCTCGGGACGGAATTGATTGATGTTAGGCGAGGGTCAATGTAATTGAGTATAAGAGAAGATAAAAGAAATGACCGGATAGACTGAACACCTGCTCTCAAAGGAAGCACAAAAATCTCACCTGATACCCACTCCCACTGGTGGTTGAACCATAAAGACTTAAACATTCAACTTTCCATGTAAAAAGGCATTTTTTACATCCAGTAACTCTTAGAGTTATTTTCCAAAGAAAGACTTACTTATTTAGGGGTTGACTGCCTTACCTTCTATTCTTTTAGTAAAGGTAGTAAAGGGCGTTAGCGCTTTCCTAAAAGAATATCAAGTAAAGGGGGGCCCACTTTTTCTTTTGTAAAGAAAGAGGGCTACTTCACCACCCGCTACTAATAATCGAAAGGGTTCACAGCGAGTTCAGTCTATAATGACGGAACGTTTACGCCGGAGGGGTTTGTCTCCATGGAACGAGTATTCACTACCGCTTACAGCGCCTTCATTCACTCGTCTTGCTACTTCGGAACTGTTTAGCGGACACGTGGAGTCGAACGTCTCTCTACAATGTACCGTAGGTAGACTTATTATTACTGATTATTGTAGGTGCTTTAGTGGTTTAGAGACAGTTCTCTTGCTACCAATTTATTTCTTTGTAGTCTAATAGATCTACATGTTCTAGCGGATCTAAAGTAGGTTTGTGTTCCGCAACAGAAAGAGGTTTTGTTCTGCCGAGAATATTTCCAAGGGGGAAGCCTCGAAAGGCATACGAGTGCACCTCTCGTAGACGAGTACCGACTCAGTCCGCTCCTACTGCGCGGGAGTATCAGCAGGTCGTAGTGAGCATCCCGGGACGGACCCTAGGGCACTCTTCGCCTTGCTCGCGGGGTTAGACTGATAGAGGGATTAGCTGGCTCCTACTCCTACAGGGTTCTAAGGTTTATCCACTTCCTTACTTCCTCAAAAAAAGGGGAGACAGGTTTTAGAACCAGCAAACCCTAGAAGTCAAAATAAGGTTAGGTTCTAAAGCAGCTATCCCGAAGTAAGAGTCTGAGTCAGCCTCGTTCTGGTGCAAGGTTCTCTTTTAAGTAATTACTGAGGATAGCACTCTATTTAAGTAAGCTCATCGCTCTATCAAGGAAGTTAGGAGCTAGTCTGCCAAGCTTAAGAAAAAGTTCAAAGTAAGCAAGGTTGTCAGCGAGTAAGGAAAAGAAAAGGTAGGCTTAGAACCAGTATACCCTATCTTGTATCCAGTAGTTAGTCTGCCTATGAAAAGAATGCTTTGGAATTGTATAAGAGCAGGCTGTGATGCGAGGACTCTCAGGGACCTACTTAAGTCTGCGATCACTCTAAAAGCGGATAGGACCAAACCTTTTATTCCCCTAGCAGCGGTTATGTCTCAAACCACCGGCAACAGGTTGAGCTCCTACGATCACACCTTCTCTTGCAAACATAGCACTGGATGGAAGGTATGCTTCACCGACCTCGTTTAACACCTCCTCCGAAGCTTTCATCTGAGTAGTCACTACGCCCTACCCTATCGCTGAGTCTTTGGAAGCGGTTTCACTCCTTTATAGGTCGGAACTCTGGAACCTAAAGACTTTCTCAATCAGACAGGATAGATGGATTGAGTGCGCGTTGCCTTGATTTGAGGTGAACTCCTTTTCCTCTTCTTCCGGACCGGACCCTTCCATGTGAGAAGCTGGAAGTCGAGTTATTGATGAATGAGAATCTAATGTCTTGTTAAACCTTTAGGAGCGATCTGTTCATCCAACTCGAAATCTCGTAAGAGAAGCACTTTTACGCCCAAAAACTCCCATGTCTTTCCGGACCAACCGCCGGCGATTTCCGAAAAGTCTTTCCCGGGGGAGCAGAGCAGTCAAAGAACGAAAAAAGATAAATTAGAATTTTTGAGTTACTAAGGGAGTGTTTTAAACGTTCAAAGGCAAAGGAAGAGAAAGAGAAAAAGTCTCCTTATGCCAATGAAAGAGTAGCTAACGTGTCAAAAGATGAAATGATGGAACGCATTGCAAACGTAGTCAAGGCCGAAAAAGAAAAAAAACAAGAAAAAGGCCGCGACGTGGGCTAAAATAAAAAGAAAAGTAGGGTGGGTGGGATCACGATCGACTAAAAGGACAAGTCGCCCAGAGATATTGGTTCAAATCCAATTCGTGATAAGAAGCCAATCCAGAGTCCGTATCCCTCAACACAACCCTCTATAGGGATGCTGTGCGGCTATAAAGAATGGATCTTTCTCCTCTAAAAGGCTATTAAAAGGCTATGGCTATCTCCAAGAAGTAAGAGGGGATTGGAGAAAGGAAAATACAAACTGCCTTGGCTGGCAGCTAATTGGAAAGGACTGTCATCGAAGTTAGCTCGGCTGGAGATAAGCGGATATATCCGGGTCCAAACATCACATACTTTAACTAAGTTCTTGTTCTGATTGCGTGCGCCTAGAGCTGATAATCCTTGTTCCCCCGTGAAAAAAGAGAGAGCAAGGGATAGAACTCGATGTGAAAGAACTGGATCTCTTATCCTTAACCCGCTTTCTTGCCTAAGATGTCGCCTAAAAGACTTTGATTTCTGGCCGGATAGTCAATCAATATGAATCGCAGGAATGATAAAAGAAAACAAAGGGGGAGAAATTTATATATTAGCTTCTACCTATCCTTATACCCCCCAAGAAAGGGAAAGAGAAAAGGCCGGAAAGTGGGTAAGAAGAGAATCTCTCACCTTACACTCTGACTATTACTAATGGATTCTTAGGGGTACCTAGTACTTATTCTATTAGTCTTCTAAATAAGAATTACCGTATGTCCTGTCAATTCAATAGTGTCTGGCTTCCCGGCTGTTCTATTTAGACGTCTGTTCCTCAGTCTGACTTTCTCATGCCTTTCTTTTATCCTTTCTACTTCTGTTACAGTAGCTATAGTAGTAATGGCAATTACAAGGTCTCCTTCTCATTGAGTAGCCGGAATTGAAGTAGCGAAATCGGCCTCCGCATAGAACGTTTACCGCTTGCCTTACTAAGAATCGGGAATCTGAACAGGCTACTATGAGACTCATTTCCCATTGTCACGAGCAAGTTACTGCGTACCTGAAGTGTTGGTCTCCTTTCTTTGCAGCTGCTCAAGCCTGGGATTCTCACAGGAATCTCACTGCCTGCTCCCGACTCGCTACTAAGGTTCTTAAAGAGAAGGCCGCTCAATCAGCAATAGAGGACGACTCCAGATCTATGAATAGCCAACTAAGAGCAGGGCTTGATTACAGGAACTCAAAAGCAAGCGGCTCCTACCTGACTTATCGAGAAGGAGTACTGGGACTGAGTAGACTTCTTTTAGTTCTCTTTTCCCTAGTTGCCTTTCCCGGTTGCAAGGTTTCGAGCTCACTACAGGATTTGCTTCCTAGCGAGTCATACTCATTAGTACTAGGGAACTCCGAAGTCAAGATTTGCTTTCGCTCCTGTTACCATCCGTCCTGTCCACTCACAACTGATCTCAAAAGCCACTATTTTAGATCTCGGAAAGTAATTCCTAATCTCTCTGTCTGATTCCATTTTTCGCTTTAGTTCAATTCTAAATAACAAGTCAGCAGCTTTAGGTCCTACTCTCATCTGGTAGAGCCTACAAGTGAATTACAAGCCTAACCAGGCTTCTTCTTCTTCCTCTTCATTTTATTATCTCTGAGTTTGTAAGTGTAAGTAGGTGGCTGGGGTTCATCTGCAGAGTTCGATTTACCAACTGAATCTGTATCCTTATCTGAATATGAATCAGTATCTGTATCTTCATCTGGCTTATTTATAGTTTCCACTGATGATATCTTTTCTAGTAGTGAATGCAAACTAGCTATCTCTTGATCTTTCTTCATCTTAATGATGTATTCACACTTCAATTTACCTAATGATGATATTTATTCTTCAGGAAGAGGACTGCCAAGAATGACCGAGTCTGTGTCAGTGTAGTAACTGTCAGATCTTGAGATGTAAGGATACATATGAATCCTAGCACAAGCTGTGACCGCAGCAGATAATTGAACTGCGGATATCTTAGGAGGGTTCCAGTCAGAGTCAGATACATCAGCTGTATTGCTATGGTAAGTGATTCTAAAGCAATCATTGCTAAGTGGTTCACCATCGATGAATTCTCTTTTCTTCAATTTCATAAGAGAATCAAGTAGCGTCTGATCGTTGCACTTGTGTTATCTTAGATAATAGGATCTGGAATTCAAGCTCTGATAGTCGATCGAGGAATCTGCGCCCAGTAGAGCTGAGCCACAGAGTAGACCGAAATGGTCTCGCGAAGCCGGTCCCCGTGTGATGAAGATCCTTGATGAGCTTGATTTCCAGAATTTTATTGTTGCTTAACACGATAAGGCACTTAACAATATATATTTGATAGAAGTCCGAATCATGAATGTGTATTGAATAGAGGGAGGAGCGTAACGTCTACTAGTTGGCTGTAGTTCCTGTAATCCAATATTGCTTCTATCGAAGAGCTGAGGAGATAGATCAAAGAGTAGCGAGGACTCTTTTGACAGACATCCTTAGCAGCGTATTCCTTCAGTCCAATGAGGATAAAGAGTGAGAAGTCTTAGCCTCCATCTTTGAACCTGGTGTCTCAACATCTGCAACCAATTATCCTAAAGGAGTCAATGGGATGCCCTTCTTTGAGGCTATTGTTTTCCTCACCCCCTTCTTTCTTCCTCAAGCTAGGGGAGAAGCCCATCTGAGAGTGCCTCAACCAAGGCAACTTTCCGCTGCTGCTGTTAGTGCTTTTAATAGTGTGATTTGTTCTCTGAGTGATTGCCCTTAGGTACTTCCGCCTGGAAGCTCTCTCAGGCTTCTTGCTTTCCCTATTGATGTTCACCTACAATTCTTTCAGAACCTTCTTTCGGAGCCCAACTACGGTTACTACGATGGAAGTTCAATCCCTCGGTGAGTTAGTTCGTAAAGACTCATAAATCCATCAAGCGAAGCGAAGGCGCAGATGGAAGACCGTGTACGTGTAGCTAGACAATTACTGGTAATAGAATCTCTTTCCTGCTATTAGGATGTAGCTTCATTTCCTTCCTGTGCGCATTTGTGCATAAGGACTAACGAACAAGCAATGGATTGAGTAAAGCCGTTGTGCGTTAGACTAATTAATGGCAGCCCTTTGATTGCAGCAGTAGTTTTCTTGCTGGATTCGCATCTCCAGACGTGAATATGCCCGTGTTCCTTCCCCTTCTTCTTGATCAAGGAATTTCATAAGGCTAGCCCTCCCATTTAGGCATGTTAATTAAGTTGAGTACCTCCTTCAGTCTTGCATCAAGTTTAGCTCTTGATGTATTATGCGATCAATGGCTTAGGGGCGGAAAACGAGAATGGCTCTGACTAAGCATCTGGTGAGGGATCAGCTGTGAAGCTAGAAAAGCCAGATTAGGCTGGTGACAAGACAAGTTCAAAAAGTACTTTTTGTGACCAAACCGAGAAATGAGTTGATGAACCCTCATGGGTGGTCTTTTACCAGAGATAGGAAATTTGCCATTCTTCTCTTATAAGTACTAATATGTGTATAGGTCATCCATTGGTATTATTGACTGAACCATCGCTGCAGAGGTTTACACGAGACTGGCGGCTGTCGGGGCCGATCGCCCGTTAGCTGCACATGTCTTTATCGTCTCTTCCCCGTATTCTACCAAGCCTTCTATCTATCCATGTATGTGTACGGGTGCATTAGCTACCATTCTTAGCTACATTCGCTCCTCTCCTGTAAGTCGAGTCTGCTTCGCCCCTCTCATTGGTCCACACCTATGGAGGGTTGGCGCTCGCCTTTATTCAGATTCAATTGGCCCATCTCGTTGAAGTGCAACAAGTCCGCAAGCGAGTACCTCAGCCTGGCTCGATCCATCATTGGTTAAGGCTGAACATTGGCTTGACGCCGGTGGTTCCCATGGGGGGAGATCTTAGAACAGGTTCTGTTGTCTTTCTTCCCCAATTGGGATAAATTATTGAATCCGGGTTGAAGCCCTTTCCCGTTTAAGAAAGAGGCACCGAGACTATACTATTGACGAAAGATGGGCTAAGTCAGGAGGCGAGATAAATGAATTCCATCCAGCTCCGCTTTTGAAGAAGCAGAATGCCGCTCCCCTATCCAAGGTCACTACCTAGGAAGATCCTTTCCCGCCCTTCTTGAATAGAAAGAGTCCCTTATAGTGGAAGTGCAGCATCATCCGCAAACTAGTACCTCAGCTGCTACTTGCCTCGATCCGCTAGTTATCTGGTTATGGCTTCCCAACTCTACTTCTCTTTATCCAGGCACACGTCGTCTCGCTCCTTCCCTGCCTAGCAAGAGCAAGTCAGAGTCAAGGTCAAGCAAGAGCTATACCTCTTCTATCCTACTCCTACACTGCACATTTCCTCTGACCGGTAAAGTCGAGCTAGTTCACTCAAGCAAGGTAGCAATAGTTCGGCTTAAACGAGTACTAGCAAACCACTGCTCAAGCCTATGAATAAGGGTGACATGCTGATCTATGCTATCGATCTCTTCTCTTTTTGGCTGAAATAAACACAATCACCAACTACACGAAAGTGGACGCTTGTGATTGGTCATCTGAGGTTCTAAACGCGCTTTCTCTATTCTTGGATGTGAGACGAGAGGGTCCGCGGGACATTCTTTTCTTCACTGGGGAAATATCCATAGGAATAAGAATAGGAAGTTGCTAGACTGTTGAGGAATGAAGTTCGAGTACTTAGACAGCAAAGACTAGATATCATCCGTAAGGTTATTCGCTTACCTCTATACATTCCTTTCAAGTAGCTTCCATAGCACATAGACACCGATAGGGAAGAAGAGCTCTGTAGCTACTTTAGGTCAAGCTCTTTAGAAGGCCAGTGCGCCGCTACTGCCTTTATGTTATGATATGAAGACTTTCTCTTCTTTTTAGCACTTTGCTAAGCGAGTGGAATTCCCCTCTGGTTTTGTCGGGGGTGTTGTGGATTGAATCAACCAACTCAACTATAGTTGGATATACCAATCAACAGGGATAGGTCAACTGAAGATTTCTATCTCCATCCGATGTTATAAGGATTGGACCATTTTTCTCTATACATTTCGAACGAGAATCCAGCCTCTAAGTGATTGATCTCCTTCCGCCTTTGCCTATCGGCCTAGGATTCGGATTGAGGCGGGCAAGCCCTCGCGTCGTTCGCTGCATGTCTTCGGCCAGGCACTCTTTCCATTGCTTCTATCTCGGGCAGCTCTAACTCTTTGGACTACTTCTTTGGCGGGCGCTGGCCAGTCAGTTCTGGGCGGGCAGGCACATCACTGACCCCTTAGCTGCTTCCCCTAAGTAGTGGTCAAGAAAAGACTTTGTTGGGTACCCATTTTATTAGGTGTAAAGGGTAAACTACTTTGATAGCGGCGTAGAAGTCCTACTTATCTGCTGTTCGCTTCGGGTCTTGCTCTAACTACCGCTTTTGTAGGGGCTTAGCGTTCACCTCTGTGGTCTTAGACTACAAGGTGGTTAGCTACTATAGGTAAGGGAGCTGTATCGGAGATGGATGGGACTCTTTCTCCGACCCTGAAGGTGCGCCTACTATATATAGCTCGAGGGAACTTCTCGCATTCGATTAGAGCTCAGAAGAAGATTAGTTCCTTTCCCGGGTGTTATTCTCCCTGAGAAGTCCGAATGTTGATCTCTTATAACCTTTTCTATACCTTTATGGGACTGTCAGTCTAAGAAAGGTTCTGAAATAGCTCGACTGATAAGGAGAGGAACTACGTAGCTTGACCGATAGGGAAACTCTAACTCACCTGAACTTCGTCCATCCTTGTGAAGATGGCTAATCAAGACAAAAATGGCGATTGAGAAAGCGACAGGACCAATGAGCTCTACCGAATGGGTCGTAGAGCCGCTCGATCGCCCTAAGATCGCATTAGCTGTCAAGATCAAGCTTGAAAAGAAGCCTCAAGCCGATAAGAGCTCTTCATCATGTTCGAAACAAGAACTTACAGTGTCGGCACACTTTTGACTTGAACCCTTCTCTAGTTCCAATGAAAGATACCTAACGGAACACTGTCTATATATCAATTTCACACTCAATCGCTTGCTTTACTAATGTGCAAGAAGGCTCCCTTATGAGTGCAATCCTTGTTCCTTGTGCGGACATGATAATATAGTAAAGAACAGAACGGATGAATACCCGTTGTTAGCGTTCTATTCTTCGCTGCTCCTGGTCTTGGAAGTGTTACCGGTCTGTAATAACCAATTCCTTTCCTGGCTTCACTCTATGCCTTCCTGGTGGGTGACTGCTTTCTTTTGTTTGCCTATCCACTGTTTGTTAGTGAAGGGCATACCCCCAGTGTCTCCGGTGCTATTGACTGGGATATCATAGGAAAGAATGAAGCGAGGGACGAAAGCATCTTAGTGAAAGGATAGGATAGCCAAAGCATTCATATTCTATGCTTACCATTCACTTCTTTCTACGCTAAAAGATCACAGGCTGAGTCAGATTCCTACTGACCCAACCTAAAGTATACTTCACAGAGCAAGCTAGGCAGAAATCACAGTCGTAAATAGACAAGACTGTCCTACCTTCTAGTCAGACGGAAGATAAAGTAAATCCCTACCCTAATACACAGCTTCAAGCCGGGCGTAGGTTCGCTGGAAAGTGAGTCTTCATCGAGTTCTTTTATTAGCATCCCGCCTTTCCTGGAACTTATTCACTCGGAGTGGAATCGAACCATTTAAGTCCTTTGCTCTAACCAGCTCCCGGTTCAACTCTTTGTTGAGGCCACTTCCCTTGATCGAATGGAACTGAAGAGCGACCCACTTTCATACAGCACAGAAGTCTGACTTCCACCTCAAATGCAGCTTCTTATTGAAACATGACTTATCATAGTTTTCGAAAGAAGATCGAGAAAAGAAGCCAAGACCCTTCTACCGTACCGAATTACGCTTTCAGTATAGTCATAACAAGTCCGAAGGGGAATAAGAGAATCAATGTATACTTCCCGCCGGTGTACGGATGAATAGGTAGGAGCTTCTTTATATTTATATACGTCAGATATCAAATTGGAAGAGCTGCTTTGACGGACTGTATGAAAAAACCAAGTTCAGATGAATAGAATCATCTCAGTGACTCAAGGGCGGAGAAGTAGGAGGGACGGTAGCCCTCCGATAGCACTGGTTACGGCTGAGCGGGGGATATAGCATCGGTGTGAAATGAGATCAAATAAGTCAACGGTTTTATTCTTATCTAAATAAAATATGACGGAGGTATAAACAGCAGCCATTAGGTCTCCTCTTCTTTCAACCTACCTATATGAAAGAAAACCAGTGTATCTATTATTTTATTGATTCAAGCTACAGCTACAACATTGACAGATGAAGGAGCGGCGCATAATCATATGGGCAAAGTTTATAAAGGGGGGAAATAACATCACACCAGAGAGGATCACAGATCTCTTTTTTAAGAGTTTAGTGCGCGCGTACCTGATCTAACCTCCCCTGTAAAGACGTTTCCGTAAAGGGAAAAGTAAGAGACCGAAGCACATACTATTAAGAATATTACGAAGAGAAAAAAGCAAGCGCATGAACCCAGGATTTTTAAAAGCAATACCGGTAGCTAAGGGCTTTTAAGTTGTTGCTTAACACATCCTATTCGAACAATAAAGATAGATAAAGGGGCTTTTAAGTAAGGATTACAGGGGGTTTATCAGAGAAATTCCGATATACTATTAAGGATAAAATCCCTGTAAGGAAGATTGCCGGATTGATTTCTAATTGAGTAAGGAAAGCCAGGGGATTTCTATCAAGGGAGGGATGCTCGTCCGAATAAAGTGAAGATATCCAGGGAGATTCATAGGGGAATTGGCCTCTAATTAGGACTCTACAACTCCTATGGAAAGGTATTCCAAGGAAGCATCAATCAATATGCGGGAACCAAGAATAAAGCCTTCATGCATCCTGGGCCATCTCACTAACAGGATAAACCGGATAGACAAGTCCTTATTTGAGAGATTCAGTCCCAGGTTTTCTGAGAGCAGCGGAGCAAGAAGAAGATACGGCTACTTCCAGTAATATAGTCTGCAAAAAAGCAGCTAAAAGCGACGTCCCAGTCTTGAGACCTGATAAATCCCATGAATTCTAAATCCTTATGCTTATCAGTCTTCGTTACTCGGATTACAGTCGAGCTATTTTTTAGCTTTTTTGTCAAATTCCCTACTTGAGAGACAGTCTTGTGCTCTCTAGTTAGCAGCACGTACCTGAGCCCTTAGGTTAGCCGCTGTAAAGGTATATATTATATAGCGGGAAAAGCAGAATGCATTTATTAGAGTGAAGGAGAATAAATCTAATAAAGGACTGAGTAGGCATTGGATAACTCTCTATACGAAGCTGGAGTTCTACGCTCAAAGACAAGACAGACGAATCCTACATAAGTCTGTCCCTTGTCCACTCTTTTCCGACAAACTGCAATTAGGCAATCCTTTGTGGCGGATTCCAAGTAAGTTCAAATATTCCGTCCCTGTACACAAATGAGATCTATCGATTCTCGAGTCTAATTTCTGAGTTTAAAAAGTAAACCTTTCTTGGAAGAAAAAAAGTTGATTCCAATAAGTAGAAGTAAAGTATATTTTCAATTCAGGTAAGGAATGGGAAATATGAAAATAAGAGCTTCTGTTCGTCAAATTCCGTAGAATTCTAGTAATTTGTTCCAACCCGAGACATAAACAACGACAAGGATAATCAGACTTGCCAAATGAACCAATGTACAAATAAAGAATCGTGAAATGGATATATCCATATATCGCTGACTCATATTTACGAGATGCTAAAATATGGCAAAAGCTATACCGAGCGTAGGAATGGACGTATTGGTTCACGTAAGAGTGCACGTATAATACCAAAGGTCATGTTCAAGCTAGTTTCAATAATACCATTGTCACTGTTGGGTCGGTTCCGTTGCTTGTTGCAGGGCTCTGATCTGACAAAGAAAAAAGGCTTTAGGGGGTACTTTCACTCTTCAATCGGTACGTCTTTCTCACCTCAATAAGTATGGATGTATTTCAGGAAGTGGAGTACTGAGCAGCTTGAGACACTTCAGTAGCATAACGAACATCAGCAATTTCACTTGCAGCCCCTTTCCAGCTCACTCTGTCAGTCCACTAACACCGGTAAGTCAGTACAGCTTTTTTTGAATTGAGTTTATTGAAGAAAGTGACAAAAAAACTTGGCGGATTCACATTCGTAGGAAAGGTCTGTTCTTTTGTCTCTTTTGGTACATCTCCTTTTCCGTCTAATCCCTATCCCGTTTTACCGGGCATTGGCATTGAAGTAGGCAAGGCCAATTGATACGGGGCCTGGACCAACATTGAAAGAAAGTGCAACTTCTGGAACTGCTGATAGACCTTTTCCCTTCAAGAAGAAATCTTCATTCACTGCAACTAAAACCTCGGGAAAAGTTATCTAGTTAGACCTTCCCGATAAAGATGACAAAGACATGGAAAGAAATCTAGCAATTCCCTTGTGCTTTCAATATAACACTTTACCTACCCTTCTCGCCTCTCTCGCCTTCTACCAAGAAGGAAACTATTCACTACTAATATGGAACTGAGACGAATCTACTATCAGGTGAACAATAACGGCTTTCTCCTACTATTGGGATAAATCCTACACACCTTAGACAGGGTAGGAATAGTCATCTTCAAACTGAAAGCTCTCAAATTGTATATATCCTTATACACTGCCTTATGAAAGTCCCTCCTCACTGCCAGGATAATTGACTTACCTCCAGACTGACTTTTAGTACTTTATCCCTTGGGGGAAACTATAATATCTAGAAAGAGGTAAGCGATTTCATCAAAATTAGAATCGCTTTCAGGCGCGGAAGAGTTTGCTTAAGCCCGAATCCATCCTTACGGAAGAAGGGTGGGATATCGGCTGCGAGAGAGAGTCCTTCTTGTCCTCCCGACGCTGCTGACCCCTACCGGGACCTTTGACCTTTATTCGCTACAAGACTAATCAAAAATGTCTAGTTCCCTTCGTTTCTGTTAATCATTCATGACCCAGATAAAATACTTGACTAAGCCGTTGGGTAATTGTTTCAACAGAGGCAAGGAGTACCAACCCACTAGCGATCCTACTTCAACGAAATACGTAATAAAAGTATCCCTTTCTTTGAAGAATAAAGATCTTCATCGTCTTAGATACCCGTGGAACTGGTTTCCGTTGTTCACCCGGTTTTTGATGCCTGCGGAAGAGACAACTAATGCCGCTTGTCAATTCTTGGTGTAATACTCACTCGTAAATGATTGGTGTCATAATTTTGAACTAATCAGTCTCATCCGTGTAAGAATTCGGAATTCCTCTTAGCGACTATGAACGAATGCTTTTTTTATGTTATTCAAAGAGTCTGAACTTCTGATTGGTTTTCTTCGGACTTCTATCAAATATATATTGTTAAGTGCCTTATCGTGTTAAGCAACAATAAAATGAGGAAAAACCTAAATCAAATTGAAATCAAGCTCCTCAAGGATCAAAACCCTCGGTAACCGGCGCTACGACCCCGCAAGGCACTACTGTAGCACTCATTGGCCCTAGATTTATGTCTCAACTATAAGAGCTTTCATTCTGTTTGTGTTATATACGATATTAGATGTTGCTGGTTCGGCGAAGTCGATTTCCAAAACAAGATTCGAAATTAGAAACGGATTCTTGAATTTAATTTCTGATATGGATGTAGTCTTATCCTTATATACGATATTTATAAAATTATATACTTTATTGAAATTGAAAAAAAAAACTTCCTTCTGAAGAGGTCTGAAATAACTCGACCGTAAAGGAAGAGGGATCTCAAACGCAGGGACATAAATGGAAAGGGACTTCTGGTAAGGGAATGCCACTCTTGGGAGAGTTCTTACATTGAGAGAAAACTGACTCCTATGATAGTGCTAGGTCCTTCTATTCCTAATCCCTCTCATGTCGATCCATTGTCTAAGGGTTAGAGGGTAGTAAGGGTCTAACCTTGTAAGGCAGGATAAAGAGGAAGCCCTATTCTGTACTATGTCTTAAGTGAGCAAGCCTATGAGAAAGCCGATTTTGGATAAAGTGAGTTTGAAAGAAGGAGGCACCGAAGGTGATAGGGCAAATTCCTGATCACTGGAACTATTCCTCTTTTCTAAAGGAGTTGATAGGGCTCGCGCTTCAAATCCCTCTCTTTATTGGTCGAGAAAATCCCTTTTTTGTGTCCCTTACCGATAGCTATAAAATAGATTACGAGGATCGGATCTAGAGTGCCTAAAGCTATTGATAGCGGATATCGGGACTCTTCTAAGTTTCATTTCTTTCGCGAGAGGGGGTGAGAACAGAGATTCCGCCGATCTACAGGATTCCTCTTCTCCAGCAACTGATCCTCCGGTACCGTAGAAAGAGGGGAGGGGTAATCAATCTAGTTTTGAGTTTGAGGTGGCACAATACCTTACCTTTAGGTAGAGGAAAGACGTAGCTGGCACAAGCACAATCAGTAGCCCTTGGCCTTGGAGGGCGGATCAAGCAAGAGCTTTTGCCTTGTGTGTGGTACTTACTCGACTACCCAGGGAGGAGGTAGAAGGACAGGAGGTGTATGTAGGCTTGACTTCGAAATAGTAAAGTAGACAAAAAGATGAAATAGCGGCAGGAAACTCATCCCCCGAAACCGGAACATAGGCTTCAAAATAAGCTGCAGGAGGATTACCCCGAAAGAGAAACTGAATCAGGAAAGGAGTGAAACAGCTTGACCATAAGGGAAAGGAAGTGGCTTACTTTCAAAGCAAAGTCAGGGAAGACGATCGGGCTACGAACTCGGGTACTCAACCGTTGGAAAGTGGAAAGTAGGTTGCCAGTTCAACCGAAGCCGGATAAATAACGAAGGATATTACTAAAAGGGGTATGGGTTAACCAAGTAGAAGATCGAATGGAATAAGCCAAAAAAAAAGGGGGATTACTAGAAAAAGGGATTCCACTCCAATAGTGGAAAGGATAGAACCAGACCAGATAGATCGACTTCGAGAATCAGCTCTTTGTAGCGGAAGAGCAACTGCAAGAGATTCCACTTCAACTGAATCAGAAGATGGAGGCTCAATAAAAAAATATGCTTTAGCGACATAAACCGGAGTTCTTGAGTTAAGGTTTTGAGTGAACCCTCGGAACTCAGTCCTCGTCGAAGTATATTCGAAAAGCGGAGAAAAGTAAGAAAACTTCAGTATTCAAGAAGTGACAGAAGTCCGTCTCTTATGTACCAGGAAACCGAGGAAGGAACTAGTCTTCAGTCTCGGAATTGAACTGTTCACTTCTTTTCTGAACTGCTACTTCAACTATCTACTTCTAGATTCTCGAGGAAACTGACGCATCTTTTGAAATTTGAAAGAAGGCAATCTTCTGATAATATGGGTTGAGGGGAGATGCTTGACTCATTAGGATACGGGCGAAGGAAGTTCATAGGTACTAAGCCGGAGAATAACGAGATGGCAAGAGCCAGATCTCCTTCTTATTTAGAGGCGGGAAGGTAGGTGCTCAGCTATTCGACTCAGAAGGGAGAGAGTAGCAGCTTTCTTTTCTTTTCGATCGGATCGATGAGTACAAGTGCACTAAGAGCTCGTGTCGAAATGAGTAGAGGTGGTAACTTTCTCTTTAGATACGGTACTTTTAACCCCTTCCACGGGTAAAGAAGAACGAAGACTGAAAGTAACTATCCCAATTTCAAGCAGAAAAGTAGCCCCGTTTTGTTGATCTCTGGTCTACGCTACTCTATTGGTCTTAGGAGAGCTACTAGCTCAAAAGCTATTGATGAGTAGCAGAAAGATGGATTTGTGAATTCAAAAAAGAACTTTGAAGCCCTGGATTGCTTCCTTGCATGGACGCTAACACCTCTCGGGTAGACTACGACCTCTTTCTTGAGTTTCTATGCTTTCCTATTCGTGAAAGGAAATCGCCGATTCCCTGACCGATTGGTATCCTAGCTCTTTTCCATCCAACCGGACAGAACGAAGACAAGGAACTGGCTTGCTTTATTCCCCTCCTCCTAGAATGCGCTTAGCTTAAGACTAGAAATGGCTGGCTGTAACAAGGTTTTTTACTTGAATTTGAATTGAAAGGATATATTGCAAATAGCTTCTCACACGGGGCAGTGAAAGAGGATACCTAGTTAGCCTCACCAGATAACCATGGACAGAAAGAGACCCCTTATCCCCTTCCTTAGACCAAACTTCCCAGGGAAATAATTATCAGAAAAGGCATAAGCACTCGAAGGGAAATCGGATACGAAAAGAAAACGAATCAAATCCATCCATTCGCATTTGAAATAGTGCTTCTTCCAATAGTACTTCCTAGCTGACTTGATACAGACTTGCGCGGAAAAAGCAACTTTATTCCTCACAGGCTTGCATTTTTCCTGCTTGATCACTGGATTTTACTTCAAAATAGGTTTTTGGTAAACTTCCTATTCAATTATAGTAGAGTTCATTAAGGAAAAATAAGATTTTAGTATTCTCCCAGACCCAGACGTTATTAGAGCACCTCTCCAGAAACCTATGATAGTAATCCTACACCCTCTCATGAAAATAAATCTATAGGGAATTTTTATGCAATTGAATCACTGGAACTAGCATTCAAACTAGTTCTATAACTGGATCAATGGCTAGTCAACCTGCTGGATTTCAAACTGGATATCTCCCTAACGCTTTTTCCTATAGCTCGATAGCTTTTCAAATATTATGAACTGGACTCCTCTCATTCTTATAGGGAACTCTAACTTGAGTAAGCGAATTCTAGATGTATGGGATCCGTCCCTGCTGTCCAAGGAGCCAACGGTTGTTAGCACGACTTCTGCTTTATAGAATTGATTTCCTGGTTCTATTAGAAGAAAGTATGATAAAGGGTATGAAATAGCTCGACTGATAAGGAGAGGAGAGTTCAGAATCGAAGGGGCATATCGACCCTTGACTTTCCTTCTCTGCTTCGCACCATCGTTACACTCACCCTTCGTTACCCAGCCCATCGCTAACGCTCAGCCTCGTCTTTTGATTTGACCTATTTCCCTCTTTCTCTATTTAGGATATAAAGCATAAGGTCGCAAGTGAAGCTTCTGGAGAGAGCAATGAAAGAGTGAGAATTGGACCCGACACAGGGAGAATCAATTGCTTGGTTTCCCACAGGAACTGTAAAATGAAAATCAAATTGTAGTATCCAAAAGGGCAGCTAAGCTAGCAATCCGAACAAGAAGATCTTCCCGTGGGGTCTTATCAACTATTTACATTAAGTCAAGTTGGAATAGATCCCAGACTTCATAGGGAGATAGCCACCACTACAACTACTTTAGAAAGGACCGAATGGCGTGCCTTATACCTTTCAAATGAATGGAAAATCGCTTTTGTAGCTCCGGATTTCCTCTAAGCCGAAAGGGTCGAGGCAGGAAGGAGAACGCTATATATACACCTCTTTGTACCTGGGACTAGACATAATAGCTTTATAAAGGCTCGGGAAAGTACGTTGTGTATTTTATAGCACACGAGATAGGCTTGGCTTAGAGCCTACACCAATCTATCTGTTCTATCTGTAATAGTTCGATCTGTCTTCCTGAGATGAGAATTTGTTTTGAAATAGCTAGATTAGATTAGAACTCCTTGGCTTATTGTGTTATTTTTGAGCAGGAGCGAGCTGTCTTTGGCACAATCTGTACTGTAGCCGGGAAAGGTTTGGTTATGAGCCGTATCTCGCATCTAAAGCCAATCCATTTACAAGTGAGTATTACAACAACCAAGCTTTCTCCTCTAGTCCGAATTAGCTCTTCCTCAATAAGATACTGAAGGTCACTTTAGAAGAATGCTTTGATCCTCTCTTCTATTAGCGACTAAGATAAAAAGGGCATACGGACCGTACTCGATTCCCTCTACACTATGGATTGTTGGTCCCTATAGAATGAATAAGGGAAAGCCTCGGGGACATCATCACTAACCTAAGCAGAAAG